AGTGTATGATTATAAAAATATCTCATATTTTTAATTCATTAGTAGAAATACAGTCAAGGCTAGATTTATTCAATTGTTAATATTTTATTTTATCTAGTTATTATAAATACTGTTTATTGTATAATACTCAATAAATAGAAAATATTGTATAATTATAAATTATATGAATTATTTAGGAGTATTATGATTAGTGATAGCCAAATTTTTGTAGCTTTACTTTTTGCTTTGGTTTCAGCTGTACTTGCAATACAGCTAGGTACAAATTTATATCAGTAGTTATTATTGTATTTAATCAATATCAATATTTCAAGATGTAGCTTTTTAACAATATGTTACATCTTTTTTATTGTTATTTATTGTTTGATTTTTTATTCTTAAGAATCATCTAGTTATCGGGTTTTATAGTATATTATTTTTGTTGTCAAATTACGCAAGGAATAATATAAAAGTGATTTTAAAAAGTTTTCTGATTATTTATTAGCTATGTGTAGTAGCTAATTTTATTAAATTATTGAAATAATATAATTATTATCGTGAGTATTGCAAAAGATATAACAAGACCAATTTTTCCTTTTACTGCTATAGTTGGCCAAGAAGAAATGAAATTAGCATTAATTCTTAATGTAATAGATCCTAAAATAGGTGGTGTAATGATCATGGGAGATCGTGGTACAGGTAAGTCAACTACTATTAGGGCAATAGCTGATTTATTACCTGAAATAGAAGTAGTAGAAGATGATATTTGTAATTCACATATTTCTGATTTTGAGTTAATGACAGATATAGTAAAGCAAAAATTATATGAAGGAAAAAATATTAATACTGTTTTTACTAAAGTTCCCATGATTGATCTGCCTTTAGGAGCTACAGAAGATAGAGTTTGTGGTACAATTGACATTGAAAAGGCATTAACTGAAGGCATTAAAACTTTTGAACCAGGTTTATTAGCAAAAGCTAATAGAGGTATTTTATATGTAGATGAAGTGAACCTTCTAGATGACCATTTAGTGGATATATTGCTTGATTCTGCAGCATCGGGGTGGAATACAGTTGAACGTGAAGGTATATCTATTCGTCATCCTTCTAGATTTGTCCTGGTTGGTTCTGGTAATCCTGAAGAAGGTGAGTTACGACCTCAATTATTAGATAGATTTGGTATGCACGCTGAAATTCGTACGGTTAGAGAACCTTCTTTGAGGGTTAAAATTGTTGAACAACGTAGTAAGTTTGATAGTAATCCTCAATTGTGTTTAACTGAATTTAAAGATCAGCAAAATGAGTTGAAAAGTAATATTATTAATGCTCAACAAATATTACCTAAAACAAATATTGATTATGATTTAAGGGTGAAGATTTCAGAGGTTTGTGGCGAATTAGATGTAGATGGTCTACGTGGTGATATTGTTACTAATAGAGCTGCGAAGGCATATGCAGCTTATAGTTCAAGAGAAAATGTAGAAGTAGAAGATATTAAAAAGGTAATTACTTTATGTTTACGTCATAGACTACGTAAAGATCCTTTAGAGACAGTTGATTCTGGCTCTAAAGTTAAACAGGTTGTTGAATCAATTTTTCATTAGTATTTTAATGAATAGGCTCAGTAGGATTCGAACCTACATTAGAGACTTAGAAGGTCTCTGTCCTAATCCCTTAGACGATGAGCCCTATTATAACTTATTTAATGTTATTTGATTGGGCGGTACTGGATTTGAACCAGTGACCACCTGCTTGTAAGGCAGGCGCTCTACCACTGAGCTAACCGCCCTAATAAAATTATTGTAATATAAATTTTTTTTTTATGCAATAAAACAATATTTGTTATTTTATATGATTTTAATAAGTTAAGTATATCCATGGTTTTTCACTTAAATATTTATTTATATAAATATTTTGTAAATATTAGTAGGGCAATTTATTATCACATTATAAATTATAAAGTTTCAGATTTAGAACCTAAAATCCTTTTGGAGATTATGTATATAGTCGGTCCAGGATCTTTAAGTATAAGTTTAATAACAGCTTTTTTTGTGAGTATTGTATTTACTTTACAAATAGCTAAAGAATTTCTTTATTTAAATGCTACAGCTTTAATAGGTGCTGTTGTAAATATAGCTTTTCTTCGTGAGTTATCTCCTGTTTTAACTTCTGTTATTATTATTGGACGTATTGGTTCATGTTTTACAGCTGAATTAGCAACTATGCAAGTGACTCAACAAATTGATGCTTTATATGTATTAAATACAGATCCTTTATTTTATTTGATTATTCCTAGAATTATTTCTTGTATTTTGTTATTGCCTACTTTAAATTTTCTTTCATTTATAACAAGTTTAGCTAGTAGTGCATTTATTTGTTTTACTTTATATTCTATTACTCCAAGTGTATTTTTTAATTCAGTTTTTTCTTCTTTATTGTTACTTGATTTACTAAAGTCTTCTTTAAAATCAATGTTATTTGGGCTAGTGATATCTATCATTAGTTGTTCATGGGGATTGTTGGCAAAGGGTGGTGCAAAAGGTGTAGGAAAATCTACTACTTCATCTGTTGTTTTATCTTTGTTATTGATATTTATTTTCAATTTTTTACTTTCTTACTATATGTTTGGTGATTTGGGTAGTTCTTTAAAGGTTATATGATAATGACATATATAAAATTTATTTCACGTATTTCCGAGTGGTGGTCTAATATTAACTTGAAAACACGTGTTATGGTATTCATGACATTAGTAGTATCATTAATAATGAGTAGTTTAACATTTTGGTCTTTAACAATTATTCAAGAGGATTCAATAATTACAGATACTCGTTTTTGTCAGGATTTAGGTACACTATTTACATCAAATATTATAGATTTTGTAGAGACTAATAATAAGCAGGAACTTGCTAGTTTTGTAGAAAAAATTTATTTAAATACGTCTAGTATTAGATATATTTTACTATTCCATACAGATGGTAGTTTGTTTTTTAGTTTGCCTGTTTATAACAATAAGGTTCAAAGTTTATTGCAATTGCATAGAAATTTGTTTCAACTTGAAACTCAAAATTTTTTTTTTGGTATTCCATTAGTTAAGTATAATAGTATTTTGAATGATTATGTTATAGATATTACTATACCTTTAACAAAAAATGGTAAAAATTTTGGAAGTCTTGATTTAGGTATCAATTTGAATCCAATTCTTATTTCATCTTCAAGATTGATTCGAGGTGTTAGTATAGCTATTTTTGTGTCAATTTGGCTTATGGTTATAATTGGTATAGCATTCAATATATTAACTTTAACTGAGCCTATTAAACAGTTATTATTAGGTATTAAAAATATTTCTTCCGGAAATTTCAATCAGAGAATAGATTTAAGTTTTGATGGTGAACTAGGTGATTTAATTGTTGGTTTTAATGATATGGCTGAACGTTTAGAATCTTATGAAAAAAAGAATGTTGATAAATTAATGTTGGAAAAAATGAAGCTAGAGACAATAGTTTCTACAATAGCTGATGGAGCTATTTTGGTTGATACAGAATTACGTTTATTATTTGTAAATCAAATAGCCATTAAAGCATTTAATTGGTTTAATATAGACATTATTGGTCAAAGAATTTTTTTTCATTTACCTTTGCATGTCAATGAAGCTTTATTACCTATTTTGAATAGTCTTATTGAATCTCATTATTTGCAAGACATGAAATATCAGACAAAAGAAGTATGTATTAATTTGGATTATGGTTCAAAAAAAACTTTTCGTTTTTTATTAACAACTGTTTTAGAGCATAGAAGTAATGTATTAACAGGTGTAGCTATAATAGTGCAAGATATTAGTCGTGAAGTTCAGTTAAATGATGCACAAAATCAATTTATATCAAATGTATCTCATGAGTTGAGAACTCCATTATCTAGTATTAGTTCTTTTTTAGAAACATTATTAGATTATGATAATATTTTAAATATTAAGCAAAAAATGCATTTTTTGAAAATAGCTAATAATGAAACGAAAAGATTATCTACATTAGTTAATGATATATTGAACCTTTCTAGGTTAGAATCAGTATCTAGCTACGTTTTGACACCGGTTGATATTATGAGTATTATTAATGATTCAATTAATGCATCTTATTTAATTGCTAATTATAATAATATAGAAATAACAGTTGAGTGTGATCCAAGTGTTAAGTGTGTTTGGGCACATGAGAATTCTTTATTACAAGTATTTGCAAATCTTATTAGTAATTCAATAAAATTTACTCCTTATAATGGCAATATTATTTTAAGACTATATGTTCTTACAAGTTCGTATGTTAATCAAGTGTATATAGATAATTCGTCTAAAAAGATAAAGATGGTGAGGGTGGAAATTATTGATGAAGGTATTGGTATTGATAAAATAGATCAAAAGAGTGTTTTTCAGAGATTTGTAAGAATTGAAAATCATGTACATATATTAGAAGGTACTGGTTTAGGTCTTTCGATCGTTAATAATATTTTAAATAAACATAAAACAAAGATTATGTTACAGAGTCACCCATTTGTAGGTACAAGTCTATCATTTGATTTAATAAAGATTGATTAATCTTAAGAGAATTTTTTGTCTAAAGGTTGATTTGATAGAATTTGATATATTATATATATTAAAGGTTTATATAAGTTATCTTTTTATAGTAAAAAAATATATTTACATTTTTTATATAATAACTAAAATTTTCATGAAAAGTGTGAGTTAAGTAGTATAATTATATTATTTGTAATAGATATGTACGAAAAATAGTTAATTATTATATTTGAGTATATAATTACCTATTATAATTGGTAAAAATAAGTCATTTTATATTATATATTATTTAGGAGGCAGTTATTATGTCAGGAGGATCAACAGGTGAACGTCCTTTTTCTGATATTATCACTAGTATACGATATTGGGTTATTCATAGTATAACTATCCCAGCATTGTTTGTTGCTGGTTGGTTATTTGTTAGTACAGGTTTAGCATATGATATTTTCGGAACTCCTAGACCAAACGAGTATTTTACACAAGATCGACAGCAAGTACCATTGGTCAATGATCGTTTTAGTGCAAAACAAGAATTAGAAGATTTAACTAAAGGAATCTAAAAAGGAGGTTTTATTATGAGTAGAGGTAATTTAAATCAACCTATAGCATATCCCATTTTTACATTTAGATGGTTGGCGATTCATGGTATTGCAATTCCAACTATATTTTTTTTAGGTGCAATTACATCTATGCAATTTATTCAACGATAGGAGATTTTTATGAGTGGTCCTAATCCTAATAAAGAGCCTGTAGAATTAAATCGTACGTCTTTGTTCTGGGGCTTATTATTAATTTTTGTTCTTGCGGTTTTGTTTTCTAGTTATTTCTTTAATTAATTGAATTCAGTATAATTTTATTTTTGAGATAAAATATATATTAAACGTATAATTTTAATATTTATCATTTATAATTGGAGACTTATAACAATGACAGGTACGGGTAGAGTTCCTTTATGGTTAGTTGCTACAGTAGGTGGTATAGCTGCTATTACAGTATTAGGAATTTTTATTTATGGTTCTTATTCTGGTATTGGCTCTTCTTTATAATTTTTTAAACTTGTAGGTTTATTTTAAATTTTAAAGAAGCGTATAATAAATTATTAAAATCAGTCGCTTTTTTGATAGGCGACTGATTCATTTTATATATTATAAATGAATTGTAATTTACAAAATAAATTATGCAATATTTTCAGTTTCAATATATAAAAATAGTAATGCCATTGTTAAACCAGGAAATATGATTCCTACTAAGGGTACCAGGATAGATGGTAAATATGATGCAGTCATATGTATTTGTATTTCTAAACTTTATATAATAAAAGTATAGTACGACTTTTTTATTTGGTTGTATAAATATTGTAAAATTTAATATTTTTATATTTGTAATAGAAGTAATTCATTATTATTAATATTATAATTTGTATACATAATAAATATGTAGGGTGTTTTTATTATGAATAATAATGTATCTAGATTAAAGCAATCTAATTTAGAAGCAATGCGTAAGTTTTCTGAGGTATATGCACAAAGAACAGGAACTTATTTTTGTTCTGATATTAGTGTAACAGCAGTAGTTATTGAAGGATTGGCAAAGCATAAAGATATATATGGTTCTCCTTTATGTCCATGTCGTCATTACGAAGATAAAACAAAAGAAGTTATAAATGCTTATTGGAATTGTCCTTGTGTTCCTATGAGAGAAAGAAAAGAATGTCATTGTATGCTATTTTTAAATCCAGATAGTGAATTTGCTGGTAGTTATCAAGAAATTGACAAAAATTTATTATTGCAAAATATTAAATAGTTGATCGAAATATATGAGTTTTATTACGCAGGTATAAATATATTTATAGTACCTGCATATTGTTTATGTTTTTATAAAAAAATATTTGTATTATAAGTTGCCTTTTTTAAACGATAATAAAATTATGACTGCTGGACCAACTAAAACAATAATCCCTAGTGATACAAGCTGACCAATTACTTGCCAATTAATCATATCTTTAATTTTCCTTTTCAATTTAGTATATATTATCTATGTACTAATTATACTCTTTTTTTTATTTCATATGATATTTTATTTATAGTTAGTATAATTATTAATTATTTTAATATCTAAGAGTTTATATGTACTTCTAACAGTTCATGTAATTTTAATGTTTTATAGAGATCAATTATTATATCTGTGCCACCAATAAACTTTTGATCAATATAAAGTTGTGGTATAGTAGGCCATTGAGAATATATTTTGAGTTGATTTTTCATATTATAATCATTTAATACGTTAATTGTTTGGTATTCAATATTAAAGGTATTGAGAATCCCTATTGCTTGTTTAGAAAAAGTACATGTTGGGGAATCTTTATTCCCTTTCATGAATAAGATAATAGGATTTTGTTTAATAAGTTTTTCTATAGTTATATTTGAGTTTTTATCCATAATTGTTTTTATATTTACTTAATATATATCCATTGATAAAATAGAATTATATAAAAGTTTTTCCATTGTATGTTTTTATAAGAATTATTTGTATTATTCATACACAAAACTATGTTTTTAATTAATTCTATATTAATATTTTGTTGTGAATTATGAAAAAAAAAATTTGTAATGTTCTTATTTGTAAAGCTATATGTTGCTTGTAAATTAATTTATAGTTTATTGCTATATTAATTTTGTGGCGACTATGTAAATATAGCTTAATTGCATTTTGGTTTATATATTCATTGTCTAGTTTTGAATTAATAAGAAAATTATTAATTTGTTTATCTATATTGTGATTAAAATATTTATTAATATAAGGTATAAGTTCATGGCGTAAACGATTTCTATTAATCGTATAATGGTAATTTGTAATATCAGACCAAATAGGTAAGTACGATTTACGACATAACCATTTAATTTCTTTTCGTTTTAACTCTAGTAATGGTCTATAAATATAGATATTTTCGCAAAACTTTCTGTATTCATTAAAGCTTGTAATCCCATTTAAGCTAGTTCCTCTTATTAGATGTTGCAAGAAAGTTTCTGTTTTATCTGTTTGTGTATGTGCAGTTATTATATATTTATAGCCATGTTGTTTTGAGTATTTAGTTAATATATTATATCTTAATTCCCTTGCTTTCAATTCAGAATTAATTAATTGATTGATTTGATAAATGACAAATTTTTTTTTTGTTTTTTCAAAAATATTAATTAAATGCTTGACTTGTTCTTCGCTTTTTTTTGTCCACTGATGATCTATGTATATATATGTAATATTTATTGTTTTGCCAAATTTTTTTTGAAAGTTTTCTACTAAGTTAACAAGGCATATAGAATCTTGACCTCCGGAAATAGCTATTAGTATAGTATGCAAGTGATTTTTTGATAAAAATATATTGAATTTTTGATTAAATTTTTCTTGTATAGATTTTTGCATAAGCATTTTATTATTAAAAATATCTAAAACTTTATAATTTTTTTTTATATTCTTGTTTCCTATCAGATTTATGATTTATACTTGTTTTCATAGGGTTGCTAACTCAATGGTAGAGTACTCGGCTTTTAACCGATTAGTTCCGGGTTCGAGTCCCGGGCAGCCTATTTATACTTTTTAGTATAATTTAGTTAAATTTTATATATTTATATTTATGATATAATTATTGTTATTTTATTTATTTTTTATTAATAGTTTTGGGTAATATATGAGTTTAATTTATGATACATTACGCAAAAATGGTTCAAAATGTGCTTTAGTTCCATTTATTACAGCTGGTTTTCCAAATCTTAAAGCAACAATAAGTGCTTTACATGCTTTAGATAATAATGGTGCAGATGTTATTGAATTAGGTATACCTTATTCTGATGCATTAGCTGATGGACCAATAATACAAAAATCTTCTAAAATATCTTTAGATCAAGGTATTCATATTGATGATATAATTAATATGCTAAAGTCAGTAATACCCAGTTTAAATGCACCTGTTATTATATTTACATACTATAATCCTGTTTTAGCAAAAGGTATTGCAAATTTTATTTTTGATATATCATCAGCTGGTGCATCAGGCTTAATTATTCCAGATTTACCTTTAGAAGAGTCTGATTATATTATGAAAATGTGTGATGAGTATAATATAGAATTAATTTTGTTTATAGCGCCAACAAGTTCAAGTAATAGAATAAAACGTATTATATCAAAATCAAAAGGATGTATTTATTTAGTGAGTAGTTATGGAGTTACTGGTGCAAGAGATAAAATAGATAATGCGGTTAATGTTTTAGCTAAAGATATCAAAAGTCAAACAGATAAGGTAATAATGTTGGGTTTTGGAATTTCCAATGCAGAACAGGCTAAGTATATATCTCAATGGAATATAGATGGAATAGTAATAGGCAGTGCATTTATGCAGATTATGCTTAATGATTATTCTATTAATTCAATTAAATCAATAGGAAAGTTTTGTAATTTAATTAAAAGTACTATCAAATAATATTAAGTATTATTTAACATACCCCCAGGGGAATTCGAATCCCCGTTACCTCCGTGAAAGGGAGATGTCCTAGGCCTCTAGACGATGGGGGCTTAAAGGATTTAAATATTATTATCTCAAGAAAATATATAAAACATACATTAACTAATTTTAATTTAAATGTCAACCTTTTAGTTAATTGATTCAGCTTTTACTACTAAACGTGATCTCATTGTTAGATATACAACTGTTTGTCTGATATAAGTGACCATATTTATAAACATTTGAAAACCTTCGTTTTTATATTCAATTAGTGGATCTTGTTGTCCATAGCTTCTCCATCCTATAGATTCTCTTAATATAATCATTTTTTCTAAATGTTCTTGCCAAGCTTTATCTATTTGTTGCAATAAGTAGTATCTTTCAAGTTGCCTAATTAAACCAGGTCTCAATTGTTCCATATAACTTTCTCGTAGATCATATGTAATAATTAATTGTTCATATAAAAAGTATTTGATTTCTTCAATTTTCATATTTAATATATCATTTATTGAAAACTTATCATTTATGCTAAGTAATTGTTTTATTTTTTGAATAAGTATTATTTTTTCTGTAGTTGCATTTTCATTATTGTATAAATTTAATATCTCATCTATTGTACTTTCTCCATATTCTAGTATACAATCTCTAGTAGATTTTGATTTAAGAATTCTTCTTCGCTCTGCATAAATAGCTTGTCTTTGATTATTAATTACTTCATCATATTCAAATAATTGTTTACGTACATCGTAAAAGTATGATTCAACCTTCTTTTGTGCTGAGTCTAAGCTTTTACTTAAAATATTTGATTCTATAGGAATATTATCATCTATATTTAGGCTTTGCATGAGATTTATTATTTTGTCTCCACCAAAGATTCTTAGTAGATTGTCTTCTAAACTCAAAAAAAAGCGTGATGATCCTACATCCCCTTGTCTACCTGCACGCCCTTTTAATTGATTATCGATTCTTCTTGATTCATGTCTTTCTGTTCCTATAACGTGTAATCCTCCTAGTTTTAGTACTTCTTGTCTCTCTTTATTAAATAAAATTTTATATTCATGTAAAATTTCTAGGTAAATATTTTGTATCTTATTGTTGTTTTCTTTGTCATTATCTGTGGAATTAATTTGTTTTTCTATATATTTTTCGATGTTTATATTTGTTTCAATGTCTTTTTTTGTGATTTTCTCTAAAATAAATTTAATATTTGGTTCAATTTTTTCAGAATTATATTTTTGACTTAAATTAAGGATATAGCATATATAATTATTTAATATGATTTTTGTCATTATATCAGGGTTTCCTCCTAATACAATATCTGTCCCTCTACCTGCCATATTTGTTGATATTGTAATAGCTGATTTTCTTCCTGCTTGTGTAATAATTTCTGCTTCTCTCGCAATATTTTCAGGTTTTGCATTAAGTAAGTTATAAGGTATATCAAATTCATCTAGAATTTTGGCTAAAAATTCAGATTTTTCTACATTAGTAGTTCCAATTAAAGTTGGTCTGCCTGTTATATACATATCATAGCATTCGTTTGCTATAGCTTTCCATTTACTATATTCTGTTTTATAAACTAAATCAGCTAAATCCTTTCTTTTACATTTCTGATTGGTCGGTATTTCTTGAACTTCTAGGTAATAGATTTTATCTAATTCTGTTTCTTCAGTTTTAGCAGTTCCTGTCATACCAGATAATTTTTTGTAAAGTAAAAATAAATTTTGATAAGTAATAGAAGCAAGAGTTTGATTTTCTGGTTTAATTTCAACTTTTTCTTTTGCTTCTATTGCTTGATGTAATCCATCACTCCATCTTCTACCTTCCATAATGCGTCCGGTGAATTCATCTACGATTATAATTTCTTGTTTTTTGACAATGTAATGTACATTAATTAAAAATAGTTCTTTAGCTTTTAATGCATTAAGAATATATTGAATCCATGGATTATCTAAGTTGTATAAATCATTAGTATTTAATGTATCTTCACATTTTAGTATGCCTTGATCTGTTAAAACTATATTGCGAGCTTTTTCATCTATTTCATAGTCAATATTTTTATTTAATTTTTTAGATATATCATAGGATATAATATATTTATTGATTGGAGCTTCAGATGGTCCAGAAATAATTAGTGGTGTTCTAGCTTCATCTATTAAAATAGAATCAACTTCATCAATAATTGCAAAGTCAAGATTGGATTGTACGATATCTTGTACATTAATCGCCATATTATCCCGCAAATAATCAAAGCCTAATTCATTATTTGTAATATAGGTAATATTTTTGTTATATTCTTTTTTTCTTTCTTCATTAGTCATTGATTGTTGAACTAAACCAATATTTATATCCAAATATCTATAAACTTTTTTAACTAATTCAGAATCTCTTTGAGCGAGATAGTCATTAACCGTAATAACATGTACATTTTTACCTTGAAGGGCATGTAAATAAGAAGGCAAAATAGCAACTATTGTCTTACCCTCACCAGTTTTCATTTCTGCAATTTTTCCTTCATTTAGTACTAAACCTCCTAGAATTTGAACATCAAATAAATTTAGTCCGAGAGCACGTCTAATGGCTTCTTTGGCTGTACCAAATGCTTCGGCTAAAATTTCATTCTCATTTTCATTTCTTTCTATTTTTAGTCGTAATCTTTTTGTTTGCTCTTTGAGTTCATTGTCTGAATATTTATGCAAAAGATTACTAAAATTTTTTATTTTATCAATGGTTTTATAGAATTTGCGATTATTTTGATTTTTTAATAAATTAAACATATATATTTAAATGTTATTTAATCATACTAACTTTCAAGAAAAAATTAGTTATTTGAGGAGAAAAAGTTTCTTGTAAAGTTACTAATGGTTGTTTTTTATAGTACATAGTGTATTTTCTACCCCATATAGGACCATTACAGTTAAACTGATCTTCTAAGTATTTAGAATATCCATAGTATATTTCATGAATATCTTTATATATATCAATTTTATTTTTTACAATAGATTTACCTATAGGTTGATGTATTGGTAATTTAATAAGATTGGTATTTGACCATACAGATTTAGCAAAAGCTAATTTTCTGTATTTATAGTCTTTTAACCATACGGTTCTTTTTTTTTACTGTTAATTATTCTGTTTTTATATTTGCTTAATACATCTATATTTATTTCTTGACCTGTTAAAGATGTTAAGTGTTTAGTAAAAGAACCATCATTAATTAAAATTAATTGCCATACTTTCGGTATTAGTTTATTAATATAAGAGTTATTATTAATTTTATAGCTATCTAGAATAACACATTTATGAAATTTATCTGTATATGTATGCATATCTTTATCTTATCATATGGTTTTATAGATTATTTTTATATGTTAATAATGATTTGCCGTTCATTGCTTGAGGAATTTGTAGGTTGAGTATTTCTAATATAGTTGGGGCAATATCTGCTAAGCAGCCATTGTCACGCAATTTTTTTATTGGTAGTTTTTGATGATTATTTATAAGTATGAACGGAACTAAATTAGTACTATGAGAAGTACATGGTTCATTATTTTCATTTAGCATATATTCTGCATTTCCATGATCTGCTGTAATAATTAGATGACCATTTACTGATTTAACTTCTTCGAATAATTTTCCAATACATTTGTCTACTGTATTAATAGCTTCTACGGTAGCAGTTAAATTACCCGTATGTCCTACCATATCTGGATTAGCATAATTAATTACTATAAAATGATAGTATTTTTTTCTAATGGCTTTAATAATACTCTCTGTGAGTTTATAAGCTGACATTTCTGGTGCTAAATCGTATGTTTCAACTTTGGGACTAGAGATTAATTCTCTATCTTCTCCTGGAAATGGTTCCTCAAGACCACCATTAAAAAAGTATGTAACATGCGCATATTTTTCTGTTTCTGCTAGTCTAAATTGTTTTAAACCTTTTTGAGAAATAATTTCTCCTAAAAAATTATTTTTATGTTCTGGTGGAAATACTACAGGTATACATAAACTGGAATCGTATTTTGTAAAGCTAATTATATTCAGATTTTTCTTGGGATAAGTTTTGAAACTTTTAAAATTTTTTTTGGTGAAACAATAAATTAGTTGTCTAATTCTGTCTGGGCGAAAATTGAAAAAGATTATACCATCATTATCATTGATTTTTCCTGGATATATTCTTGTGGGTACAATGAATTCATCAAAAATACCTTGGTCATAACTATTTTGAATTAAAGTTATTGGATTAATTGTAGTATAAGTATCATTACTAGTTAGAATTTCATATGCTTTTTGTGTTCTTGACCATCTACAGTCTCTATCCATACTATAGTATCGTCCACTAATTGTGCAGATATTAATATTTTCCGTGTTCTGAATTTGTTGAATAATTTGTTTAAGAAATATTTGGGATTCATTTGGTTTTGTATCTCTTCCATCAGTAATAACATGAATGCACGTTTGAATATTATAAGTTTTTACTATTTCAATTAGTGCTAGTAAATGTGAAATATGTGAATGTACACCACCATTTGAGCAAAGACCAATAAGATGTAGTGTTGATTTATTTAATTTAGTTTTTTTGCAAACATTATTTAAGATTAAATTATTGAAAAAGCTTTTGTTTTTAATAGATGTACTTATTTTTACTAAGTCTTGGTTTATAATTCTTCCTGCTCCTATAGTGGTATGGCCTACTTCTGAGTTACCCATCTGGTTAGCTGGTAAACCAACATCTTTACCAGATGCATTTAAAAGTGTATGGTTATAGTTTTTCCATAAGTAATCTATGCTTGGTGTATTAGCTAGTTTAATAGCATTACCATTTGAATTATTACTATATCCCCAACCATCAAGAATTGTCAGAATAATAGGACGAATAGTTTCGTTTTCCATAATATTAAATTAAAAAATCAAATTGTTCGTTTGGTATAAAACAGGATAAAAAAATACTGCTTAGCTATTTTATATTTGTATTTTTATTTACAAAGCTATAAGTAACAGTTTTTTATTTTAAAGTCAAGTATTGATGCTTTTAAAAGATATATGAAAAATAAAAAACTAGAAATAAATTTATTATAGGATTTACTAACATTTAATTTTTCTATTTCTAGTTCTATGATTATAAATAAAATTTAACTTAACACGTTAATAGCATAGTCTAAATAAGTATTAGCTTCAATTGCTGATTGGCCAGATAAACCATGACTAGATTTAATATATTGTAGCGCTTCTATATACCAACTAGGTGATAATTCAAAGCTACGATTAATTTCTTCTAAACCAGCAACTAAATATTCATCCATTGGTCCAGTTGCACCTACAACTAAACAATAAGTTGTCATTCTTAAGTAATAACCTATATCTCTTGCACATTTAGCTTTACCAATTGCACTAGATGCATAGGTAGGACCAGGCATTTGAGTTACAAATGGAAATTTAGTATAAACAGCTTGTGCAGCACCTGTAATTAACCTTTGTGCATTACTTGTTAGTATTTTTGCTGCCTCTAAACTTGCAGTAGCTCTTTGATATCTTCCATTAATAGATTGCAATTCACCGTTACTTAAAAATCTTCCTTGACTATCAGCTGATGCAATTGCTTCTGTTATGGGTGTTTTCATAGTATATCCTTAATTCATTCAATGTGATGTATACAAATTTTAGTAAATGTTAATAAATTATGTAACTGCAACTGCTGCACGATCGAAGTAAACAGCTAATTCCGCAGTTAAAGAACTACAGTCTCCTAATGTTACACCAGTACGATCATTCGCTAATGCAATACAAGCCTCTTTCATCTTTTGTATAGCTACTGCGACAGATGTACCTGGTGTTCCTAAAGCTTGATATGTTTCTCTTAAACCATTTAGGCATCTATCATCTAGTACACTAGAATCACCGGCAACCATTGCATAGCTTACATACCTTAAAACGATTTCCATGTCTCGTAAACAAGCAGCCATTCGTCTAGAAGTATAAGCATTACCACCAGGCTGAATTAGTTGGGGCTGTTGTGCAAATAGAGCGCGAGCAGAATTTGTTACAATGGCAGAAGCGTTAGAATTAATTTTGTTTATTATATCTAATCTTTTATTACCGTCTACAACCATAGATTCTAAAGCACTTATTTGTTGACTACTTAAAAATTCTCCTCTAGCATCAGCTTGTGCTATAACTTTAGCAAATGCATCTAGCATATTATATTTCTCCTTGAACTTTATTGGCAATAGGATAATGATTCAAGAATTAATAGATATTAATTTTTTAATTATGTCAAAAAGTTTTTCATAACTATTAGTTCTTATGGTCTAATTATACAGTTTTATCTATTCATTTTTAAAAAAAAATATTAAAAAGATATTTTTCTATACTTAATTTAATCAATTATTATTTCAGGTTGTGTAATTTCATCTAACATTTCTAATATAGCTCTTATAATAGGTTTAATAAGAGGATTTTCAATACTATCGATGTCTTCATATTTTTTTCTTTTTGCTCTATTTGCAATTTGAATTGTAATTCTATATCTATTGTGTGATAATTCTAATAATTCTTCTGTTTTATATATAATTTGACTAGAGTTAATCTTTTTAAATTCATTCATTGAAAAAAGGTTTTCTATATATTAATTATTAGTATGAACTTTAATGTATTTTTTTTTCTTTAATATGTAATATTATGAGCATGATATTTTTTTGATTGATGTATTATGTATTCATTTATTTAATATTTATGATATTCCTTTAATTCAATAAATAATAAAATATGAGTTAAATTAGCATTAATTATTATATATTATGAAATTTTTTTATTTCTTCATCTTTTAATTTAGTATTTTAATAAATGGTAGTTATAAAATATATTATTTTAATATATAAGTAAAAAAAATCTTGATATATTTTAGTTTAATACAAATAATAGTAATGTATGCAAATATCTAAAAATTTTACTAATAAACTTGGTCAGTATCCAGGTCACCCTTCTTTTATTACTGAACGAGATGCTTGTGGTGTAGGTTTTATTGCTCAAATTAATCATTCACCTTCAAATGCTTTAGTTTTGCAAGCTTTAAATGCTTTAACTTGTATGGAGCATAGAGGTGGTTGTAGTGCTGATGGTGTTTCGGGTGATGGTTCAGGTATTATGACACAGATACCATGGAAAATAATTTTAGAAAATATTTCTCTAGATTCTAGTTATGATCTTGATCATATGGCTGTTGCAAATATTTTTTTCCCTGATGAAAATTTTGAGCCTTTACATAAAATATGTGAGTGGGTTTTAGAAGAAGAAGAGTTATCCATAATAAGTTGGAGAGATGTTCCTGTAAATGTATCTGTAGTAGGTAAGTATGCTAATATAACTCAGCCTTTGATTCAGCAGTTAGTAGTATCTTCTCATTTAAAGGGTGATAGTTTAGAAAGAAAATTATACATTACTAGGAAAAAAATAGAGAAATTAATTGCTCAGACGTTATCAGATTTTAATAAACAGTTTTATATTTGTTCTTTTTCTTCTAGAACTATTGTTTATAAAGGAATGGTTCGTTCAGAAGTTTTATCGCATTATTATTTAGATTTATCAAATGTAATGTATGAAAGTAGTTTTGCTTTATATCATAGAAGATTCAGTACTAATACAATGCCTAAATGGCCTTTGGCGCAACCAATGAGATTAATGGCGCATAATGGCGAAATTAATACTTTGTTAGGTAATTTAAATTGGATGAAATCTAAAGAAGTTTTATTAAATCATGAATACTGGAATGCATGTCAACAAATTCTTTTACCTATTACAAATAATGAAAATAGTGATTCTGCTAATTTAGATTCTGTCTTGGAACTTTTTGTACAGTCGGGTAAAAGTCCTCAAGAATCATTGATGATTCTAATTCCTGAATCTTATAAAAAGCAGCCAGCATTAAAAAATTTTCCAGAGATTATAGATTTTTATGAATATTATGATAATTTACAAGAACCTTGGGATGGTCCTGCTTTAGTTGTTTTTAGTGATGGTAAGATAGTTGGTGCAACATTAGATAGAAATGGTCTTAGACCAGCTCGCTACTCTATTACAAATAACGGATTTATTAGTTTATCATCTGAAGTTGGTGTATCTCATTTCAATGAAAATCAAATAGTTCAAAAAGGAAGATTGGGTCCGGGGCAAATTTTATGTGTTGATATGGTTAATAATAAGGTTTTAGATAATTGGACTGTTAAACAGGTGATTGCAAGTAAGTTTCCTTATAAAAAATGGTTACAAGAATATCAAAAATCTTTTGAATTTCATGAATACCTTGATAGTTTAACATTAAATTCGATTGATATAAGTCGTTTACATACAGCTTTTGGATATACAAATGAAGATGTTGAATTAGTAATTGAACATATGGCTAGTTCTGCTAAAGAACCAACATTTTGTATGGGAGATGATATACCATTAGCCGTTTTATCAGAAAAGCCACATTTGTTATATGATTATTTTAAGCAGCGTTTTGCTCAAGTCACAAATCCAGCGATAGACCCATTAAGAGAAAATTTAGTGATGTCTTTAAATGTATATTTGGGGTCGAAGGGTAATTTATTAATGCCTGAAGATTATATGGCTAGTTCTATTAAATTAAAATCGCCTGTTATTAATGAACAAGAACTAGCAAGTTTATATCATTACGGTTTTAGAGTTTCTTCTATTAGTACTTATGTAAATCAGTCGGATAAAAATACTGTTGATCAATCTATTAATGAAATTTGTGAAAAATGTGTTCATGATGTGCGCTCTGGAGTTGAAATTATTATTCTTAGTGATCGTACAGATGAATTGATGAAAGAAAAAGTATTTGTACCTCCATTATTAATAGTTGGTTCAGTACATCATTATTTAATTAATAGTCAATTAAGACATAAAGTTTCTTTAGTAGTAGAAACAGCTCAATGTTGGAATACTCATCATTTTGCTTGTTTAATTGGATATGGAGCAAGTGCAGTATGTCCTTACGCAGCTTTTTTAACTGTAAGAAGTTGGTGGTATAATTCTAGAACTCAAAAGTTAATGTCTAAAGGAAAACTACCAAAACTAACAATTACACAATCACAAGATAATTATCGTGTTGCTATTGAAAAAGGGTTATTGAAAATTTTATCAAAAATGGGTATCTCTTTACTTTCAAGTTATCATGGTGCCCAGATTTTTGAAATTTTAGGCTTAAGTAGTGAGTTAGTTAATATGGCATTTATTGGTACAACATCTCGTCTAGATGGTATTAAATTAGATGAATTATTTGATCATACTATTAATACGTATAATTCAGCTTTTATTCCTATTTTACCGAAGAAATTACCAAATTTAGGTTATGTTCAGTATAGGCCAAGTGCTGAGTATCATATTAATAATCCGGAGATGTCTAAAACTTTACATAAGGCTGTACGTAATAAAGATCAAGAACTGTATTCTCGATATAAACTTTTATTAAATGATCGTCCACCAACTAACTTGAGAGACTTATTAGATTTTAAAAGTGATCGGTACCCTATTAATTTGCAAGAAGTTGAATCGGTAGAATCAATTTTAAAACGCTTTTGCACAGGTGGTATGTCTTTAGGTGCACTTTCTCGAGAAACTCATGAAACTTTAGCTATAGCTATGAATAGAATAGGTGGTAAGTCAAACTCTGGTGAGGGTGGAGAGGATCCCAGTCGTTTTAAGATCATAAATGATGTTGATAATGCCGGTATATCTAAGTCTTTTACACATCTTAAAGGATTAAAACTAAATGATACAGCTAGTTCTGCTATCAAGCAAATCGCTTCAGGCCGTTTTGGTGTTACGCCTGAGTATTTGGTTAATGCAAAGCAATTGGAAATTAAAATTGCACAAGGAGCTAAGCCTGGTGAAGGAGGACAATTACCAGGTAAAAAAGTTAGTTCTTATATTGCTTCATTGAGAAATTGTAAACCTGGTGTTACATTGATTTCTCCACCACCTCATCATGATATATACTCTATTGAAGATTTAGCTCAATTAATTTTTGATTTACATCAAATTAACCCTTCTGCTTATGTTTCTGTTAAATTGGTTGCAGAAGTTGGGATAGGCACTATTGCAGCAGGAGTTGCAAAAGGCAATGCTGATATAATTCAAATTTCTGGACACGATGGTGGTACCGGAGCATCACCATTGAGTTCTATTAAGCATGCTGGTAGTCCATGGGAGTTGGGTTTAACAGAGGTGAATCAAACTTTAGTAGAAAATGGTTTACGTGATAGAGTAATTTTGAGAGTAGATGGTGGTTTAAGAACTGGCAGAGATATTGTATTGGCTTGTTTAATGGGTGCTGAAGAGTTTGGTTTTGGTACAGTTGCAATGATAGCAACTGGCTGTGTTATGGCAAGAATTTGCCATACAAATAATTGCCCTGTTGGTGTTGCTACTCAAAGACAAGATTTAAGAAATCGTTACCCAGGAATTCCATCAGATTTAGTGAATTTTTTTGTTTTTATTGCTGAAGAAGTAAGACAAATTTTAGCTTCTTTAGGTTATTCTAGCCTAAAGCAAATTATTGGTTTAGGCCAATTATTAATTTATAGTCCTAAAGAGTTAAATAAAACTAATCATTTAAATTTACAGACATTATTATGGCAAAATGATAAAAATATTTTACAGTGTTTTCATAATGCAGTTCATACTAATGGTTCTGTTTTAGATAATGATATATTAAATGATATAAATATTTTAAATGCTATTAATAATCAATTAGATACTATAAAAAGAGTTAAAATAAAAAATATAGATAGAGCTGTTGGAGCAAGAGTTTCTGGTGTAATTGCTAAAAAGTATGGTAATTATGGTTTTAAGGGTAATTTACAGTTAAATTTTGATGGAGTTGCTGGTCAAAGTTTTGGTGCCTTTATATTAAAAGGAATGCATTTGAATTTAGTTGGTGAAGCAAATGATTATGTTGGAAAAGGAATGAATGGAGGAGAAATTATTATTTCTCCTAAAACTAATAAATATAGTAATTCTAGTAATCAAGTTATTATCGGTAATACATGTTTATATGGGGCAACTGGAGGTTATTTATTTGCTAATGGTCAAGCTGGTGAAAGATTTGCTGTTAGGAATTCAGCTGCTCAAGCAGTAGTAGAAGGTGTTGGAGATCATCCTTGTGAATATATGACAGGAGGTTTAGTTGTTATTTTAGGTCCTTCGGGTCGTAATATTGGAGCTGGTATGACAGGAGGGTTATCTTATTTCTTAGATGAAGATAACGATGTTTTTTCAAAAGTGAATCATGAAATAATTATTCCTCAAAGAATAATAACTCGAGAAGCAGAAGAGCAGTTAAAAAATATTATTGAACTATATGAAATAAAAACGAAAAGTAGTAAAGCCAAAAATATTTTGAATAATTGGGAATATTATTTAAGTATGTTTTGGCAAATGGTTCCTCCTTCAGAGAATTCGAGTCCTTTAACTAATATTGAATATTCATCTTTTCGTGCTATTTCAAGATAAATTATAAGACCATGACTTTTTATGAAGTTTTTTATAAATCACATGATTATATATTAGAATAAATTTTAATAATGTCTTGTTAGTTTTTATATAATAGTATTAAAATTTTAAAAATATTGAGAGTTATTCCATTATGGCTCATAGTGTTAAAGTATATGATACATGTATCGGGTGTACACAATGTGTTCGTGCATGTCCTTGTGATGTCTTAGAAATGGTTCCTTGGGATGGTTGTAAAGCAAAACAAATAGCTTCTGCTCCAAGAACAGAAGATTGTATTGGTTGTAAAAGATGTGAAACAGCTTGTCCAACAGATTTTTTAAGTGTTAGAGTTTATTTAGGAGCAGAAACAACTAGAAGTATGGGTCTTGCTTATTAAATTTAAATTGAATTTATATTCATTATATAGATTTTAAATGTCAAAGTTACTCAATGAATAATTGAATAACTTTGACATTATTTATTACTTATTGTCTAAATTAATCTCTTGTATCTCTATTTTTTTATTATTAAAATATCTTTATAAACATTTTTTTAATAATTAATAGATAACTTGAAAAAGGCCATAATATTATATATTTATTGTTTACAGAATTCTTTAAATATAATGATAAAATCTGCTAATTTATGGAAGCATGTACAAAGCATTACCATACTGTTCATTTTTATCGTTTTGACAGTATTTTTATGTTTTTTAATTAATATCAACATAGATAAAACTGGTTATTCAATTTTTATTGAGTTTAAAAATGCCTATGGAATTCGTGAAGGGACTAGTATTAGGATGAGAGGAGTGAATATAGGTTATGTAAAAAAGATTAAAATAGATTTGAATTCTATTTTATTGTTAGTTTTTGTTAAATCAACTAATATTTTAATTCCTAAAAATTCTATTATAGAAACAAATCAAACAGGTCTTTTAAATGAAACTGTGATAGATATAGTTCCTACAGATCTTTTAAAGTATCAGGTTGTTAATCAAATAAATGTATTTGCTGAAGAATGTTATAAATCTAATATAGTTTGTCATTTAAATTGTATACAAGGAGAAAGAGGATTAAACTATGATGATTTAGTGAGAGCAGCAACACGTATTTCTCAGCGTTTTGATGACCCCAGTTTTTTTAATATATTTTATTTATTTTTGCAAAATAGTATTGATTTATCAGATGATATTTTAAATATCACATTAGATACATCAAATTTTATTTTTATATTATATAATTTTTTAAAAAAAATATTAGTTAATTATACTTAATATAAAATTAAGTTATATATTTATAAGATTTTTACAACTTAAAATTATTATTTTCACTACTATTGACATTATGATAAGTAGAAAAGCTTTATCTTTAGATTTTTTAAAACCAGTAATTGAATTAGAATATCAAATACAGCAATTAAATAAAATAGTTAATACAAATAAATTGCCTATATATACAGAAATTAGTGTATTAAAAAAACGTTTAAATTTTTTAAAAAAACAAGTATTTGAATCACTAACACCTTTACAACGCTTACATTTAGTACGTCAGTCTGATAGACCAACAACTCTTGATTATGTACCATTAATTTTAGACGATTGGCTTGAATTACATGGAGATAGAGGTGGTACAGATGATTTAGCACTTATTGGTGGAATTGGTAAGCTAAATGGTTCTACAGTTGTTTGTGTTGGTCATCAAAGAGGTAGAGATACAAAAGAAAATATTGCTCGAAATTTTGGTATGGCATCTCCTGGCGGATATAGAAAAGCGTTAAGATTAATGCAATTAGCTAATAGACTAAAATGTCCAATATTAACTTTTATTGATACACCAGGTGCTTGGGCTGGTATAGAAGCAGAACGCTTAGGTCAAGGTGAAGCAATAGCAGTAAATTTACGAGAAATGTTTTCGTTTGATGTTCCTATTATTTGTACTATTATTGGTGAAGGTGGTTCAGGTGGGGCATTAGGTATTGGTATAGGAGATAGAATTTTAATGTTAGAGTATGCAGTATATACTGTAGCAACACCAGAAGCATGTGCTGCTATTTTATGGAAAGATAGTAAGCAATCATTAGAAGCAGCAGAAGCTTTAAAAATTACATCTTCTGATTTAATAGTTTTAGGTATTATTGATAATGTTATTTCAGAACCTGTTGGAGGTTCACAAGCAAATCCTATATTAGCAGCAGAAACTTTGAAAAAACATTTATTAATAGAATTGAAGCAACTGAATCATTTAAGTAGTCAAGAAAGAAAAGAAAAAAGATATAAAAAGTTTCGTGATATGGGTATGTTTTATGAGAAAATTTTGAATTAAATTGAAGTTAATGGCTTTACGAAATATAAAGCCATTATATATATTTAAGTTAATATGCCTATACTACTTAGTCCAATAATTGCTCCAGCTCCTATAGCATGACCAAGACTAGTAGTTGCTAATAGTTCTGGTAAACCAAATTCTTTTAGTCCAACAATTGGTATTTCAGGTCCTAAACCTCTAACTTTAATAGCATATCTTCCAATTCCTATACAAATAAGGTTACAGATAATCATTATCCCAGCATGTTTTAAAGACCATGTGCTAGTATTGGGTATTATCGTTAATAAAATAGTTGTATTAATATTCATGATTATTTTTATATTAATTTTTTTATATATTTATATATTAAATTAAATTCAAATTATATGAAAAAAAATAGATAACAATTAATATATATATATATTAATTGTTATTTATTTTTTTAAATCCATCCATAGCTATGTAAACCTTTGCCAAGAAAATTAACCCCTAGATAACAAATCCATACAACTATAAAGCCTAAAGATGCTAAGATAGCTGGTTTTTCACCTTCCCATGATTTACTTAGTCTAGCATGTAAATATGTTGCAAATATTATCCATGTAATTAATGCCCATGTTTCTTTTGGATCCCAGCTCCAGTAAGAACCCCATGCTTCATTCGCCCATACAGCACCTGCAATAATACCAATAGTTAGCATAGGGAATCCTAGGCTAATAATTCTGTAGCTTAGGTTATCAACACTTTCTAAAAGATTTAAGCGATTAAATAGTAAGTATGTTTTGTAATTATTTTTATTATTACTATCATATACTAAGTTGTTTTTATTAAATTTATATTTATTTGTTGTAGAAATAATTAAAAATAGTATAGATAATAAAGAGCCAAGTATAAGTGTTCCATAACTGAACATCATAATACTTACGTGCATCATTAGCCAGTTGGACCTTAATGCTGGAACTAGAGGTGAGGCTTCTTTGATTTCAGGTGGTAAAACAAGACTAGAGAAAGCAATTATGAATAAAGATATGGGTATATTAATAGCGCCAATAAGTTTACTGTTATTTTGTTTTTCAATAATTAAATGGATAAAAGTTAAAACCCATGTTAAAAATATTAATGACTCATATAAATTACTTAAAGGAAAGTATCCATTATAAATCCATCTTATCAGTAGTGAAAAACCTAAGCATAAGTTAATAGAAATTGTCAATATGGTACCTACTTTAGAGAGAATTTGATTATGGTTAATAGTAATATTAGACCAGTATATTATTAATGTTATTAATGATATCGCAAAAGATAGATTAATTAAATTATTTTCTATTAAGTTCCAACTCATACTTTTTCTCCGAAATATTTGTAAAAATTTAATATATCCTATATATATAATACATCTTATTGTGGAGAATTAATTTTTTAGTAAAAAAGAAAAAAAATAAGCTTTAAATCTTATTTTTTTTCTATAGATTTAAAGCTTATTTTTTTATATTTGTATTAATGTTTTTAATAGTAATTCGATTAAGATAAAGAATTAATTACATAATCAAGTGCTGTAGTATATTCTACACCTGCTTGAGAAGACATATCACGAGGTACACATAATCTATCACGAGTAAATACAAATGCAGCAACATATGCAGATGTAGGAAGGTTTAAAGTACTGTAAACTTCGCGAGCACCAGCAATTCCCCATTCATCAAGAGGTCCTGTACCTCCGATTACTAATGAATAGTTAATAAGACGCATATAGTGATCAATATCTCTATAGCATTTAGTGATTTTTTCTGGGCTATCTCCAGCTTCTCCTTCACTTTTTAAATATGGGTATTTTCCAAAACAAGCATCTCCAGCTTCTTTTACAACAGCTTCATAATTTTCAGCAAGTGCTTTTGCAGCTTCTAATCTTGCAGCAGCACGTTGAATATTACCTTGTACTGATTCAAGGTCAGAACTAGTTGGAAAACGACCAGCAGCATCAGCTGCGCTGATAGTAGTAGTAATAACTGATTTCATTTTTATCTCCTTTTTAATGAATCTCTAAGTATTCGTATGGGGTTGAAATGTATAAAATATTTTTTATGATTTTTTTAAACTGTTTTAGCTAATTGAAGAAGAAACTTTTTCAAAGTAACTTGCAACTTCTGCCGCTAATGCAGAACAATCTCCACTTGCTATTTCAATTTTACGTTCAGAAGCTGTATTATTAATAAATGCAACTGATGCTGCTTTCATAATTGTTACAGATCTAACAGAAGAATTAGCTGGTACACCTAGAGCAATGTATGTTTCCTTAAGACCATTTAAGCAACGGTCTTCTAATACAGAAGAATCACCAGCAAGTAAAGCGTAAGAAACGTAACGTAAAATGATTTCTCCGTCACGTAAGCAAGCAGCCATACGGCGATTAGTATAACAATTACCACCTGGTGCAATTAGTCCTGGGTTTTCACAAATCATTCCAGATACAGCATCGGCAACGATACAGCTAGCATTAGAAACAATAGAATTAACAGAATCTAAACGCTTATTGCCTTCTGCTATAAATTTTTTAAGATCTTCTAGATCACTTCCACCTACGTAAGCAGCTTTAGCGTCTGAATTTACTACAACTCTAGAAAATGCGTCAAGCATAGAACTTTCCTTATATTTTTGAAGGATTTGGCTGTTTCAGCTGTTGTTTTTTGTGTCAGCTGATGTATTAGTATCAGAACTATAATATATTGTATTTATATTCTTAAACAGAAAACAAATTAACATTTTTTAATGTTTTTATGATGTAGAATTTTTAATAAAGTATTTAATGATATTATCTTTTATCATCATTTGTTTTAAAATAGCAATTAAATGTTTCTTAGTATTCGTATCATTTAATTTATATATTTTCTGTTTATACATAGCTAATTTAAATTCTTGTTCAAGAGTTAGATTATTAATATTGTTCATACGATATTTACAGATGTATATTATAATTTATATTATATTTATGTTTATAGATCTTAGATTATTTAATCTTAATAAGTGTTTTATTCGGTAAAGCTCTGTTTAATATATTGTATTTATATATAATATTATTTTATATATACATATAGATAAAGAATTGATAATCAAATATATAGTATATTTATAAGTTTTTTATTGAAATGTTGATAGTTAAATAATTGTTATATCTATATATTGAAATTAACTTAAAAAAACTTAAAAATTATTGAAAGTATAAATAAATTTGGAGATGCAATATGTCTATACCTGTATTGAATTATTCATTTTCTACTCAAAATCAAAGAGTTGATGGTTTTGAATATTATCCTGGAGAAGAACAACCTAAAATTTATACCACTGAAAATTTGCCTACAGCTTATGAAATGGATGAAATCATATGGGCAGCATATCGACAAATATTTAGTGAACATCAAATTTTAAGTAGTAATGCAGAACCTTTTTTAGAATCTCAATTAAGATTTAATCAAATAAAAGTTAAAGATTTTATTAAAGGTTTATTATTGTCTGAATCATTTCGTGATTTAAATTATAATTTTAATAATAATTATCGATTTGTTGAAATGTGTATTCAAAGAGTACTTGGCCGTGATATATACAATAAAAGAGAAAAACTAGCTTTTTCTATTATTGTTGCTTCAGAAGGTTTAGAATATTTTTTTGATATTTTATTAAATAGTGATGAATATACTGAAAATTTTGGTGATAATACTGTTCCTTATCAAAGAAGACGTATTATTGCTCAAAGAAGTAAAGGTGAAATGCCATTCAATTTAAAAACTCCACGTATGGGTAAAGACTTTTTAATAAAACAAGGTATGCCTCAATTATTATGGTCAGGACCAGTAAGAACATTTAGGCCACAAGAACAACAACCTAAAGCTGGAGATCCAGCATTATTTTTAAATATGGTATTGGATGTATCGCCTATTGGGATAAAATAATTGTTATTTATTTAGTCCATAAAGAGTCAATAATAGATTGTATAAACTATTGACTCTTTTTTTATCTATTAACTGCCTAGCTTAAATGCATCTACTAGCAAGCCATATATGATACCTATTTTTAGATTATTAATAATTGTGAAAATAGTACGTTTGTTATTATGCTTGTATACAATCTTGCTAATGATTTCATGATAGGCTATGATAATAGCTGCTGCTATAATACTCCAATCTCCTGTTTGTGCAGATATAGTAGAAAGTACAGTAGCAATAAAAAAGCCAAATAATAAACAAATTATTTTACATTTTATATATTTAAGCTTGGGATTTAAATACTTTGACGATATTATTGTCATAAACATATCATTGTAATATCGTAATACTCTTATATATTTTTTTCACTTAAAGAACTAACCATATATTCAAATGGTTCATTAATAATTGATTTTAGTTCAGGTGTGCTAAACTGTAACTCATTCTGTATAATTTCTTCTAAAATTTTTATACTTCTTATAGTTGGACCAATAGGTACACTTAGTGAGTTATAAGTTTCTTTTAATCCATCTAAAACTCTTTCATTTAGAATATTTGTATCTCCAGCTATAATTGCATAGCTAGCGTATCTTAAATAATATTCTATATCCCTTAGACATGCTGCGTATCTTCTTGTTGTATATGAATTGCCACCTGGTCTAAGTAATTCAGGTTGTTCATTATATAATTTGGCTCCTGCTTCGCGAACTATTTTTGATGATTTACTATTAATTATTTCTATAGTTTTTATTCTATTAAAGGCATTAGAAAAATAATTTTGTATTGTATTTAAGGCAAAAGAATCTAAGTATTTACCTGTTAAATCATATTTGTTTAATACATTTGTTATAGCATCTTGCATGACTTCTGTCTCCGAGTAAATATGTGTTTGTTGTTCAAATAAGACTTATTTATGTTATTTAGTCTTTAATGTATTTATATTATTATTTTTTGATATTTATTGATATTGTATAATAATTTAAGAAATATTTATGATACAAATATATTTTATGATGGATTGCAACTATTGTTTAATTAGCATTACACAGAAATTAAATATTTCATTATATTTATTTTTTTCCAAGGATAATTATCCTATTTGTATTACAGCTAGAAGATCTAATGATATATATCATTTAATGTCTCTTCATAAAAGTTTTGATTTTCTATCTATCGAACATTGTCTGTATTTAGGAAGAGAGTTATATAAAGCAGAATTAGCTTTGGTTTTTAATCAAGAATATGTTCAAAACTAATATTTAGATAAATTCAAATGAATATTGACTATTATTAGAAACTAAATTATATTATCAAGGTATATTTGCGGGCATGTAACTCAGTGGATAGAGTACCAGATTCCGATTCTGATAGTCGAAGGTTCAAATCCTTCCTTGCTCATATAATATTTAAATGATTCTTTATTTAATAAATATTATCAGTAATTTTAATTTTTAAGTTATAATTAGACTTAGGGGGCTGCTAGGTTTCTACATATATTATAGTATGTTTAAAGTTGAGATAAAAATGAAGCTTAAATTTATATTCTATATAATTTAAAATAAATGCAAAACATCAAATAGTTTCTCTATCTAAAAATTTAATACCAGCATAATTTTATAGTTTTGTTTGTTATATATTTTTAGAATATTAAAAAGTACTATCATTATATTTTTCAATTAGTAAATTATGATTGCTCTTAATTTTTTTATGATTTTAAGTTAAGTAAAAGTAATATAAAATATTTAAATCTCTCTTACTTTTATATTAAATAATTTTATTTAGTTAAAGTAAACTTTGTATACTGTACTTATATGGACGTGGGTTCAACTCTCACCAGTTCCATAAAATATTTTTGAATGGTTACTTTTATTGATTGAAGATATGATAATATCAATTTTATTATAGATTCCAAGTTAGAAAAATGAAAATTTCATATTAAATATGTCAACCTTTTTATTGTTTAATATATATATTTTTTTCATTTGATTTTTTTAATCAATATATAATATATTTGGCTCATGTATATTTATATCATTATAGTATCAATAAATATTAACTTCTTTACTAATGATCATTTATCAAATATTAAAACATCCATATTTTAACGTAAATAATATTAATTTAATCTCTAAGATAGCAAATGAAAAATATAATTGTTTTGCTATGATAGATACTTATGATAGTATGGAAAATGTATTTAAAGTTAAAAAAAATTATAATAACTTCTATGAGAATATAAAAAATTTAGCCAATCAAAAGTTAATTTCTCGTAATTTTATGGTTAAATTATTAAATACATATTGGCAAGAAACTATTTTTGTATCAAGGTCAAATTCATTGTCTAATACTTATAGTAATCAATTAAAATCAGATGGACTAGCAATATATAAGAATCAATATAAAAAGTTCTTGTTAGACTTTAGTAAAGCTTTATCACTTGGCAGAATACAAGTAGTATTTAATGAATTTAACAACAATAATAAAGTCAATAATTCTTTAAATCATGATGTACAATATATATGGAAAAAAGGATTAAATGGTCTAATAACAAAAAATTTCTTACGTTTAATATTTGAGTATAATCAAATTAGAAATTTTAATAATAAAAAACTAAAATCATTAAATAACTTACAATTAAAGTATTTTCCTCTCTTTACTGTTGTTAATAATTCATCTCAAATAATTATTTCTGAACCATCTGATGAATTAATTTATAGCAAAAATTTTCTAGATAAATTATATCAATGGTGCTTTTATAATTTTTCTATATATAGTAAAAATAAACCTGTGTATCAAGGTTTGTTTTTTATTAATCCTAATGATGCTTCAGAATATAAGGAGTATATTGAATATAAACATCAATCTATAAATGAAAAGTCAAATTTAAGTATATTACCTTGTAATTTAAATATTTATTATCAATTACTTTATAAATTATCATTAAATATACAATTTTGTTTGATACCTGATTTAAAAGAATTGGGTAAATTAATTAATATTTACCAGTATAAAAATAATATTTCTTTTCATGAAGAACAAAAATATAGCTCATATTCATTCCAAGGACAACCGATATATTTAATTCAACCTTTAATAGTAAAAAATAAAACTACTAAACAAATGGAGTCGATTAAATATAGTTATTCTTTTAACAAAACAATAGATAAACAAATAAATGATTGCATTTTTTTGAATTATGACGTTGCTTTATTTGCTTGGCAAAAATTTATGAAGAATAATATTCATTATAAGTTACCAAGTCAACCTCCTATTATAGTGTATAATTTAGAGGATTTTATAAATGATAATAACAAGAAATATAATCGAAACTTATATTTAAAAAATTGTATATTTATTCCTTCTAAAGAGTCTTTTAATTTTTTACAATCAAATTTATTTTTAAAGTCACAAAAAACAACTTATGAAAATTTTACATGCCAAATAATGACAATAAAAACTATAATTAACAGAATTGTTTGGTCTTTAACCAGTAAACAACCTATAAATTTATAGTTTTCATTCATGATTTAAAATATAAGTATACAAATTAAAATATATTAGGGAATATTTTTGTTTATAAATATTATTTTCGTGAATAATACTCAACAATTAACAATTCATTTAATTCGATTGCCACCCATTCCCTTTCAACAATTCCATTAACTTTACCCATTAGTTGATTTTTATCCAATTCTAAATGACTTGGGGTACTTAATAAACCTGGAAAATCTAGATATTTTTTTATTAAAGCTTGTGAGGATTTTTTTTGTTTAATTCTAATAATATCTCCTGGTTTACATTGATAACTACAAATGGATACATTTTTATCATTGACTTTTATATGATTATGATTAACTAACTGTCTAGCTGCAGGTATAGTAGGTGCCATACCAAGTCTAAAAATTATGTTATCTAATCTCATCTCTAAAATTTGTAGTAGAATAAGACCTGTTGCTCCTTGTACTTTTTTAGCTTTTTTAATGTATCTTAGTAGTTGTCTTTCATTTAATCCATAATTAAATCTTAGTTTTTGTTTTTCTTCTAGTCTTAATGAATATTCTGATGGTTTACGTGATTGTTCTCCATGTTCACCAGGTAAAGATTGTTTTTTAGATTTTTTTCTTGTCAATCCGGGTAAATTTCCTAAACGACGACAAATTTTTAAACGTGGTCCTCGATAACGAGACATAATTATTCCTTATTTTTATTTATTATTATTAAAATACAATATATGATTTAAGTAAAATTTTTAGTCAAATTTATTTAGTGATATTTTTTTTAGGTGACAATATCATTATCATTTGTTTACCATCTTTAGATGGTGGTTGTTGTATATCTGCTAAGTTTTTTAAATCTTGAGCCATTTTTTTCAATAATTCGATTGCTAAATTTACATGTTGAATTTCTCTACCTCTAAATGTAATAATGGCTTTTACTTTATCTCCTGATTGTAAAAAACGTAAAGCTTGATTGATACGCACTTTATAATCATGTTCTTCTATCTTATAACGCATCTTTACTTCTTTTAAAGTTACATTATGTTGTTTTTTACGGGCTTCTTTAGCTTTTTTTTCCTGAATAAATTTATATTTACCGTAATCTAATATACGACAAACTGGAGGAGTGGATTTATCACTAATCATTACTAAATCTAAATTTTGTTCTGTTGCAATGTTTAATGCATCAATAGATGTGTAAATGCCCATTTGCTTACCTGTTACATCAATTAAGCGAATTTTTCCAATTTTAATTTCTTCATTTATAAGAGGGTAATCATTATTTCTTTTTTTTATTTTATTTGATTTTTCTAACACTGATTAATAATGAAATATATAAGTTTATATAAAAAGTTGGCAAATACCTGCAAATTATTATACCATTACATAAATAATAACATTAAGCTAACTATAAGCAAAAGTATTTTATGAAACATACATTATCTGTTCTTGTAGAAGATGAAGCTGGTGTACTTTCAAGAATCGCTGGTTTATTTGCTAGGCGTGGATTTAATATCGAAAGTCTTGCAGTAGGACCTGCTGAAAAACCTGGTATATCTCGATTAACCATGATAGTTCCAGGAGATAATAGAACGATAGAGCAATTAACTAAACAGCTCTATAAACTTGTAAATGTTCTCAAAGTTCAGGATATTACTAATATTCCATGTGTTGAAAGAGAATTAGTTTTAATAAAAATTAAAGCTTCCTCAATAACAAGATCTTCTATTTTAGAAATAGCTAATATATTTAGGGCTAAAGTGGTTGATATGGCTCATGAATATTTAATTTTAGAGGTTACTGGAGATCCAGGAAAAATGGTAGCTATCGAGCAATTATTAAGTCAATATGGTATTGTAGAAATTGCACGAACTGGGAAAATTTCTTTAACTAGAGCTTCTAATGTAAATACAGAATTTTTAAGAAATACTTTACAAAAAACAACTATTATATATAAGTAATTTAAGTTTATATTAATTAAACCAACCAAAATCCAGGTTTTTCTACAAAAGATGAACATTCTACTAAATCCCATTCTAATTTTATATTATAGTCAACTTGATTAATATTAATTTGAATTAATGTATTTTCGGGAGTAAATTCCATCTTATCTGTACCTGAAATTGGTTGATTATGTTGTATTAAAATAATTCTATATGTTGTACAATTTTTTACGTGTTGGCAATTAATACATATACACATATTTTGTTTGTTTATTGGGGGTGGAGGGACTTGAACCCTCACGATCATTATAGATCAACAGATTTTAAATCTGTTGTGTCTACCATTCCACCACACCCCCTATTTGATATTTTTATTAGGCGGCACCCAGATTTGAACTGGGGATAAAGGATTTGCAATCCTCTGCCTTACCACTTGGCTATACCGCCTTATTATAATCAATAATATTTAAAAAAACTTTATTTTGTCAAGAAATATATCAATTAACTAGTAAATAATCTACTTTTTAAAATATCTTCTGATTGTATAGTTACTAAGTCATGCTTTGTAAGAACTTTATCACCACTAATGAAAATACGATTTGCCTGTCTCATTCTTGCTCTGTCTATAGCATTGCGAATGCTTCTTGCATTAGCAAAATGAGGTTGCTTCATTCTTCTTTCTGCATATTCCAATAATACTTTATCTGCATCTGGTGCAAATCTATATTGTTGTTCTTCTAGCATAAGTTTAGCTATTTCAAGTAATTCTTCTGCAGTGTAATCAGGAAAATCTACATGATTTGTTACTCTAGAAGATAAACCAGGATTTGATTCATAAAATTTTTCCATCCTATCTTTATATCCTGCAAATATTACAACAAGATCATCTCTTTGATTTTCCATTACTTGTAATAAAATTTCAATAGCTTCTGCTCCATAATCTCTTTCATTATCTGGTTTGTATAAATAGTATGCTTCATCAATGAACAAAACACCACCCATAGCTTGTTTTAAAACTTCTTTGGTTTTTGGTGCAGTATGTCCAATATATTGCCCTACTAAGTCATCACGTGTTACTGTTAATAAATGCCCTCTGCGAATGTAACCTAATCTGTTCAGAATATCTGCCATTTTCATCGCAACGGTTGTTTTTCCTGTACCAGGACTACCAGTAAATGACATATGTAAACCAGGACTACCTGAAACAAGACCTAAATTATTTCTTAAACGATCAACTAATAAAAGGGCTGCTATTTCTCTTATACGTGTTTTTACAGGTTGTAAACCGATTAATTCTTGTTCTAACTCATCGATTACTTCTTGTATTTGAGTTTTATCATATTCTTCTTGTAAATTTACAAGAGTATCATCTGAAAAATATTTTGTCATAAAAAAGATTGAATTTTTAATGTATTTATTAAAAAATTTATATAGAAAAAATTACTGTAGTAATTTTTTCTATATATCTCAGTTTAATTTTTACTATTTTGATCTAGTGAAAATATTAGTAACGAGAACCTTCAGGCTTAAATGTAGCATAGCTACGGAAACAATATTTTTGGTTACGAGAAATATCTTCTGATCTGACTAATTCAAAACCTGGTTCATAAGCTGGCCTATTAATGATAAAAGATAGAACACAACTTTCAACACCTCTAGTATTATCAAAAGCATTTACTTTAATATAAATATTTGAGTGTTGTTTACGACAGCTATTAATTTCATACATTACTGAAGAAGCATCTTTAATAGCAAATAGAGGTAAGCCCCATAATTCCCAATAACTATTTCTTGGATGAGGATCCTCAGTGAATTCTATATTAATTGACCAATTTTGAGATATTGCGTAATTAATTTGTTTAGTAATTTGCTCGTCAGTTAAATCTGGTAGGAATGAAAAAGTTCCTTGTGTTAATCTCACTACTTGTACTCCTTGAATATTTAAGCAATTATATAAGATTTTGCATCTTGTTTTTGTTATATAAATGTTAGTAAATAATATACTAAAATTATTTAAACGTTAGCTGTTGGAGTTTCTACGAAATCAGCTGTATCTGTAGAAGTATAGTTGAAAGTAATATCTTTCCATAAATCTAATGCCGTTTGTAGAGGACCACATGTTTTTGCCGCGTCTTGTAAGATTTGTGGGCCTTCAGCAACATAATCACGACCTTCATTACGAGCCATAACCATAGATTCTAAAGCAACCCTATTAGCTGTTGCACCAGCTTGGATACCATCAGGATGTCCAATAGTACCACCTCCAAATTGAAGTACAACATCATTGCCTAAATAATCAAGAAGTTGGTGCATTTGACCACAATGAATACCACCAGAAGCAACTGGAGTAACTTTACGTAAAGATGCCCAATCTTGTTCGAAGAAAATACCTTGAGGTAGATTCTTTTTTAAATACGGTAATAATAAAGTATTGTAAAAGCCTTTAATCATTAAAGGGTCACCTTCTAATTTACCTACTACAGTACCTGCATGAATATGATCTACACCAGACATACGCATCCACTTACAAATTACACGGAAATTCATACCATGAATTTTCTGACGAGAATATGTAGAATTACCAGCACGGTGTAAATGTAAAATCATGTCATTTTTACGTGCCCAAATTGCCATAGTTTGAATAGCAGTGTAACCAATTACAAGGTCAATCATGATAATAATACTTCCAAGCTGTTTTGCAAATTCAGCTCTTTCATACATATCTTCCATTGTAGCAGCTGTTACATTTAAGTAATGTCCTTTAACTTCACCTGTTGCTGCAACAGATCTATTTACTCCTTCCATTGAATATAGGAATCTTTCTTTCCAACGCATGAAAGGTTGAGAATTGATATTTTCATCATCTTTTAAAAAGTCTAGACCACCTCTAAGACCTTCATAAACTACACGACCGTAATTTTTTCCTGATAAACCTAATTTAGGTTTTACAGTTGCTCCAAGGAATGGACGTCCAAATTTATCCATACGCTCACGCTCAGAAATAATACCTGTTGCTGGCCCTTGGAAAGTCTTTAAATAAGCAACTGGTATACGCATATCTTCTAAACGTAGAGCTTTTACAGCCTTAAAACCAAAAACATTACCGATAATTGAAGCTGTTAAATTTGCAATAGATCCTTCTTCGAAAAGATCAATATCATATGCAATAAAAGCAAAATATTGGTCTGATGTATTTGGAACAGCATCTACTTTATATGCTTTTGCTCTATATAAGTCACAAGCAGTTAAAAGATCTGTCCAAACAACTGTCCAAGTTGCAGTAGATGATTCACCAGCAACAGCAGCAGAAGCTTCAACGGGATCAACTCCTGGTTGTGGAGTTACACGAAATAAAGCTAATACATCCGTTTCTTTAATTACATAATCTGGATCCCAATATCCCATTTTAGCATATGGGATTACGCCAGACTCGTAACGTTCATTTTTAATCCTTGTCCGTTCTTCTACAGATTGAGACATGTATTCCTCCTTGAATTTAAGGCAGTATCATTAGGTTATGGTTAGTACAGTAGTTACCTTAGATAGAAAATAATAATCAAATTATTTATCTTAACTATGTTTAATTACAACTGTGAATATAAATATAAAATAGATAGTACTATTTGATATCACTTTAACCTTAATAATAAATGTATCATTATATCTATATTAAATAATTGCAAGCTTATTTATAATAGTGATAAGATTTTCTAATGTCAAAAAAGACTGGTTTTAAAATGATCTTATATAAAAATAAAAAATAATCATAGAAAATATAAGACTCTATATGATAAAATTTGTACAGAGAGAAGAAAAATATGGAGATTATATATTGCCTGTACTAGAAGTAAATGATTCTTCTTTTAATCAAGAAGTTATAAATGCAAACCTATTAGTCTTAGTTGATTTTTGGGCTCCATGGTGTGGTCCTTGCAGAATGGTGGCACCTGTAGTTGATATTATTGCAGAAGAATACAATAATAAAGTGAAAGTTGTTAAAATTGATACAGATAAAAATCCAACAACAGCAACAGAATATGGTATTAGAAGTATTCCTACATTAATGATTTTTATGAATGGAAAAAAAATAGATACAGTTATTGGAGCAGTACCTAAAACAACTTTATCTAATACATTAAAAAAACATCTATATAAGCAAAATAATAAAAAAATAAAAAATTACTCAACATAACAATAATTATCTATGTCTAAAATATGTCAAATGACAGGAAAAAAGTCGAATAATGGATACACTATATCACATTCTCATACTAGAACTAAAAAAAAACAAGAAGTGAACTTACAAAATAAAAAGATTTGGTCATATAAAAAAAATAAATGGATTAAATTAAGAATTTCAACAAAGGCACTGAAATCTTTTTATAAATTAAATTAATTATAGATAGTGACAATTTTTGAAAATTATGATATTATAGTATTTAGCATAAACTAAGATTATTTTGGGAGAAAAAAATGGAATATATAGATAACTTATTCTTAACTAATGACGATGATTATAACAATGATGAAATGACATCTCATCAACCTATCGGATGGTCATCTGTTTGTTTTAATCAAACGCTAAATTATTATATAGAACATAATTCAATTTATAATAGTAGCGAATTAGAAGATCAAAAGATCAATCAAGACTAATATCACAATAAAAATTTGAAAAATGATGCTAGAATAAAGTAGCATCTTATATATTATTGCTAGTATAGCTCAATTGGTAGAGCAGCTGATTTGTAATCAGCAGGTTATGGGTTCAAGTCCCTTTACTAGCTTTATTAAATTTATTTAGAATAAGCTTAATCCTAAACTTTGTAATACAGGTATATTAGCTAATAATAAATAGGCAAATCCTGCGCCACCTACTGCACCAACTAAAAAACCAGCAGTAAATTGATTCCAACCTTCTTTTGTTTGCAATAAATCCTTAGAGTTCTCTATATTAAATGAAGTATTGCCATACATTGATAAGCAAGTTGTTAAAATAATAATTAAACCAACTGCAGATAAAAAACCAGACAGTAAAGCAACATCAGTATTTCGTAAAGGTCCTAATTTATCAAAAGGACCAACCAAAAAATATCCATGGGCCATACCTATCTCCAAACCTCTTAACAATGGAGATAAACCACGCCTATAAGCAGGCAAATTACTTAATAAGCCTTTTGTAAAGCTTGATGTACTCACTGGTGTTGATAAATTTCCTACAAAAGGATCATTATTATAAGGTTGAATAAAATCTGACATAAGTTTGTACTCCAAAAAATATATAATAATATATACCATAGCAAGATCTATATATTTTGACTATACTTATTACATATATCTTAAATATATATGTAATAATTATTATTGAATATTTATTTTTGCAAAAAAAAGGAAGATATTTCATGATTTCTATTACTCTTAGTTATCTACTATTTATAACTATTTTTATTGCACTAGCTTTAGGCTTATTTTATGGCTTACAAGCCATAAAATTAATTTAAAATTTGATAAAAAACAAAAAATATTAAATTTTAAAGATTAATATTCCAGAGAATAATAACTTTTCTGGGTATTATTCATATAAATTATATAATCATGTTAAAATTAAACCATATATCAATATTATGTTGAACATTAAAACTGATAAAATTATAGGCTCTCGCAGATTTAGTAATTATTGGTGGGCTATATGCATATTTTTAGGTGGATCTGGTTTTTTTTTAGTTGGTCTATCTAGTTATTTACATATAGAATTATTACCTTTTACAAAATCCTCTGAAATTTTGTTTATACCACAAGGTATAATAATGATTTTTTATGGTACTATAGCTATATTAATTAGCTTATTTTTGTGGTTAAGTATATTCTGGAATATAGGATCAGGATATAATGAGTTTAATCATGAACAAGGCAAGATTACAATTTTTAGATGGGGATTTCCTGGAAAGAATCGTATTTTAAAATTACAGTATGATATTCAAGATATTCAAGCTATTAAAGTAAATATTAAAGAAGGAATTTCACCTAAAAGAGAAATTTATTTAAAAATGAAGGATCATCGTGAGATTCCTTTAACACCGGTTGGACAACCACTACTATTATCTGAAATTGAAGAACAGGCAACGTTTTTAGCGAAATTTTTAGATGTTATTCTAGAAGGGATGGACTAATATATAAGGAAAAATTATTGAGTAAAATTATGAATTTATGCTATATTTAATATACAGCGGGTATAGTTTAGTGGTAAAACCTTAGCCTTCCAAGCTAATGATGCGGGTTCGATTCCCGCTACCCGCTTTATATATTAAAATTTTTTAGATTATGCATCTGGCTGGATTCGAACCAGCGACGTCCTTTACAGGATGGCGGATTATTAGAGTCGATATCATAGATACCTCTCCTTCAAAACCGTACATGAAATTTTCACTTCATACGGCTACTACCTATTTCATAGCAACTTATTTTTACTATAAAGATAAATATATAAACAACTTAAGTAGTAAATTTCAAATACTTCATGAAATATTTTATTGTTTTAATAGATTAAGCTTATATATTGAATACCACTGTAATCCATTAAATATAATATAATTGATTATTAAACTTAAACAATTAAATATTGTTCTACATAAACTATAGTAAATATATTTTATGTCTAAAAAATGTTTAATGTTTTGTTGACTCAACCAATAATTTATATAATGTTTTATAGATGGTAAAGATTGAATTCGTTTAATAAAATATGAAATTGCCAAGTATTTTATATTTTGATTATCCAACAAAAAACTGTTAACTCGATACATATAAGACTTACGAAAAATATTCAAATCAAGTCTATATATCGGCTCCAATCTAGCTTCCCATTCAGGTTTTATACATATATATACTAAATATTGTTTAATATATTCTAAAATTATTTTTGTACTTTTTTCACATTTTTGAGTACAAAATAAATTTATATATATATTTTTTTTTGCTATATCTTCTACTCTATATTTTTTTTTATTGTAATTATCATAATACTTATTGATATTATTAATAATTTTTTGTACGGCAAAAAGTTTTATATCATTAGAGTTTATTATATAGTCCTGAAACTTATGAACGTTAGATTGGTCACAACGCCTAGAAAATTTATATACTTTTTCTTGAAGTACAAAAATTCTTTGAGATATTTTTGTCCAAGGCAATGCCTTCCAGTGTAATAAAGAATTCAAAATAATTTCGGTCATCACATTATAATAGATTCAATTGTAAATCTTAGATATATGAATAGGCGCAATACGTCTGCTGTTTTTTTGCTTTTTATTGCTTCTTACCAATAAGTTTTTAATTGTTGCCTTAACTTAATTTTTTAATTTACATTAAAAAAAATTGTACTTATTAGTTACTCCGTTCCATATTTTCAAAATTTTAACTGACTTAGGTTCCTCTCTATATACTAATAACCTCAAGAAAAAATCATACACATGTCAACTCACAATGACTGTGCTTAAGGGTCAAAAAATTTAAATTATTATATTATTTAAAATTATAATTAGTACTTTAAACAAGGGTTCGTTTTCCTAACCTTATCAATTGTCCAAATAATCTGCTTAAATTTTTATATAATCAAGGCTAATATAAATAAAAATTGATTATTTGAGTATATTCATGATTTAGAATAGTTAGTTATTACACTAACAATGAAAATATAGTTATTAAAATCCTTAAGTATTTTAAATGTTAAAGATATTTATTTTTTAATTTTTGTTGAACCTTTAACATAAACGGATCACACATGAGTCCGCTGCCTTCGGCCTCTCGGCCACAGATGCTTTATAGGCATTTTATAATTATTTATTCTAAAAGGCAAGACTTTATTTCTTATTTCTCTAACTATTCATTCATATTATGATATGTTGCAACTGCTGAAGGAGATATTCTATTTAAATATCTAAAAATCCAATATTTGAAAACTGTATCTAAAATTACAGGAAATGTAGATATAAACACAAAAATAAAATCCCTACTTTCAGGTAGACCAAAATGTCTTAGAATGACTTCTATAATAATCTCCCATCCATGTGGAGAATGAAAACCTACAAACATATCTGTCAATAAAATTATCAAAAACGCTTTAGCTGTATCACTTAAACCATAAATCAGTTGATTCACAAAAGATTTTAAAATTGATACCTGTCTTTTGTTAATAATTAATAATGATAAAAAAATTGTTCCAGACAAAAAATCAGCTAAAATATTTTTAATAGCAGTTGAACTTTCATTTGTATACTCTGCTGCAATTTCTAATGCTTTTTGAGTAATCTGACTGTCTATAAAAACACGAGAAGGTTTTTTTACCTCACCAACCAATATATCAAAATGTAATTTTTCTTCAAAACGTTGTAATTCAGCAAATGCCCGTTCTTCCTGCGATTCATTTAAAAAAATGCTATGTTCATGTTGGTTCCATAAATAATTTACATAAGGCCCGAAAATAAAACTTTTTGAAATTTGATTGACAAGTATAGGTATAATAAGCAAAATAAGTACATATTTCACAGATGTTACAGTTTGATAACGAGATACTTTAAACTCTTCTAATAATTCCGTTTCAGCATTTGGATCCAATTCTTTTTTAAATTTTTCGAATAACTTACTAATAGATCTTGGTATGAGACCTGTTTTATCTAATGCTGATCTATTAATTTTTTTCAAATTCCAATACTTCATTGTATTTTTAATAATAATAAAATATTATAAAATCAATTATTATCTGCAAACCAATTAAAAAATAAATATAAAATAATGATAAAAAGAATAGTTAATAATATATATATAAAATGTAAATTTTTTACCTTTAATATATACCATATATTAAAAAAAACAAATAAAGTATTAATTGTTTTTTGGTTTATATTACCTATTTTCATAAATCAAAATAAAAGTTGTAGTAAAAAATTAGCATTTCATACCTATATAATCAATTTAAAAAAAAAACTCAGGTCAATAACTTGAATATTAAAAATCAAATATATATTTTGAAAATTTTACCAAATTATCATCATGAAATAATTAAATATAAAATAGATATAAAAAAAATTATAGAATATTTAAAAAATACAGGAATTTTAAATCAATTGGATTGTTTTGTTCTTAATATCAATAATTATAAATATTATATTATAAACCTTTATATAAATAAAAGGATTAAAAAAATAGAAATTCAAAATCATCAATATTTACAGATATCGTACAAATTACTTATCAATATTTTAAGAACTCAATTAGGTTATCCAATAAATTATCCTAATATTCATTGTATTATAAATAAAATTTACAGATGGTACATCAATAAAGGTTTTTTATATGTATATATTAAGTTAAACTATAAAAAGACAGTACAAATTTTGTATTTACAAATTTTTGAAGGACAAATTCTTGAAAATCATTTGATATGTAAATCAAATTTTTTTTCAAATTCAACTATAATTAATAAAATAAATAATATATTAATAAAGGAACTAGGAATATCACAAAAATCAATATTTAATAAGATAACAATTGACAGAGGAATCGCATATCTTAAAAAAATACAATTATTGAAAACATGTCACTACAAAGTTAAAAAAAACAAACAAGGCTTAATACTAAATATTGAATATTCTATCTATACTAACCATGATGGTTATATTTATAGCCATAATTCAGGCATAGATGTAAATAATTTATTATTACATAATATAATAAACTACAGCTATCTTCTCAGAATGCCAATTAATTTTAATTTATTCACTAGTATTTTACAAAAATTTATTAAGCAATTTTTACATGTAGACGAATCTTATATTGCATATCTAAAATATAAGAATAATTTAATGAAAATTTTTAATTTCAAATATTATTTACACTACATAAATTGTAATTACAAAATTAATCTAAAAACTATCGATAATATTCCTCAATTTGAATTTCACATATTTTTACCTTACCTAAAAATAAATAAAATTATATTTAACTTTATTAAAATCAATTTTTATCAGAGGGTATACAAAAATAAAACAATATATCCAAAGAAAAATAGAAAAAAAAGTCAGGCTGTTAACAGTGTCCATATCAAGTCAGTAGGTTATTCTATAATAATTAATCAAAATATATTGAAAAACCTTAATTACAAAATAAAGTACATCAATGTATTTAATTTATTTAAAGAAAAATTTCTATATTTCAAAACATCATTTAATCAATCATTTAATGTTAGTTATTATAATAAACTCATTGAGCAAAAGATTACATTAATAAATACTCAAATTAAATATAATAATTTAAAATATAACAAATTTTTAGGACCAGGAAAAATTTTCATGTTAGAGTTTTTATACTTAAAACCCCCAAAAACTATACAAGAAAATATTTTCCATAAAAACGAATCTAATAATAAAATGAAACTTCAATATTACCAAATCATTTCACTACCTAAATATATAAAATTTATTAAAAAAAATACAATCAATATTTTTATAGATATTAATTCTTTTATTATAAAAAATAGTTATGAAAATATCTTTAACAATATCAGTGATATACATTTTCAAATATATTTTCAAAAAAAGTATAATAGAATGATAAAATATAATAACAAATATTCACTGCAACTAGAATATCATGTATTTTTAGGTAAATTTTGTTCTTATTATATATTTAGCAATATTAATAGCAAAACTTATCATAAAAACAAAATTTTTCAATACAATTATATTGTAGGTTCAGGAATACAGATAAATCCACCTATTCAAAGACTACCTAAAATTCGTTTTCAATATAAAATTAACAAATATGATATAAATCATTACCAAATAAAATTATTTTCTGCTTACACTACCAACTATTAATTATCAAATTATATGACATTCAAATTAAAAAATTTAACAAATTATTTACAAGGTAAATGGATATCTAATCAAACTATTTATAATCTAAATAATAAAAAGGTATACAATAATAAATTCACTACTGAAATACCATTATTAGAAAATTTAAGTAATATTAATTTAGAAAATATTACATATATTACCAAAAATCATAGTAGATATACCCTTTATCAATATTTTTTGCCCGACTTACTAAATACCAATCAAGGTTTTATAAACAAAACTGAAAATGAAAGAAGAAAACAATATACATTTTTTTTTGATTCCACTAAAATTCTAAAAATAACAAATTCCATAGATAACGTTAAATATATTGAGTATGTTTATTTCATTAACAAAAATTTTAAATTATCATTCGGAGTTATTAAAATACATGATAAATATAGGGCTATTTGTTTTACATCTGATATTAAATTTTTTATAAATAGTACTAATAGCGTAGATTAAACCAGCTATTAGTAAAAGATAGTTATTCTAAATCTTTACGATTTGGGTTTCTTGATGGGTCATTAGACAAAAAGCCAAAAAAGAAAAGAGAAATAAAAAATATAACTGTGGTATAAACAAAAATCTTTAATGTGAACATAATATATTTCCTTAAAATTATACGAAACTATAGTAAAATATAAACATTAAATCATATTTTACACTAAAAATGATAATTTAATTAACAGATAGTTAACTTATTCTGTCTGTAATTTTTCGCAAATTACAGAGTTTTTTACCTTGTATAATTACCATTTTAATATTCTTATCATTATAGGAACTTTTTAAAAGCTTGACTTTAATACACCCTTCGATAATTATAATGTCACTTTTTTTTAAAATATCAAATAAATGAATAGCTAACTTATCTTTAAAAATACAATTAATAGAATATAAGTATATTTTTTTATTTTTTTTAAATAATATGAGATGCATGCTCAAGAATACTTTTTTTTTAACACGATAAAGCCTTGGGTTACTAATGATTTTTGCTGTACTAATAAATAAATTCATGAAATTAATTTTATTAAAATTTTGTACTTTCTATTACTTCTTTTTTATTTAATTCTTTTAATTTTTTCATTATTTTAGTAAAATACTCTTGCATGTAAATATCTAATTTTACTGTTTCTCTAATATCAATATTTAATAAATCATAAACATCATTCATAATAGCATTAAAATCATCTCCTCTACTTATAACCTCTGTAAAAGCTAATCTGTCAGAGATATTCCAACTCCATTGAAATAATTTTGTGAATTGTTGAGTAAATTTTAACAAATAAACTGGAATTTTTATGATTCTTGATCTTTGACCAGATAATTTTTCACAAAGTTTTATTATTTCTAATGAATTCCATGAATAACTTCCAACTAATGGTAAGATACATTTATTAGACTTTTCAACTGACAAGCTTTTAATAGTTAATCTAGCTATATCTTGAGTATCCATATATGCAATTGTTGTTGTGCTTTCAGTAATCCATACAGATTTTTTTTCTAAGATAGGTAAAGCATATTGAGTAATTAACCCTTGAAAAAAACCCGCCAAAGTAAAAATTGTATAATTTAAACCAGATTCTTTTAAAGCTTTTTCTATTTTTAATTTCATACTAATTAAAGGAATATCTGGATATTTGTAAGCATTTAATAAAGAAAAAAATATATACTTTTGTATATTTGCTTTTTTAGCAGCTTCAATTATAATATACTTGCTATATAAATCTATGCGAGTTGTATTATCTAAATCAGAAGGTCTAGAAGATGAAGCGTCTATAATTGCTGTAATACCCACTAAAGTCAAAGGAATTGTTTCCGGAGTTTTTAAATCTCCGTAAACTAGTTCAGCACCCCATTCTTTTAAAAATGAACTTCTACGAAAACTTCTCACCAAACATTTAACTTGAAAACCTTCATCTAAAGCACGTCTTACAATTTGTCTTCCTAAAGTACCAGTACCACCTAAAATCAATAAACTCATTGTTTTTTATAATATTTAAGATTCATTTAATTTATAGTAAATAGGTAGAGAGGGACTTGAACCCTCAAAACTATAGTTGTCACATTTTGAGTGTGATGCGTATACCAATTTCGCCATCTACCCTCTTAATATCATTATAAATTACATATATAAGTATTATTATAACAAGAAAATATTAAAAAATAAATCTAATTATGCTTACTTCTCTAATTCCTATCTCATTTTTTGATGAATATATTATATCTCCTAAAACATGGCTACATAATTCTAAAGATTGGCAAAAAAGCTTTATAATTTTACTATATTTATCTTTTTTCTACTATTTGAATATTTTATATACTATTATTATTATAAGCATATCTTTAATCATTCTGATTAATTTACCTATACCGAGCAAAAAATTTATATTAAATTTAAATAATATAATAATAAGTTTTTTTTTATTATCAATATACTCTTATATATACACTATACAAATAAAAATTATATAAATATAATCTCTCAAAAAGAGAATACAGAAATAGCAATATCAGAATTTTTTACAAAATCTATATTAATACCTATTACATATAATTTATGGCTGAAAATACTTTTTCTAACAACAAAATATGAATCAATAATATTATATATTCTATCTTTTATACAAAATAAAAAAAATCTTCATTATAAAAAAATAGTATTTGTTCTAGCTTTATCATCTCAATTAATTTTATTAATATCTCAACAAATTTCTTTCCTATATATTAATATTAACACGAAATATAATCTTTTCATATTAAAACCTAATTCATATAATCTTTTATTTGCTTTTTATACAAACCTATTAGCATTCAGCTCTTTTCAAATTACAAGAATGTCATATATTATAAAAGTAAAGAAAATCAATTATATTAATTTTTGTATTATCAAAATAAAAAAATCATAAAAACGTATAATTAATGATATTTTTTATACTTTAAATTAAATAAATACTTATAAAGTATATAAATTAAGATGACAGAATATTATAATACTAAAACAAATGATTTAAACAAGTTTATAAATCAACCATATAAATATGGATTTCAAACTGATATAGAATCACAAAGTTTTCCTAAAGGTTTAACAGAAAAAATTGTCGAATTAATTAGCACAAACAAAAAAGAACCTCCATATCTATTAAATTTCCGACTAAAAGGCTATAAAAAATGGAAAAAAATGCCCGAACCAACATGGGCTAAATTAAAATATACAAAAATCGATTACGATAATATTATTTATTATTCTATTCCAAAATATAAAAAACAAATAAATAGTCTAAATGATGTAGATCCTACAATTTTAGAAACTTTTGAAAAATTAGGTATACCTTTAAATGAACAAAAAAGATTAAGTAATGTTGCTGTAGATGCAGTTTTTGATAGCGTATCTATTGCTACAACATTTAAAAAAGAATTAGCTAATGTTGGTGTGATTTTTTGCTCCATATCGGAGGCTATATACAAGTATCCTAAATTAATAAAAAAATATTTAGGGTCTGTAGTACCAATAGGTGATAATTATTTTTCTGCTTTAAACTCTGCTGCATTTAGTGATGGATCTTTTTGTTATATACCACCTAATACCCGTTGTCCACTTGAATTATCAACATATTTTAGAATTAACAATAAAGAATCAGGACAATTTGAAAGAACATTAATAATTGCTGACAAAAATAGTTATGTTAGCTACTTAGAAGGTTGTACAGCACCTAAATTCGATAATAATCAATTACATGCTGCAATTGTGGAGTTAATTGCTTTAGATAATGCTACTATTAAATATTCTACTGTTCAAAATTGGTATTCTGGTGATAATCAAGGACAAGGTGGTATTTATAATTTTGTAACTAAACGAGGTTTATGTATTGGCAATAATTCCAAAATTTTATGGACACAAGTTGAAACTGGATCTGCTATCACATGGAAATATCCTAGCTGTATACTAGTTGGACAAGAATCAATAGGAGAATTTGCTTCTGTAGCACTAACAAATAACTATCAACAAGCAGATACTGGAAGTAAAATGATTCACTTAGGTAAAAATACCCGTAGTAAAATAATTTCAAAAGGTATATCTGCAGGCAAATCAATTAACAGTTACCGAGGCTTAGTAAAAATAGGTCCAAAAGCCAATTATTCTCGTAACTATTCATCATGTGATTCTTTACTGATAGGCAATAAATCTAAAGCAAATACTTATCCATATTTACAAGCTCAAAATTCTCTTTCTAAAATTGAACATGAAGCATCAACGTCTAAAATTGGTGAAGAGCAAATATTTTATTTTTTACAAAGAGGTCTTTCAATAGAAGAAACATTATCCATAATGATTAGTGGTTTTTGTCAAGAAGTATTTAACGAATTGCCTATGGAATTTGCTATGGAAGCAGATAGATTACTTAATTTAAAATTAGAAGGAACAATAGGTTAAAAAATATGAATTATAACTTAATAGAAATTAATGATTTACACGTAAATATTAATAATATACCTATCTTACAGGGTGTTAATTTATGTATTAAAGCAGGTGAAATACATGCTATTATGGGCAAAAATGGCTCAGGAAAAAGTACATTAGCAAAAGTAATTGCAGGACATCCTAATTATAATATTACACAAGGTAATATTAAATTTAATGGAGAAAATATTACTTACATGACACCAGAAGAAAGAGCAATTAAAGGTATTTTTTTAGCTTTTCAATATCCAATAGAAATTCCTGGAGTTAGTAATGCGGATTTTTTACGTCTTGCATATAATGCAAAACAAAAAGCATATAAAAAAGCCGAATTAGACCCCTTATCATTTTTTGAACTTATAAATAAACAAATTCACAAAATTGATATAAATCCACAGTTTTTATCGCGGAATGTTAATGAAGGATTTTCTGGAGGAGAAAAAAAGAAAAATGAAATTTTACAAATGGTTTTATTAGATAGTAAGCTTGGTATATTAGATGAAATCGATTCAGGTCTTGATATAGATGCATTAAAAAATATAAGCATCAATATTAATTCTATCTTAACAAAAGAAAAATCTATCATAATTATTACACATTACCAAAGAATATTAGATTATATAGTACCCAATTATATTCATATAATGGAAGAAGGAAAAATTATATATACTGGAAATGCAGATACAGCAAAACAATTAGAAACACATGGTTATAAAAGTATAATACAAAATAAATAATAAAGTAACTAAATTTACTATAAGATTAAACAGTAAATAACAATAAAAAATAAACAAAATAATAGATAAAACTATTATCTTGTTTTATTTTTATTTTTTATACAAAGATAATATATATAAATATAATATAAAAACTTATACTACAGAAAATGCTTGCTTGACATCTTCTATAGATTTTTTTAATAATTCTTCTGACTCAGGACTTAATTTCTTAGTATTTCTAATGCTCTCTCCGAATTCTGGCTTTGAATTCCTCAAATCCTCTCTTAGTGCAATAATAAAATCTTTTACCTGACTTAATGCGATATCATCTAAATATCCATTAACACCAGTATAAATTACAGCTGTTTGTTCTTCTACTGGAATAGGAGAATTTTGTGCCTGTTTTAAAATTTCCCGCAGTCTTTGCCCTCTTTCTAACTGATTTTGTGTCGTTTTATCTAAATCTGAAGCAAATTGAGAAAAAGCTTCTAATTCAGCAAATTGAGCTAACTCCAATTTTAATTTTCCTGCTACTTGCTTCATAGCTTTAATTTGAGCAGCAGACCCTACCCTAGATACGGAAATACCAACATTGATTGCAGGTCTAATACCAGAATTAAATAAATCACCAGATAAAAATATCTGACCATCTGTAATTGAGATTACATTTGTTGGAATATAAGCAGAAACATCTCCAGCTTGTGTCTCAATAATAGGTAAAGCGGTCATACTACCACCTCCAAGATCAGAATTTAATTTAGCCGCTCTTTCAAGCAATCTAGAGTGTAAATAAAATACATCACCTGGATAAGCTTCCCGACCAGGAGGTCTTCTTAATAATAAAGACATTTGGCGGTAAGCTTGAGCTTGTTTAGTCAAATCATCATAAATAACTAATGTAGCCTTCCCTTTATACATAAAATATTCAGCTAATGCAGCTCCAGTATAAGGCGCAATATATTGTAAAGTAGCAGGATCATCAGCATTAGCTGCAACTATAATAGTATAGCTTAAAGCACCTTTTTCTTCTAAAGTAGATACAACTTGAGCGACTGAAGATGCTTTTTGTCCTATTGCTACATAAACACATATAACATCTTGACCTTTTTGATTAATTATTGTATCTAAGGCAACAGCAGTTTTACCTGTTTGTCTATCCCCAATTATTAACTCCCGTTGACCTCTACCAATAGGTATCATAGAATCAATAGCTGTAATACCAGTCTGTAAAGGTTCACAAACAGACTGCCTACCAATAATTCCAGGTGCATATGATTCAATTAAACGTGTATCTGATGTATTTGGAATACCTTTTGCATCAATAGGACGTGCTAAAGAATCAACTACCCTACCTAAAAAGTCATCACCTACGGAAATTTGAGCAATTTTTCCTGTTGCCTTTACAGAGCTTCCTTCTAAAATTTCTCTACCATCACCCATCAAAACAACACCAACATTATCACTTTCTAAATTTAAAGCAATGCCAATTGTTTGGTCTGAAAATTCTAATAATTCACCAGCCATTACTTCATCTAAACCATACACACGAGCGATACCATCGCCTACTTGTAAAACAGTTCCTACATTAGCAACTTTTATTTGCTGATCATATTCATCAATTTGTTGACGTATAATATTACTAATTTCGTCAGGTCTAATATTTACCATATTATTAATATTTTATATACAATATATTATTTATTTTTTGTTTAATTTTACTATCGAAACTATAAAAATTTCTACTTTATTTTGCCTTATTATATCTTACTTAAATAAAATGCCATATTCTTCAATTTACCAGCCAGACTAGTATCAATAACTTTAGAACCAATTTGAATAATAAACCCACCTAATAAACTAGTATCTATATTCATTTCAAGTTTTACTGTTTGACTACTTGTCATATTTTTTAATTTATTAATCAGCGCTTCTTGTTGTGCCTCAGTTAGAGCAACAGATGTTGATATATTTGCAATAGTAATTGAATCTAGTTTATATGCTAAATCAAAGTATTTATCAATAATTAAATTAATTAAACTAATTCTACGACGGTCAACTAAAATCAATAAAAATATTAATAAAAAATTGTTAACCTGATTTGACAATAATTTAGTAATAACATTTTTCTTAACTTCTTTAGCTGTTAGTGGATTATTTACAAATATTTTAAAATCACTAGATTCATCTAGTAAATTTTTAATAGAAGTCAAATCACTATTCATATCATCTATAATTTTTTTTTCAATTGCACATTCTAAAAGTGCTTCTGCATATGGTAAAGCTATTTTATCATTTGCATTTTGAGAACTCATATTTTTTCTCCTAGCTGCATAATACTATAGTCTACAATTTTCGATTGCATTATAGGATTAACTTGACTTTGCAATTGTGTAGCTACTTTACTAATTGCTAAATTTATGATTCGCTGCTGTATTTCTTGCCTAACTTGATTTTCAGCAATAGACAAAGTAGCCTTACTAGCAGATGTTAAACGCTCTATATCAAGCTTTCCTTGCGCCAATATAGACTCACGAACTTTTTGAGCTGTTAAACTAGCTTCTTCTTCTATTTGTTTAATAACTATTTGTGTTTGTGCTAATTGTTTTTCAGATTCATCTAAACGAAGATTAGCTTGCTGTAAACGTTCTTCTGCTTCCTGAATAGCAGATAAAACTTTATCTTGTCTTACTAGCAATGCTGAACCTAAAAACTGTTTTAATACATAGATTAAACCAAAAAGAAGAAGCAATATATTAATAACATTAGCTTCTAAAAAATTCGAATTTAAACTTATTACTGAATGATTACTTTCATTCGTAAATATAGTAAATATTCGAATAATATCACCCATAACATTCTCCTATCTTATTATAAGTATGATTATTACTATAATTTTTTTATGACAATGATTGATTCTCCAATAATTTATATTGAATTTTATCACTTAGTGCATCAACTTGAGCTTCTAAAGTTTTCAAAGCCTGCTCTTTTTGAATATTTAATTGAGAAGATGCCTCTGAAATTAATTTTTCAGCATCTAACTGAGCTTCTTTAATTTTAATAGAAACAATTTCTTGTGCTTCTTGCTGAGAGATTTTAATAACGTTTTGAGCTTCTTTTCGAGATTGAGCTAATTCTTGTTCATACTTTTTCGTCAATTCATTTGCTTTAAGTAAAGATGCTGAAGCAGTAGTTAAACTATTACGAATATATTCATCTCTCTCATCTAAAACTTGACTAACTGGCTTATAAAAAATGAAATTTAATATAAACGTTAGTACAATAAATTGCAATGCCATTAATGGGAGAGTTGCATTAAAATCAAAAAGACCTCCTTCAACTTCTGTACTGGATGCCTGTAAAGCAAATAAAAGAGGTAAATTTATCATCTTTGTTTTTAGTTAATTTATAAAATAATATAAAGAAGTAATATTCAATCAAAACGCTTAGATTAGTTTCCAATACAATTAAACTAAGCGCTAAAACAGTTAATTAACCTGTATAAGGATTAGCAAAAAGAAGAGATAATGCTACTACTAACCCATAAATAGTTAAAGACTCCATAAAAGCTAAACTCAATAATAGAGTTCCTCGAATTTTACCTTCAACTTCTGGCTGTCTTGCAATACCTTCAACAGCATTTGCAGCTGCACTTCCTTGACCAATACCAGGACCAATTGCAGCTAAACCAACAGCAAGACCAGCAGCGACTACAGATGCAGCGGAAATAATAGAATCCATAATAAATATATATAAATTTAATACAATAAATAGACAATTAACAGATTTCTTAATTCTTAATAATATTATAATATACATTAAGAATATTTTTAATGATCACCATGACCTTCTAAAGCTTCTCCTATGTATGCAGCAGATAAAGTTGAAAATATTAAAGCTTGAATGGAACTCGCAAACAAACCTAATATCATAACTGGTAAAGGTATTAAAATAGGCACTAATAAAGTAAATACAGAAACAACCAATTCATCTGCTAATATATTACCGAATAACCTAAAGCTTAAAGACAAAGGTTTAGTAAAATCTTCTAAGATATTAATAGGTAAAAGAATGGGGGTAGGTTCTATATATCTAGAAAAATAACCTATACCATTTTTGCTAATTCCAGCATAAAAATATGATAGAGAAGTCAATAAAGATAATGCAACAGTGGTATTAATATCATTAGTAGGTGCAGCTAATTCACCTTCTGGCAATTCAATTAATTTCCATGGTATTAAAGCACCAGCCCAATTACTTCCTAAAATAAATAAGAAAATTGTGGCAACATAGGGAACCCACTGCCTATATTCATGTTCACCTATTTGATTTTTAGCAATATCTTGTAAAAATTCCAAGACAAACTCCATAAAATTCTGCCATTTTTTGGGAATACGCTCTAAACTTCTAGTGCCAACAAATGCTAGTGATAATAAAACAAAAATAACTAACCATGATACAATAAAAACCTGACCATGAATTTTGTAACCATTTATTTCCCAGTATAAATGTTTACCAACTTCAACTCCAGATATTACTAGAGATAAGTCTTGAATACTTTTTTGATAAATAAAAACCATAATATTTATGATTAGTAAGAAAATCTTTTAATTTTAATATAAAACAATACATTATTAATTTATTAAAGTATCTAACAACACCAACTATACTATAACCCTATAAAAAAATACTGTTATAAATAATTATATATGTATATTGACAATTATTTAACATTATTAAGTTAATTTAAATTAATTTACTCTTATTTATTAATAATATTTTCAACATCAACAAGAAAATTATTTTCTTTTTTTTCCAACCCTTCTCCCAATAAAAACTTTTTGAATCTTCTCACTTTAATATTCTCTCCTAATAAAGCAATATGTTGCTTGATTAATTCTTCAATAGAAATATCTGTATTCTTTATAAAAGGTTGATTCATTAAAGACATTTCTTTTAACCTCTTCTCAATTCTTCCAGAAACAATTTTTTCTTTAATATTTGCAGGCTTATTTAATAAATCTTCTTTTTCAGACTCTATTCTAGTTTCAAATTCTATTACACTACTATCAATCCTATCTATTGATACATACTTAACAGAAGGACAAGCAACTATTTGCATTGCCAAATCTTTTGCTAACTTCTGAAACTCCAATCTTCTAGCAACAAAATCTGTTTCACAATTAACTTCTACTAAAACACCTATTCTAGATCCCGCATGTATATAACTTTCTATTATACCCTCAACAGCAATTCTATTAGCTTTTTTATCTGCTAATGCCAAGCCTTTTTTTCTTAAAGCTTCTACAGCTAAATCCATATCACCATCAGAAGATTGCAAGGCTTTTTTACAATCCATCATACCAGCACCTGTTTTATTACGTAATTCTTGAACAAATTTAGCAGAAATTTTCATTACTTTCATCAATCCTTGTTTTATGTTAATTTAATAGATATTAAATCACTAAAAAATTTAAATTTTTATAAAATATAATCACCCTTTAAAAATCATTAACCAACCTGATTCCCTTCTAAAATAGCATCAGCTATTTTACTAATAACTAATTTAATTGATCTAATAGCATCATCATTAGCTGGTATAGGTATATCTATAAGATCAGGATTACAATTCGTATCTAAAATACAAATTGTAGGAATCCCTAATTTAATACATTCTTGAATAGCTGTAGTTTCACGTTTCTGATCAATAATAACGATTAAATCTGGTATTTTTTTCATTTCCTTAATACCATCTAAATATTTTTTCAATTTATATAATTCTCTACGTGTTTTTGCAGCTTCTTTTTTTGGCAAACTATCAATTAAACCAGATGTTTCTTGTTCTTCTAACTCTTTCAATCTTTCAACACGCGATTTAATAGTAACCCAATTAGTTAACATACCACCCAACCATCTTTGATTAACATAGTATGAATTAGAACGCAAAGCTTCTTGAGCAACAATACCTGCTGCTTGTCTCTTAGTGCCTAAAAATAGAAATTTTTTTCCTTCACGTGCACAATTTTTTACAAAACCATAAGCCTCTGTTAACAATTCAGCTGTTTGTACTAAATCGATTATATGTATACCATTCCTTTCAGTATATATATAAGGAAACATTTTAGGATTCCATCTTCTTGACTGATGACCGAAATGAACTCCTGCTTCTAATAATTCTGATAATGATACTACCGCCATAATAATAATTAAATTAAATTTTAATAATATAAAAAGTAAAAACTTATGAACTTTTTTCAAAACAACTATATAATAAATTAAGAAATTATAAAACTTATAAAAATCTTATAAAAATAATAACACAATGAATAAAAAAACATAAGTACATCATGATATTTATTTATAATAAGAAATCAAAAAGACTTATATATATTAATTATTATTTTTCGAATCACTTGCCTCTCTACTAGTATTAAAATGATAATTTCGTATACTTCTATCATCTACAATAATATCTTCAAAACTTGATATTGATTTATCAGACTTTGTACTTAAAGCATCTGATATACTAGACTTATCATCAGATTTATTTAGTATAGAACTATAACTATTAAAACCTGTACCAGCTGGTATTAAACGACCAATAATTACATTCTCCTTTAAACCTCTTAACCAATCTAACTTACCAGAGATCGCTGCTTCTGTTAATACTTTTGTGGTTTCTTGAAAACTAGCTGCTGAAATAAAACTTTCCGTATTCAATGAAGCCTTAGTAATACCTAAAAGAATTGGGCAATAAGAGGCTTCTTTTTTATTCATTACAGACAGTGAATGGTTAACTGATTCAACTTTTTGCAATTCTATAATTTCTCCAGGTAAATATTCTGTATCACCACCTTTTTCAATTTTAACCTTAGAAGTCATCTGCCTAACAATAACTTCAATATGCTTATCAGAAATTTCTACTCCCTGTGATTGATATACTAATTGAACTTCTTTAATTAAAGATAATTGAGTATTCAATAAACTCAATCTTGTTGAATCATATACACTTAGACCTTGATTTAAATAAGACCTAAAGTTTGATTCTAATATTATATGAGGATTGAAAGAATTATCAGATTTTTTACGTGCTTCTAATATTTCTTCAATTCTAGGTAAACCTTGAATAATATCACCAGTTTTAGCTCTTTCAAACATTAAAGTTGCTATATTTTCACCTCGCTGTATTAAACTATTATCAGCTACATGCAAAATAGATCCTTTTGAAATTAAATATGGTTGCCCTATTCTTAAAATAATTTGATTATCTCTGATAGCAATTATTTTTCCAGAATTATAAGTAACTAAATTAGAAGCTATTTCATCACCTGCATATACCCAATCATTTACTTTAACTTTTAATACTTGGTTATTATCAAAAGGAATATATTTTATATCAACAGAAGTAGTAATTAAAATACGACGGTTAAAATATTTATTTCTTTGAATATTTTGAACTGTTCCTGATATATTCGATAATACATCAGTTTGAGCAATAATAGAATTGTCTTTTATATATTGACCGTTTTTTACCTTTATTAAAGTTTTAGTATGGAAATTTCTATTATTTTCTACAGAAAATTCTTTAAAAGATAAAATATCTGAAGTACTAAGTTTCAAAGAGAATAATGATTTAGAATATGGTACCAGATCAATTTTACTTACTAAATTAGCTACTAAAGGATTCAATTTTACAACCAAATGTGTTTTCAATAAATCAATACCATATATAGATTTTACTCTAGCACCATCACGATAATAAGTACGTCTTATAATTTCTAAATTAAACATATTTAAACTAAAAGAATCTTTTGTATAAGATATAGTCAAAACTTTTTTCGGAACGGAATATACAATTACAGGTCGAATTAAAATAAAATCTTCATCTTGATTTTCCATATACTCCCAATAAACCAATTTATCTACAACTATATCATTAATTACTTGTTCTCCTGGTCTTAAAAACCCTCTACGTTTATTAAGGTATAATGGTATATGAACTTTTTTATTTTTAATACTATAAACTTTACAAGGTTTAATTATTATTTCACGAATAATTCCATCTCTTTGAATCACTTCTAAAGTACCTGCATTATTTGCAAATACATTTTTAATAATTTCTGTACCAACATTTATAAAGTCACCATTATTCACTAACAATAATGATACATCTTTATTAACTTCATGAGTTTCTTCGGGTATCCATAAAATATACCCCGATCCTAAAATATCATAATATTCATGATTACTATGAAACTTTTTTTTAGAAATTGGAAGATCTAAATATTTAATAATTCCACCAGTTTTTGTTTTATAAATATCTGTTATCAAATCACCTATAACTTGATCATGTACAACTTTTTGTTTAATATCAATCTTTAATGTGAATTTATCTGTATCATTTACTGAAAGAATATAACCACTATAACTATTTTGTTTATCTAAATAAACTTTAATATTCGTGCAAATTTTCACTGATGTTATAATTTGCACTTCTTTATATGGAGATTGATTTTCTAAAATTTGAACAATTCCACTATGACGACTTACTAATTGAATTTTTGCTAATAAACTATTTTCATAAATTTGTTGATTTTGCTCAATAATTAACTGAGCATCATCTGGTATACTATAAACAATTCCAGATAAAATCCATAGAACACCACTACCAGATATAGTATTAGATATAGTTCTATCAATAGAAACATCTTGAGAATTGAAATCTTTTAAATAAATACTACCAGAAAAATCTGCTGTTATGGCTTTCTGAGCTTTTTCTTTTATAATACGATTACTTAAAGAATATTCAGCTATTACATGTCCTCTAGATATTTTTTGGCTATCTTTAACTAATAATAAAGCACCTTTTACTAAATTAATAAAATGTTTTTTTCCAGATAAATCTATAATTTTTATTTTACAATCTGCTGTTATAAGCATGGCAGAATCCCCATGACGTGTACGAGAATTTACCATATGCATATTATTTAAATATTTTACTTGTCCATCAATAGGATTAATAATTTTTTGAGCTAATTCTCCAGTAAAAACTCCACCTGTATGAAAAGTTCTCATTGTTAATTGTGTTCCAGGTTCACCAATAGATTGTGCAGCAATAATACCGACTGCTTCACCAAGATCTACCATTTCACCATGTGCCAAATTCCAACCGTAACATAATTGACATACTGAACCTACAGAATCACAAGTAATTGGAGATCTAACTAAAACATTTTTATAACCTATTTTAACTATTGTATTAGCTAACCAAGGATCAATGGCTTGACCAGCACGTGCTAAAACAATATTTGAAATAGGATCTCTGATTTCTTCTGCAAGAACTCTCCCTAATAATGCTTGATCTAAATTAATCAATATTTTATTATGGTCAATCATATCTTCTAATAATATACCTTTAGAAGTTTTACAGTCCACTTCACGAATAATTACATCTTGGGCAACATCGACTAATCTTCTTGTCAAATAACCAGAATCAGCAGTTCTTAAAGCTGTATCGACTAAACCTTTACGAGCACCATAAGATGAAATAAAATAATCTGTAACAGTTAAACCCTCTCTAAAATTACTAGCAATAGGTAAATCAATAATTTGCCCCTGTGGATCTGCCATTAGACCTCTCATACCAACAAGCTGTCTTACTTGGGAAATATTACCACGAGCACCAGAAAAAGCCATCATATATATTGTATTTAAAGGATCTGTATTTTTAAAATACATTATTACTTCTTTTTTTAAAGCTTCACTAGCATTATTCCAAGTATCAATTACTTTTTGAAACCTTTCAACAGCTGTTATTTCTCCTCTTTGATAACGACTATCTGTATATTCAATTGATTTAATTGTTTGTTTTAAAAGATTCTGTTTTTTAGGTGGTATTCGTAAATCTTCTAAGCTCAATGAGATTCCTGCTTTTGTTGCATAATAAAATCCCAAATCTTTTAATTTATCTACCATATTAGCAGCTCGTGCAATACCGTAATTTCTAAAAGCCCATATAATAATCTTTTTTAGCTGCACTTTATCTACAATGTTATTAATAAATAACGGATTTGCAAAGCTTTTCTTCATAATTAATATTTGTATGGAATGAATTTAAATTAAACTAAAGATTCGTATATTACATTATTAAATAAAATACGCCCAGGAGAAGTACGTATGTACTGAACTAAAATCTTATTATCGTAATTTTTTTTGACTATTCTATTATTATAAATAAATGTAGTAATACTATTATCATCAACATATTTCTCTATTAACTTTTCATTAGTAGATTCTAAAGATTCATTAAAACGTACCCAAATAAATGCATGTAAATCTACTTTTTTTTGTTGGTAAGCTTTTAATACATCATTTAAACTACAAAAATATTGACCTTGACCTTTTTGAGAAGCAGGATTATTTGCAGTTAGATAATAACAACCTAAAACCATATCTTGACTAGGCATCAATATAGGTTGACCAGTAGCAGGAGATAAAAAGTTATGTGGAGCTAACATTAATAATCGAGCTTCTGTTTGAGCCTCTAAAGATAAAGGTATATGAACTGCCATTTGATCTCCATCAAAATCTGCATTAAAAGCAGGACATACTAAGGGGTGTAACTTAATTGCTCTTCCCTCTACCAAAATAGGTTCAAATGCTTGAATTCCTAAACGATGTAAAGTAGGAGCTCTATTCAATAAAACAGGATGGCTATAAATTACTTCTTCTAGAACATTCCAAACAATAGAATCATTTTTCTGTATTATTTTTTTTGCAGCTTTAATATTATTTACTAAACCCTGTAATATTAAACGATGAATAACAAAAGGTTGAAATAATTCCAGAGCCATTTCACGAGGTAGACCACACTGATGTAACTTTAAGCTTGGACCTACAACAATTACTGATCTTCCAGAATAATCTACACGTTTACCTAGTAAATTTTGTCTAAATCTACCTTGTTTACCCTCAATTATATCTGATAAAGATTTTAAAGGACGATTATGAGCTCCAACAACTGTCCTTCCACGACGCCCGTTATCCATTAATGCATCTACTGCTTCTTGCAGCATTCTTTTTTCATTCCTAATTATAATTTCTGGAGCCAGTATAGCTTTTAATCTAGCTAAACGATTATTTCTATTTATAATTCTACGATAAAACTCATTTAAATCAGCAGTTGCAAATCTACCACCATCCAATTGAACCATTGGTCTCAAATCAGGAGGAATTACAGGTATAACAGAAAAGACCATCCAGGCTGGTTCTGCACCTGTAGAGATAAAATTCTCTAATAGCCTTAATCTTTTCATTTTCTTATTAAACTTAGGAGAAGGATTTTTTGATAGCTTAGGTGGCTTTAAAGCTTCTTCTCTTAATATTTCTACAGTCATTTCCAAATTAATATCTTTTAATAATTTCAAAATAGCTTCTGCACCTATACTAACTTCTATCCCAAATAAATTGGATGACTGTGGATATAATTTATCTTCTAAAGACCTCCATTCATAACCTTCTAATAACTGTTTATAGCTCAATTTTTCATAATTACCAGGATGAGTTACTATATAAGAATGAAAATATACAATCTTCTCAACTTCTTTAACTGTTAAATCTAATGCTAAAGCAATATAGCTTGTACTTCCTTTCAAATACCATACATGAGTTACTGGGGCAGCAAGTTCAATATAAGCCATTCTATGACGCCGAACTTTTGATTCTGTAACTTCAACACCACATCTTTCACAAACAACACCTTTATAACGAAAACGCTTATATTTTCCACAATGACACTCCCAATCTTTTACTGGACCGAAAATTCTTTCGCAAAATAAACCATCCATTTCTGGCTTTAGAGTTCTATAATTAATAGTTTCTGGTTTAGTAACTTCTCCCACAATTTGTCCATTAGGTAATACTCTTTCCCCCCAATGTCTAATTTTTTCAGGAGAAGCAAGACTTATCTTTACATAATCGAAATGTTGCTCAAACTTACTCATATATATGTTTTTTCTTACATTATTACAAAAAGAAATCAATAATCATTAGTAATTTCTAAATCAGAACAGATATTAATTTTATTACTCAATATATCTTTAGACGCTATATGATTTTTACGATTAGCAAAAATTTCCGGTTGAAATTCAGTTGACATTAAATCAACTTCTACTCCTCTATTTTCCCCATTTTCAAACAACTCTATTCTATGAACTGCAATATCTAAACCTAATGATTGCAATTCCCTCATTAAAACCTTAAATGATTCAGGAGTACCAGGTTTAGGAATGGGCTTACCTTTAACAATAGCATTTAATGCTTCATTTCTTCCCTGCATATCATCTGATTTTACTGTTAATAATTCCTGTAACGTATATGCAGCTCCAAAAGCCTCTAAAGCCCAAACTTCCATTTCACCCAATCTTTGTCCACCATGTTGTGCTCTACCGCCTAAAGGCTGTTGAGTAACTAAAGAATAAGGACCAGTAGATCTAGCATGTATTTTATCATCTACTAAATGAACTAACTTTAACATATACGCTTTACCAACTGTAACTGGATTATCAAACATTTCTCCTGTTCTACCATCAAATAAAACTATTTTACCAGGATGCAAAGAGTTAAATAACCAAGCTTGTTTTTTTAGCAAACTTGCTTGTTTTAATTTATTATTCACTAATGCTCGCGATGCTTCTGCTCCATACATTTCATCAAAAGGTATAATCTTAAAACGTTTACTCATATATTCTCCAGCTAATCCTAGTAAACATTCAAATAATTGACCAACATTCATCCTTGAAGGAACACCTAATGGATTTAATATTATATCTATAGGTGTACCATCTGGTAAATACGGCATATCTTGTTTAGGTAAAATACGAGAAATAATACCTTTATTACCGTGACGTCCAGCCATTTTATCACCAACTTGAATTTTACGTTTTTGAGCAACATATACACGAATCATTGCATTTGTACCTGGTGGCAATTCATCTCCTTTTTGTCTTGTAAATACCTTAATATTAACAACACGACCTTTAGCAGCATTAGGCAACCTTAAAGAAGTATCTTTTACATCTCTAGCTTTTTCACCAAAAATAGCTCTTAACAATTTTCCTTCTGGGAGCTGATCTGCTTCTCCTTTAGGAGTAATTTTTCCCACTAAAATATCCCCTGAATCTACCCAAGAACCAATTGCTACTATGCCATTATCATCTAATGAGCTTAAAGACGTTTCTCCTACATTTGGAATATCCCGAGTAATTTCTTCAGAACCTAATTTAGTTTGTCTTGCTTCAACCTCATATCTTTCAATATGAATAGATGTATAAATATCTTGATAAACTAAACGCTCACTAATTAAAAAAGCATCTTCATAATTATATCCTTCCCAAGGCATATAAGCCACTAATATATTACGCCCTAGCGCCATTTCACCACCATCAGTAGAAGCTCCATCTGCAATAACTTGACCAACTATAATTGTTTCACCAGGCCAAACAATTGGTCTTTGATTAATACAAGTGTCCTGATTAGAACGATAATATTTTTTTAACCTATAGTGAATAGTACAACCATTATTATCTTGAATACCTATTTTAGTGCCAGAAACATAACTAACCACTCCTTCTGTTTTACTTACAACAACCATTCTAGAATCTCTTGCAACTTTTGATTCTAAACCAGTACCTACAATAGGCCTTTCAGGATACAATAAAGGTACAGCTTGTCTCTGCATATTTGATCCCATTAAAGCACGATTAGCATCATCATGTTCTAAGAAAGGAATTAAAGAAGTAGCTGCTGAAATCACCTGAATTGGCGAAACAGCTATATAATCCACTTGATTAACATTAGTTGTAATAAATTCTTGCTTATATCTTACTGGTATTACTTGATTATTAATACAATTATTTGGGTTTATTGATATATCTGCTGGCGCAATACGTAAATCGTCTTCTTCGTCAGCAGTCAAATAAACTGGATCTTTATCTTTCAAAACATAACCCGATTCAACTTGATAAAATGGTGTTTCAATAAAACCATATTGATTCACTCGAGCATAAATACTCAAAGAACCTATTAAACCAGCATTAGGTCCTTCTGGTGTTTCAATAGGACATATTCGGCCATAATGACTAGGATGCAAATCTCTAACTGCAAAACCAGCACGATCTTTATTTAAGCCTCCAGGGCCTAAAGCACTAATTCTTCTTTTGTGTGTTAATTCAGATAAAGGATTTGTTTGATCCATAAATTGAGATAACTGACTGGAACCAAAAAACTCTCTAACAGACGCCATTAAAGGCTTAGGATTTACTAAATTAGATAAACTCAATGAATCTAAATCGCAAATCATCATACGTTCACGAATAATTCTTTCTAATCTATTTAAACCTACTCTAATTTGATTTTGCAATAACTCACCAACAGACCGTACTCTTCTATTGCCTAAATGATCTATATCGTCAAATCTTCCAATATTTTGTTCTCTAATGTTAATTAAATAATCAATTGATGATATAATATCTTGAGGAGATAAAACACGAAAAGATTTTGGAAGTTTTAAGCTTAATTTTTTATTTATCTTATGTCTTCCAACTTCTCCTAAATCATATCTTCTAGGGTCAAAAAAACGCGTATATAGCATTTGTTTAGCAACATTAACAGTAGCCGGTTCATTAGGACGAAGCTTACCATAAACAATTAGTAATGCTTCTTCATTTGTAACTTCTTCTACAGAAGTTTTACCAATTTCTTTATCTAATTCTTTTGTTTCATATAAAGCAGAAGCATGAAGTAAAAATGAATATTTTGTTAAGCATTTTTTTATTTCATCAGAACTTAAACCAATAGCACGTAAAAAGATATAAGCATTAACTTTATGAGTTTTATCGATTCTAACCCACATTTGATTTTTAGCATCTATCTCAAACTTTAACCAAGAACCACGGTTAGAAATCAAACTAGCACTATATATATGCTTATCATTCTTATCTAGTTCTTTTTTATAATAAATACCAGGACTTCTTACAATTTGATTAATAATAACTCTTTCTGTACCAGAAATAATAAATGTTCCACGATTAGTCATTAAGGGCAAATCACCAACAAATACAGGTCTTTTTTTATATTTTTTATTTTTATCATTATGTAAAATATTTAAAAAACCTGTATTTTTATTTTTTTTTATTAATTCAGTGTCTTTTCTTGTCAATTTAGAAGGTATATATATTTGAGCACTATATGTACGATCTCTACTTTTAGCTTTTCTAACACTATATCTAGGAAATTTCAATTTATATTCTTTACCAAAAAACTGCAGCTCCAACTTACCAGTAGGATCTGTAATAATAGGAAAAGAGTCTAAAACTTCTCCTAAGCCTTGATGTAAGAAAGATCTAAAACTTTCTCTCTGAATAGCAGCTAGGTCTGAAAATATAAATACCATAATTTTTCTTTTATGACACGCAGTACTAAATAATATATATGTGTATTAATTTTTATTTATACAATATTTACTTGAAAATTTTTGATATAAATTTTTTATAATTATCAATTATCATATAGCTAATAACAATGATATTTAAAAATAAATCTTAAATATAATAGACAATATCTAAAGCTGTTAATTTCATGCAATATATTTAATTAAAAAGTATTTTTCATAGCACGAGCTAAACTAGATTTTTTACGAGCAGCAGTATTCTTAGGTAAAACACCTTTTTTTACAGCTTTATCTATTTTACTATAAACAAAAGCTAAATTGCTCAAAGCTTGATCATAATTGGAATTATTTATACTATTTAAACTCATCATATACTTTTTAGTCAAAGTTTTAATACTTGCTTTATAAGACCTATTCCTTGCACGATTTCTAAGGGAAATTTGTGTTTTTTTTACTGCAGATAAATGTTTAGACATAGAGATAAAGTAATAATAATAATTTAATTATAAATTTTAATAACTGAATAATTACATTTTATAAAAATGATTATAACATGAGCTAAATATATGTACAAGATAAAATATATTACAAGAAAATATTTTAAAAAACTTGATAGTTAAAATACAAACATGAGATAATAGGAATAATTATTAATCCAAAAATCATCTAAATATAAATGGGAAAAAATAAAGGAGCTCGTATAACTATCACATTAGAGTGTGAATGCAAACATCCAAATAATTTCATAAAACGTAGAAATGGAATTTTTCGATATAGTACATCTAAAAATCGTAGAAATACACCAAATCGTTTACAACTTAGTAAATTTTGCCCTAATTGTAATTGCCACAGCACTTTTAAAGAAATTAAATAATTTTTCCATATGATTTTATATAATAAAAAATCCACATTAATTAAAAAAAATGAAAATTTAGATTACAAAGATATTGACTTATTAAGAAAATTTATTACAGATCAAGGAAAAATTTTATCTAGGCGCTCAACAGGGTTAACAGCTAAACAGCAAAAAAGGTTAACTAAATCTATTAAGAAAGCACGAATACTTGCTTTGTTACCTTTCTTGAATAAAGACTAATCATTATTAATTTTTTAAAGAATTTTAATACACTTATAAACAGTAATCTTATTTTATAAAATTACTGCTTTATTGTGTACATTATAAAACTTTCACTTTTTCAATTAGTTCGTAAGCCTCTATAATATCAGATGACTGCCACAATTGATAATTAGAACACATAACACCACACTCATTACCTTCTAAAACTTCATAAACATCATCTTTACGATGCTTTAAAGAGTCAATTGAACCTTCATGTACTAAATTTTGCTTATGATAAATACTTATTTTAGAACCTTTCTTTAATTTTCCATAATCTACTAAACAACCAGCAACCAAACCTTTATTAATCTTAAATACTGTTTGAACTTTTGCTTTACCAATTAATTGTTGATTAAACTCAGGGTCAACAAAATTAAGCATATAATTTTGCATATAATCTAATAAATCATAAATTATATCAAATAAAGCAACAATAATACCAAGTTTTTTTACTTTTTGCTTTAAAGAAGAACTTATACCTACATTAAAACCTAATATAATAGATTTACTTGTTACAGCAAGCTCTAAATCATTACTGGAAATAAAGCCACAATTAGTAGAAATAATATTAATTTGAACCTTTTTTTGTGAAATATTAGCAAAAGAATTGATAATAGCTTCTATTGATCCTTGAGTATCTACTTTCAAAATTACATTAATAATTTTAACGTTTTTTTCTTCTTTATAATTATTAAATGTAACCCTAGTATTTAATATATTTGAAATACTGAACTTATCTTTATATAGTTCTTGGTTTTGATTTACAATACTCTTGGCACTTTTTTCATCAGATACAACATGAAATTTCCATCCAGCTTTTGGATTTATAGAAAACCCCCAAACATCAACTACTGCAGAAGGTAAAGCTGTAGATAGTTTGGTTCCATTACTAGAAACCATATTCTTTACACGTCCATACAAATTACCTGAAACAATAATGTCACCTATCTTTAAAGTACCATTTTTAATTACAAGGGTTACTACAGTACCAGTTTTTTTATCTAAATAACTATCTAAAACATTTCCTTGAGCATATGATAAAGGATTTGCTTGAAAATTTTGTTTTTTAGCTAAATTACATATAGAAGATAATAATAAATCAAGATTTAAAGATTTTAATGCACTAACTTCTACAATGATGCTATCTCCACCCCATTCTTTATCAATAATATTATATTCTGTAAGCTGTTGCTTGATATTATTAATATTTAAATCTATTTTATCAATTTTATTAATAACAACAATATATGGTATTTTTCGTTTTAATATATAATCAATAGATTCAACAGTTTGTTGTTTTAAGCCATCATCTGCAGCTACAACTAATAATGCAATGTCTGTAATTTCAGCCCCTCGTGATCTCATATTAGAAAAAGCTTCATGACCAGGAGTATCTATGAAAACTATTTTTTCTTTTATATTCAAATACTCAAAATCAACTTCATAACCTTTAATAGATTGAGTAATACCACCGACTTCTTTAGATACGAAATTAGTTTTTAAAATACTATCTAACAGAGTTGTTTTACCATGATCAACATGACCAAAAATTGTTACTATAGGTGGCCTTTGAAGATCTTGGTTCACAAGTTCTGGTAACAATTGATCTACATATACATTGTCACAAGATAAACTTGCTTCTTGACTATTAATAATATTAAAATTATAATGCTCAGCAACTTTAGTTGCAATTTCAACATCAACAACTTGATTAATAGTAACAGAAATACCCTGTAAAAATAGCCACGTAATTATAGCTGCTTCTGGAATACATAATTTTTCTGATAATTTTTCAACAGTTAAATGTTTATCTAAAACAATTTGCTTATTTAATGATATATCTTTTTGATCAATTTGATTATTAATATAATCATGCTTTTGTGTAGTTTTATACTTTTTTTTATTCTTATTTACTTTTAAAGACTTTGTTAACCCAAGATTTATATTGTCATTTTCTTGAACAAAATTTTGTTCAAATAAAATATCTTTACTATCTAATTTTAATTTATTTCTATGTTTCTTTTTTGACTTTATTTTATTTTTCTTTAAATCACTTTTAATCTCACTATTATCTAAACGAGTATTAATTTTACTTTTTTTTTCCTTATCTTTGGAAGAAAAATCAACTACAATTGAAGTTTCTACTTTTTCTATATTATTAAAAATAATATCTTGTACTAGATCTTGTTTAACAAAATCATTTGGATGACGATCGTATATGATAAGTGGCTCTTTAAGTAAAACAACCGAATCTGAATAACCATTAAAATTGCAAAAATTAAATTTAAAATCTTTAATTATTACTGTGAAAAAACAATATTTAAATAATATTTTATTAATCATATTTTTTTTATTATTATAAATATATAATATAATGTACTTATTAAGTAAGCAAATTAATTGAAGAAGAATTAAGAAACGTTTTATATAACAACTTTAAAATAATTCTGAAAATAAATAAAATAATATGTAACTTATTTTTATAACAACTTATTATTAAATATAACAAACTCAAATGCCTCGTTTACAAAAGAATGACAATTTCATTGATAAAACTTTTACTGTACTAGCGGACATTATATTAAAAATACTACCTACTAGTAAAGAAGAAAAAGAAGCTTTTTGCTATTATCGTGATGGTATGTCCGCTCAATCAGAAGGAGAATATGCTGAAGCTTTAGAAAATTACTATGAAGCACTAGGTTTAGAAGAAGACCCATATGACAGGTCTTATATATTATATAATATAGGATTAATTTACGCAAGCAATGGAGAACATATTAAAGCTTTAGAATATTATCACCAAGCTTTAGAACTAAATAGTAAATTACCACAAGCATTAAACAATATTGCTGTAATATACCACTATCAAGGCTTAAAAGCTGCTGACAAAAATAATTTAGAAACATCTAAATCTATGTTTGATAAAGCTGCTGAATATTGGCAACAGGCCATATACTTAGCTCCTAATAATTACATAGAGGCACAAAACTGGCTGAAAACAACAGGTCGTGATTAATTAAATCGTACTATAAATTAATTTTTTTTCATTAACAAATCAAATAATTTATAAATATATAAGAGAATATTTTATTCTTTTAATTTAAAATATTATAATAAATAATATTAAAACATATATAATAGCAAAAACAATATAAAGAAATTTTATCTATTGACTAAATAAAGATATAAAAAGATAATGGTCACACAAATAAAAGGATCTGTAACTCAAATTATTGGCCCTGTACTAGATATTGAATTTCCAACAGGACAACTACCCAAAGTATTTAATGCACTCAAAGTTGAAGGTCCTAATAATACAATTACTTGTGAAGTTCAACAACTATTGGGTGATAATAGAGTGCGAGCTGTAGCAATGAGTTCAACTGATGGCTTAAAAAGAGGTATACCTGTAATAGATACAGGAGCACCTATTACAGTTCCAGTAGGTATACCAACTTTAGGAAGAATTTTTAATGTTTTAGGTGAACCAGTAGATAACTTAGGGTCAATTTCATCACCTAATTCATTACCAATACATAGATCTGCACCTTCTTTTGTACAATTAGAAACTAAACCCTCTATTTTTGAAACAGGTATTAAAGTAGTTGATTTATTAGCTCCATACCGTAGAGGTGGAAAAATAGGTTTATTTGGCGGAGCTGGTGTAGGCAAAACAGTTTTAATTATGGAACTAATTAATAATATTGCCAAAGCGCATGGAGGAGTCTCTGTATTTGGCGGAGTTGGAGAAAGAACTAGAGAAGGTAATGATTTATATGAAGAAATGAAAGAGTCAAAAGTAATTAATGCAGAAAACTTAACAGACTCAAAAGTAGCTTTAGTCTATGGCCAAATGAATGAACCTCCAGGTGCTAGAATGAGAGTTGGTTTAACTGCATTAACAATGGCAGAATATTTTAGAGATATTAATAAACAAGATGTTTTATTATTTATAGATAATATTTTTAGATTTGTTCAAGCTGGTTCTGAAGTTTCTGCTCTTTTAGGCAGAATGCCATCTGCAGTAGGATATCAACCTACCTTAGCCACAGAAATGGGTGCACTTCAAGAAAGAATTACATCAACTACAGATGGTTCCATAACTTCTATACAAGCAGTATACGTTCCAGCTGACGATTTAACAGATCCTGCACCAGCTACTACATTTGCACACTTAGACGCAACTACAGTATTATCACGAGGACTAGCAGCAAAAGGCATTTATCCTGCCGTAGACCCACTTGCTTCAACTTCAACCATGCTTCAACCTGGAATTGTAGGAGAAGAACATTATAGTATTGCACAAAAAATTAAATCAACATTACAAAGATATAAAGAACTACAAGACATTATTGCAATTTTAGGTTTAGATGAACTATCTGAAGAAGACAGATTAACTGTAGCAAGAGCACGTAAAATTGAAAGGTTTTTATCACAACCTTTCTTCGTGGCAGAAGTATTCACTGGATCTCCTGGAAAATATGTATCATTAGAAGAATCCATTAAAGGATTCACAATGATTTTAAATGGCGAATTAGATGATTTACCAGAACAAGCATTTTACTTAGTTGGAAATATAGAAGAGGCTATTAGTAAAGCTGAAACTTTAAAATAAAGGATCATTAAAATGACGTTAAATATACGTGTTATTGCTCCAGATAAAACTGTATGGGATGCTAAAGCAGAAGAAATTATACTACCGAGCAGTACAGGACAACTGGGTATCTTAAAAGATCATGTACCTTTACTTACAGCTTTAGATATTGGAGTTATGAGAGTACGAATCAATAAAGAGTGGCAACCTATTATACTATTAGGGGGTTTTGCAGAAGTTGAGAACAATAAAATAACAATATTAGTAAATGGAGCAGAGGAAACATCTAATTTAAACATAGATAAAGCACAAGATAATCTAAAAGAAGCTAGTGAAGCTCTTGCAATAGCTAAAACAAATAAAGATAAAATAGAAGCTACGCGAAATTTAAGAAAAGCACGTGCAAGAATTCAAGCTCTTAATGTTTTAAATAATTAAAAAAAAACAAAAAAGCTAACAAGCTTTTTTGTTTTTTTTAATCACTAGCTTAAACCAGAACAAATATAATCAAAATATAAATTCATTTCTTGACCAGCATCAGCTCCAATAAGACTAGATGTAACTTCTTTCATAGCTTGAATTGCTTGAATAGTTGCACCAATAGGTACACCTAAAGAATTATATGTTTCTTTCAAACCATTTAAAACTCGCTCATCTAAAATTGAAGGATCACCAGCCAACATACCATAAGTAGCATAACGCAAATAATAATCCAAATCACGAATACAAGCTGCATATCTTCTTGTTGTGTACATATTTCCACCTGGTCTCGTAATATCAGAATATAACAATGCTTTAGCAACTGACTCTTTAATAATAGTTGCTGCATTAGCAGCTATAGTTGCTGCTGCTCTAACTCTTAATTCACCTGTCTCAAAATATCCTCTTAATTTATCTAGTGAAGTATCATCCAAATATTTTCCTTGTACATCAGCGGTATTAATAACAGAAGTAATAGCGTCTTGCATTTTTTTATCCTCTTATATCTCTTATATCTCGTATGAATTTACAATTTATTATTAAACAATCTTATTGCATAGCACCCAATGTATAATCAAAATAAAACCCTGCTTCTGCAGAATCTTCTCCAGATAGTAAAGAACAAGCAATACTTTTCATTGATTTTACTCCTTCTGAAACACCAGAAATAGGAGTACCTAATGAATTATACATTTCTTTTACACCAACTAGACCTATTTCTTCAATAGGTGTTACATCACCAGAAACTATTCCATAAGTAACTAAACGTAAATAATAATCCAAATCACGTAAACATGTAGCAGTCATTTCTTCTCCATATGCATTACCACCTGGTGATACAACATCTGGACGTTTTTGAAATAATTGTTGTCCACCCTGTTTAACAATTAATTCACGATTATCTGTCAAAATCTGAGCTATTCTTAAACGCCTTTGTCCAGATAAAACAAAACTTTTAATTCTATCTAACTCACCTGGACTTAAATACCGAGCTTCTGCATCTGCATTTACAATTGATTTTGTAACTATACTCATTTATATAACTCCTATTATAAATTTATTATATATTAACTAACGCATAACAAATTATATAAATATACTAATAGTATATGATATAATTTATATTATAAATTCAGGCATATGTATTTTTACATATAGGTACTATATTCACATGCAAAGTACATAAGCAAGAAAGATAAACTACATAAAACTTATTGATTACCTACTATAGATTTAAAACTAGGTATGACAATTGATTGACTTTGTTTAGTCAAAGTATTATACAATTTTTCCGTATTAGGAAAATTAGCAGCAGGTAAAGTCGGAAAACGACGATAAGGAACTACATTTGGACCAAATATAGACTTATATTCTATACTATTAACTAGAACACTGATAAAACAACTCAAACCCCTAGAAGCTAAGATTTGATTATAATACCTAATTTCAGCTTGATTGTTTGGAGCTCTACCTAAAAAGTGTTTCGTACCTATTTCAATTACTTTTGTATTAGGGAAAGGTTGATAAAACTCTTTTCTATATAAATCAGATGTACCTAACTGTTCAATAAACTCTTGTACAGTTATTTGCTTGCTCATAAAAGCTTTCTCCAAGTTATAAAATTCATCACCTATAGAAAAAGAATTTAAATCTCTTTCAAAAATTTGACGATAAATAGCTTTTAAAACTTGTTTCTGTTTTATTTCTTCAGTTGAACTATCTATAGAAAAAATCACCATTTGATCTCTTCTAGAACTTACACCCTGTGCAATTCTTTGTTTAATACTATTATTAATACGTTTGTCAGAAACCAAAGCTAAATTAAATAAATTGTCTGTACGATTATTTATCAAAGATAAACTTTTCGGAAAATTTTGACTATTTGATCTTAAATTCCTAGCGGAAATTGTATAAGGAGTATTATAACGTTCATAAGGAACAACATTATCACCAAAAGATTCTATATACTCATTACTATCAACAATAGCATCAATAAACTTATAATAACCATTCCTATAAACAATACTAAAGTATTGATTAATCTCTTGTCTACCATAAGTAGGACGACCCAGTAGTCTATTATGAATATATTCAATTGCTTTACAAATATACAATGGTTCCCAATATAAAGACCTAAAAATAGATGATTTAGCTAATTGACGTACAAAGTTTTTAACAGAAATTTGATTATCTCTTAGTTGATTTTCAAATCGTTTAATTAATAATTGTTCTTCTTGATAAACAAGACGTCCAAAAATACGTAAGTAAGTTGCTTTAATGACTTGATCTAAATTTGTACTATTATCTAATACTTTACCTTTTGTATTTAATTGAAAAATTTTTGGACCTAAAGATCCAGTAAATTTAGACCTTAATGAAGGATTACTAACTTGATTATAGATACCTGGTCCACGACGCACTAAAATTCTACGTGTATCTTTACCAAAAGGTGCTGAATTTTTTCTTGAATTCACTAAATTTTTAGGAAAAATTGCTCCAAATTGTATATATAATGGATCATTACCTAAACCATACGGATGTTGATCTGGCAAACTTTGTTTATAATTACTAAATAAAGTAAGAAATTGAGGTATTTTTCGAAAAGGAGCACTGTAATTAAACAGTTCAATTTGAGCACCCCAATTACGAGATTCCTGAGCTTCTTCACCTAAATTTCTCAAGTATGGGACAGTTTCTTCACCAAAATAATCAGTATATTCTGAAGAATTAACTAAGGAATCAATTAAACCATCTAATCCTCTAGTTGACAAAATAGAAAAATATTGCTGAAACTCCTCCAATGAACTTAATCCTCGACCCAAAAAATGACGAAAAGCCAACTCAACAGTTCGACTATTAACAAATGGGTTAAAAAATTGCTGCCTATATACTTTAGACTTACCCAGTGAACGTATAAATTCTTTTACAGATAATTGTCCATTTTTTACTTGAGATTCTAAATCAACAAAAGATAAAGAATAAGCTTTAGATATATCTCTTTGAAAAATTTGTCTATAAGAAGCACTAATTACGTTATTTTTTTCTTCCGTAGATAGGCTTGGTTTCATAACAAATTTTTGCTTTAATAAACCAGCCTTAGCATAAATTTGTGGTAAACGTAAACCCTGTAAATAACCAAAATCTCTTTTCCGAACCTTATCACTTAAAGAAGAAGCATCAAACTCTTTAATAACTACATCAAAATATTGCTTAACTAGTTCTTGTCCATATGTATCATTAATAAAAATACTTAAAGCATTTTTTCTCATTTCTCTTAAAGCCACAGTTGCTGCTGCACTAGAACATGCATTATCAATTAACTCTCTTAAACCTCTAATATTAACAGACAAAATATTAGGATCACCAGCAACTATAGCATAAGTAAGATAACGTAAAAACCAATCTAAATCTCGTATTGATTTTTTCATACGAGTTGATCCATAGCGCACAATATTGATAGGCTTAAATCCTGGTGGCAATGAATCATTAGTACTAAATACAGAAGCTACTCCCTGAAAAACATTACTTTGCGTGTCTCCTGATAAATTCTCAATCATACTTATATTAGAAGAAGAATTATCAAATAAAAATGAAGCTTGTGGTCTTTCTAAATAAGAAATAGCAGAACCACCTACAAATATTTTATCTGCTGCTTTAGCAACTAAAATATTTGCATTTTTACTTAATAACTCAGCTATCTCTAAACGCTTATTACCAGAGTTTAAAAACGCAACTAACTCATTTAATTCACCTAACTGCAAAAATCTATCTTGTTGTTCTGCTTGTGAGATAGTAGATATAGATGCTGTACGATAAAGCTGCGGTCGTGCAATAGGACTTCCTCCACTTGCTTTGACACTCATATAATCATATCTCCTTATATGCAAACTGTTTATTTATTATCACTAAAACTTTACAAAAGTCATAAGATATTGATCTCACAATTTTCCACATTACATAAAAATATAAAAGAAAATTGAATTTAGTACACTTTTTGTATTTTTCAAATACTCATTCCTATAATATAAGTAAATATAAAGCTAGCTTGCATAAATATAAATTTTGTAATACTTATTAAAAAATTTACTATTACTAATCAATATTATATATATTTTTTTACATACTATCATGACAAAAAATTTAAAAGATAATACAAATATGTCCATTTTTGAACACTTAGAAGAACTAAGAGAAAAGGTGTTTAAAGCATTAATTTTTTTTATAATCATTACAATTATTTGCCTATTGTATAATAAAGATATATCTGTCATCCTCCAAGAACCAGCAAAAGGAATAAAATTCTTACAACTAGCACCAGGAGAGTACTTTTTCTCTTCTATAAAAATTTCAATATATACAGGATTTATTTTAAGCAGTCCTTTCACCATTTATCAAATAATGATTTTTATTTTGCCAGGACTTACAAAAAAAGAAAGTTTTTTTCTTATTCCTACTTTAGTATCATCAATTATCTTATTTTTCTCTGGCCTTATTTTTGCTTATAATATTTTAGCACCTGCTGCTTTGAAATTTTTAATTGAATATGGGGAAAATATTGTTGAACCAATATGGTCGTTTGAACAATATTTTAATTTTATGTTTTTATTACTTTTTAGCACAGGCATTTCATTTCAAATACCTATCATCCAAATAATTTTAGGAACGACTAATGTATTGTCTTCTAAGCAAATGCTAAAATATTGGAAATATATTATTTTTCTTTCGACTATCCTGAGTGCCATTCTTACTCCATCAACAGACCCTTTAACACAAATTTGTATGTCAATTGCAATTATTACTTTATACCTTACCGGTATTTTAATTTTAAAAAGCATGAATAAATAAGATACAATCTTATTATTAATAATAATTCGAAAAAAATACTCTATCTTTATTATTTTGAATAAATAATAAAGATACAATGTTATTATTATAAAAAACATACATGATTTTTTAGACTACTTATATTAGAAATAATAATATGAAATTAAAATATATTAAAACAATTATTTTCAGTTACATCTTAATACCATTAAGTATTATATACACGCTAAACCCAATTAAGTCTATTGCTTTTCCTATATATGCACAGCAAGCATACGAAAACCCACGAGAAGCAACAGGACGTATTGTTTGTGCAAACTGTCATTTAGCAGAAAAAAAAGTTGAAATTGAAACGCCTCAATCCGTATTACCTAATAGTGTTTTTGAAACAATTGTCAAAATTCCATACAATCTTAATAATAAGCAAATTCTTGGTAATGGACAAAAAGGCCCATTAAATGTAGGAGCTGTTTTAATCTTACCTGAAGGCTTTAAATTAGCACCAAAAAATTTATTATCCAAAGAACTAAAAGAAAAAACAAAGGGAACGTATATTCAACCTTATAGTACCTCTCAAGCAAATATACTTGTAGTAGGACCAGTACCTGGTGATAAAAACCAAGAAATTATTTTTCCTATTCTATCACCTGATCCTGGCAAAGACAAAAATGTACATTTTATTAAATATCCCATATATGTTGGTGGTAATAGGGGAAGAGGACAAATTTATCCAACAGGTGATAAATCTAATAACAATGCTATTATATCGTCAACAAATGGTAGAATTAGCCAAATTGACACATTAGATAATGGTGATGGATACAATATATATATTGAAAAAAACAATGGAGAAAGTACTAAAATCAACATTCCGAATGGATTAGAACTTAATGTAAAAGAAGGAAATGAAATAGTAGTAAATCAAAATTTAACTAAAGATCCCAATGCTGGTGGTTTTGGACAAAATGAAACAGAAATTGTTTTACAAAGTCCACTAAGAATACAAGGAATGATTATATTCTTCTTCATTGTAACACTAGCTCAAATTTTCTTTGTTTTAAAGAAAAAACAATGGGAGAAAGTACAAGCAGCTGAAATGAATTTTTAAAAAATAAAATATTAAATAAGTAAGATATATAACTTACTTATTTAAATATAAAACGTTATAATTTCACCATATCTTGAACAGCTATAATAATTTGATGGGGATTTATGACAGTTGCTTTTTCTAAAGTACCATTATAAGGTGTTGGAATATCTTCTGAAGATAAACGAACAATTGGAGCATCTAAATAATCAAAATAAAGATCATTGACTTGAGCTATTATTTCTGCCGCAATTCCTCCCGTTTTCATACATTCTTCTACTATAATCAATTTATTTGTCTTTTTTAAAGATTCACCAATTGACTCAATATCTATAGGTTTTAGTGAAATTAAATCTATTACCTCAGGATCATAACCTTCTTCTACTAATTGGTTAACAGCCTGTAAAACATGATGACGCATTCTTGAATATGTGACAATAGTTACTTGACTTCCGCTTCTTACTAATTCAGCTTTATCTAAAGGCAAAAAATACTCATAATCAGGTAAACTTTCCTTCAAATTATATAATAATACATGCTCAAATAATATGACTGGATTATCATCATTAATAGCAGACTTTAATAATCCTTTCGCATTATATGGAGTAGAACAAGCAACAATTTTTAATCCAGGAATAGCTTGAAAATAGGCTTCTAATCTTTGAGAATGTTCAGCACCCAACTGTCTTCCAACACCTCCTGGACCACGAATTACAATAGGTATTTTAAAATTACCACCTGATGTATATCTTAACATACCAGCATTATTAGAAATTTGATTAAATGCTAATAGTAAAAAACTCATATTCATACCTTCAACTATTGGACGCAGACCTGTAATGGCAGCACCTATAGCCATGCCCATAAAGCTATTTTCAGCAATAGGAGTATCTAAAACTCTCAAATCTCCGTACTTTGTATGCAAATCTTTTGTTACTTTATAGGATCCACCATAATGTCCTACATCTTCACCTAATACAAAGACTGATGAATCTTTTTCCATTTCTTCGTCAGTAGCTTCCCTCAAAGCATCGAACATAAATACTTGCTTCATAATTATTAAATGATTAATTAAAAAAATATATAATAAATTTTCAAAGATCTTCAGCAAATAAATAACGCTTTAAATCTTTAACTTCTGGTTCTGGACTCGATAATGCAAACTGGATAGCATCATTTATTTGATCTTTAACATTTATATCTATTTCTTGAATGCGCTGCTCATCAACAATTGAATTATTCAATAAATAATTTTTAAAAGATTTAATAGGATCACGAGCTACCCAAGCTGCCTTTTCCTGACGAGAACGTAATTCATCTGGATCAGCTAAAGAGTGACCACGAAAACGATATGTTAAAGCTTCTATTAATGTTGGTCCATTTCCTGATCTTGCTCTATGAATTGCTTCACACGCAACTTTTCTAACAGCCAAAACATCCATTCCATCTACTTCTATTCCTGGTAAACCAAAAGATAAAGCCTTTTTGTGAATTTCTGGTAATGAAGTAGAACGATTATGAGCCATACCAATTGCCCATTGATTATTTTCAACAACAAAAATAATAGGTAGTTTCCATAAAACAGCCATATTTAGACATTCAAAAAACTGTCCATTATTACTTGTACCATCACCAAAAAAACAAGCTGTAACTGACATAGGATCAGAACTATTTAAAACTTGAGAACTATATACACTTTGAAATGCAGCACCTGTAGCTACTGGAATCCCTTCTCCTATAAAAGCAAAACCACCAAGAAAATTATGTGGAGCTGAAAAAATATGCATAGAGCCTCCACGTCCATGACTACAACCAGTTTCTTTTCCAAATAATTCTGCCATAACCAAACGTGGAGGAACACCCTTACTTAAAGCATGAACATGATCTCTATATGTACTGCAAACATAATCACCCTTATCTAAAGCCTTGATAATACCAGTAGAAACGGCTTCTTGACCATTGTATAGATGAACAAAACCAAACATCTTACCACGATAATACATTTGAGCACACATATCTTCAAAATTACGCCCTAATAACATATCTTTATATAAATCCAACATTGTATTAACATCCATATTATCAGTATCATACAACTTTGATGGTAAAGTGACATTATTATCCATGATATATCAAGAATCTCCTAAAATTTAAAATACTAATTAACAAAATTCATATAAATATTAACTGTCATAATAATAATTTATAAAATAAAAAACAAACATAAAAAATTTCACAAATTATAAGAAAAATTGCAATATAAAAGATTGAATTAATTCAAAGTAAATATATGCACATATATAATTTATTCTAGCTATAATAATATACCAAATAAAAATCAATATATAGAACAACTATTATGTATAAAAATATTTTACTTCCTATATATGAAGAATTGTTACATTTAAATGAAAATTTAAAAAAAATGATAGGTGCTAAAAACCCTATATTATATGCTGCAGCTGAACACTTGTTTGACGCTGGAGGAAAACGTATTAGACCTGCCATAGTTTTATTAGTTGCAAAAGCGACAAGCCCATATAATACAATTTCATATGAACAACATAGATTAGCAGAAATCACGGAAATCATACACACAGCAAGTTTAGTACATGATGATGTAATAGATGAATGCAATACTAGAAGAGGAGTTGAAACAGTTCATAAAACCTTTAATACTAAAATTGCTGTACTTGCTGGCGATTTTTTATTTGCTCAATCTTCATGGTACTTAGCTAATTTAAATAATCTAGAAGTTGTTAAGACTATCTCAAAAGTCATTACTGACTTTGCCGAAGGAGAAGTAAGACAAGGAAGTAATAACTTTAATTATAAGATTTCTATAGATGATTATATTGAAAAGTCTTTCTATAAAACAGCATCACTTATAGCAGCAAGTTGCAAAGGTGCTGCTATGTTAAATAATTGCAATGAAAATATTCAAAACCAATTTTATCTTTATGGTAAACATCTAGGATTAGCTTTTCAAATTATTGATGATATACTAGATATAATAGGTTCTAATACCTCATTAGGAAAACCAGCTGGCTCAGACCTTACAAACGGTTATTTAACATCTCCTGTTATTTTTGCTTTAGAAGAAAATAAATCTCTGTATACCTTAATTGCAAGAGAATTCAAAAATAAGGGAGATATAGAATATGCAATAGAAATTATACATAAGACCAAGGCTATATATAAAGCTAAAGACTTAGCAGAAGAACATATACAAGCAGCTTTAAATGCTTTAAGTAATCAATATACCTGTGAAGCTTATGATACGCTTCAACTACTAAGTAGCTATATAACACATAGAGTATATTAAAGCATTAAATTAATCACTTATTATATTTCAAGTGCACATTACATATTTTGTACTCTTGAAATAATAATAATTATATTACTTGTTTTACTAAAATATTAAATCCTTGAATATCCATAATTGCCATTTGCGATAACATCTTACGGTTTAATCCTATCTGAGATCTTTTAATATTAGCCATAAATACCGAATACGTCATATTAAGTGGACGCACAGCAGCATTAATACGCATAATCCAAAGACTTCTATAATAACGCTTTTTTAATTTTCTACCAACATAAGAATACTTTAGAGATTTAAACACTTGTTGTTTAGCTGTACGAAATAAAGATGAATGAGAACCTCTAAAACCTTTTGCTAAACTTAATATTCGTTTACGTCTTTTTCTAGCAACATTACCTCTTTTAACACGAGTCATAAATTTTTTATACTTTAATATATTTAACCATTAATATTTATATCATAAAGCTTATGAATTATACAATATCTTTAAAAAAGATAAGGTAATTTATGCATAAAATTACTTAAATCACTAGAATTAACACAAAGCTTTTTTCTTAATTTCTGTTTTCTTTTCGATGTTTTTTTTTGTAATAAATGACTACGAGAAGCACAATGTCTTATTAAATGACCACTCGATGTTACATGAAAACGTTTAGATATAGATTTAGATGTTTTAATTTTAGACATAAATAAAATAGATAGTTTAATATATTTAGATTATTATAAAATTATTTACGAAAATTATTCACTGTATTTAATAATAACATTAACATAACTTTAATAAAATTTGAATTTAACTCTTGAAATACTTCCATATTTAAATTAAATGCAATATTAGCTTCTGCAATAATTTGAGTAACTTGCTTTTCACTAATCGGAACATTATCTAAAGCATTTCTATATTGTTTTTTAAATACATTTTCATTTGCAATATCATGAAAATCATAAAATTCAGTACCACCTTGATCAGATAAACCCATAGCACTTTTAGCTATTTTCTTCAATATTTGCCCTCCTGACAAATCTCCCATGTAACGAGTATATGCATGAGCTATTAATAACTCTGGTTGATTTGATCCAATTTCATGTATACGATTCACATAGTTTGTTGTTGCTAAAGAAGGTTGAATCATATTCTTCCAATCAGAACCATAATAATAAAACAGATCTTTACATAAGCTTGACCGGCGGTAAAGCTGCGGAAAATATATAGACTTAACCGCATAATGCTTTTTATTATTTTCCATTTCTTCTTCAATTGCTGTATATACAAAATATAAATTCGCTACTAACTTACGATAAGATTTCTTATCTACAACACCACCAAGAAAAGATTTTACAAAACTTACATTTTCAGCCATACTATGTGACTTAGTAGTACCTACACGCAATTGTTGAGCTAAATTAGTGGACATATTATATTTCCTATATGTTATAAATATTATACATACAATAAAACTTTCTGATTAATTTTTATATTAAAAATCTTAAAGTATTATATAGAACTAAAATATTCTCTCGAACCTATAGGGTTGCTAATAATAGTCGGATCACCTGGTGTCCAATTAGCAGGACATAGCTCATCTGGATTAGATTGGACATACTGAATAGCTTGTAAAGTTCGTAAAGTTTCATCAACACTACGACCGAAATCCAAATTATTAACTAGGGAATGTTGTATAATTCCTTCTTTATCTATAATAAATAATCCTCTTAAAGCTTTACCATCATCTGTTAAAACATTATAAGATGAACTAATTTGTTTATTTAAATCAGAAACTAATAGATAATTTAAATGTCCCAAACCACCTATCTCACGATCTGTTTGTAGCCAAGCAAGATGAGAATATTCACTATCAACAGATACACCTAAAATCTCTGCTCCTAATTCTACAAAAGTTTCATAAGCATCACTAAATGCTGTCAATTCTGTCGGACAAACAAATGTAAAATTTAATGGATAAAATAATAAAATCACATACTTCCCAAGATAATCTGATAGTTTAATATCCTGAAACTCTTGGTCATATACTGCCGTGGAACAAAACTCAGGTGCTTTCTGACCAACCCTAATAGATTCACTCTTCATTATCATCTAAAAATTCTCTCAAAATACAAAATTAATATACAAAAATTATCATACTAAATAATATAACACATTTATATACATAATTTATCAACAATTATAGCGGGGAATGGATTTGAACCATTGGCCTTCGGGTTATGAGCCCGACGAGCTACCAGACTGCTCTACCCCGCGCTTAAAAGATACCAATATAGTATACAACTACTTACACTAAATCAAATATAAGATAATCAACCCCAACAAGAATAAAAATAAACATAAAGATAAACTATACTGAATTCTTTTAATATAAGGATTAATTTCATACAAGCCAATTAAGCGATCTTTAATTAAAATATCTGCTGTTTTAATCCAAATTTGCCCATCATACCAACCTGACTCTTCATAAAAAACAGTTGCACTTAACAAACGCTTAACTATATATGACCAGCCTAAATATAATCTAGTAAAAACTAATATAAACATTAAATCAACATATAAAATACTATAAAATAATACATATAAAAAACTAATCTTATTATAAATCGATACAATAGGAATTATAAAAATTAAAGATAACACAAACATAGATAAAACTATATTTATATATTTATTTAAAGATAAAACCGACCATGCAAAAAACCAAGATTTCTTTAAAGCTAAATATTCATTTAAAGGTTGTTGATCAAATGGAACTGGACAAACATTTTTGGGAGCAAACATAATATTAATTATAATAACAATTTATACATAGATAAATAATAATGAAAATATAGTAAATAAAAAGAACAATATAACATTACCTGCAATAAACCAGTTCAAGTTTTGCTGAGTACTACGTGTAAAACTAAAGGTATTTAACTGTTTACCAAAATTATTTAAATTATTTGCTTTAGGATTATTTATTAAAACTAAACATATAATTATAATACTTACCGAATACCACATAAATCTCATATTTTTTATAATAATCCCTATTATTTTTAGTAATAAAAAAAAATATGATAAAAGATTTATCATACATTTTTAATTCTATTGAATAAAAAATTATTCACCCTGTATTTTTAATAATGCAAATCCCAACACTAATCCAAACAAAATTAATGTTGAACTAACAATACTTGCTTCAATAATTTCGCTACTTATATATAAACTTGTCATATTCTTTATTTATAATTTAATCTATCTTTATACATGAATTTCAAAAACCATTTCTTCCCCACACTACTAAAGCGACAGAAAAAGTAAAAATAGCTAAAAAACATCCCCAACCTAAACTAATAATATCCATTGCTAAATTAATCCTTGTATTGTCTATATTAAAAAAACTTACTATATAATAACATATATTAATATAAGATATTTATTTTACCTAGGAAATAGTATTTAATTTAAAATTGATTAGTAACCAAATTAATTTATTTTGTATTTTAATATATTACAGTAAAATATTTTACTTAATATTTTATAAGTTCTATAAATAGCTTTAAAATGTAAATTTTTCAAAATTAAATACAAATAATAAAATAATTAAAGCTAGTATAAAATCAATAGTCTAAATCAAATTAATAGAAAATGAAGAAATTAATTTCATCATAAAAAAATATGCAAAGCACAATTAAAACACAAGAAATAAATATCAAGGAAACATTATTAACTCCTCGATTCTACACAACAGACTTTGAAGAAATGGCAAAATTAGATATATCACGTAATGTATCTGAATTTAAAGCACTCTTAAAAGAGTTTAGAGCTGATTACAATAGACAACACTTTATTAGAGATGAAGAGTTTGAACAATCTTGGGATCAATTAGATAATCAAACAAAGTCTTTATTTATAGAATTTTTAGAACGATCTTGTACAGCTGAATTTTCTGGGTTTTTACTATATAAAGAGCTTTCTCGTAGATTACAAAACATCAATCCCATTATTGCAGAATGTTTTTTATTAATGTCCAGAGATGAAGCAAGACATGCTGGATTTTTAAATAAAGCGATAGGGGATTTCAATAAATCCTTAGATTTAGGCTTTTTAACAAAGCATAGAAAATATACATTCTTCTCACCTAAATTTATTTTTTATGCTACATATCTATCAGAAAAAATTGGCTACTGGAGATATATTACTATCTATAGACACTTAGAAAAATATCCAGAACATAGAATATACCCTATATTTAAGTTTTTCGAAAACTGGTGTCAAGACGAAAACCGACACGGAGACTTCTTCGCAGCACTTCTAAAATCTCAACCTCAATTTTTAAATAATATACAAGCAAAACTATGGTGTCGATTTTTTTTATTGAGTGTATTTGCAACTATGTATTTAAATGATTTTCAAAGAGCTGACTTTTATAAATCAATTGGTCTTGATGCTAGACAATACGACATACAAGTAATAAGAAAAACAAATGAAAGCGCTTCAAGAATTTTTCCAGTAGCTCTTAATGTTGATAAACCAGAGTTTTTTCAGTATTTAGATGAATGTGCTGCACAAAATAAATTACTGATAGAAATTGATAAATCAGAACAAATAAAAATACAAAAACAGATATTTAAAATACCTATATATATTAAATTAATCACTAACTTCCTAAAACTTTATTGCATGAAGCCAATTGAATCATCTAAAGTTACATCTAGTGTCAGGTAATATATATTGAGATTAAATATAATTTAACTATCATTAAAATATTAAATTATATTTTATATATAAAATCATGAAGCTTTGTGTTTTATATATAATTTTTATGTATAAAATATATAATATCAATATACGGAATAAATATAAGAATAATAATTAATGAATACAATAAATTTAAAAATGCCTTCTCCAACCTTTGGAGGAAGTACAGGTGGATGGTTAAGAGCAGCAGAAATAGAAGAAAAATATGCCATTACATGGACAAGTAAAAAAGAGCAATTTTTTGAGATGCCTACTGGTGGAGCTGCTATAATGAGGGAAGATGATAACTTATTATACTTAGCAAAAAAAGAACAATGCTTAGCATTAGGAACACAGCTAATAAAAAAATTCAAAATCAATGATTTCAAAATATATAGAATTTTCCCTAGTGGAGAAGTACAATATTTACATCCCAAAGATGGAGTATTTCCAGAAAAAGTAAACCCAGGTCGTGAAGGTGTTGGAAATATTCAACATTCTATCGGTAAAAATGACAACCCAGTCAAGAAAAAATTTAGTGGTAAAGCTACTTATGAATAACTAAAGAACATCTTTTTACAATCTTAAAAAATTCTATATAAAAGACTAAAAAAACATACAATATTGTTTTTTTAATCTTTTTTTGCTAGACTTATTTTATACTCAAGGAGAGGTGGTAGAGTTGGTTGATTGCGTCTGATTTGAAATCAGATGAACCGCAAGGTTCCGTGGGTTCGAATCCCACCCTCTCCGTTTATCATAATAAAAAAATGTTAAGTATAGCCTTATTTTAAATTATTAGAAATTTTATAAATTAGCTCTATTGCTTGACTAACATCCTGAATTTTAGCAACTTGTTCATCAGGTACTTCAATATCAAAACTCTCTTCAATCGCAAGTACTAATTCTACCATATCCAAAGAATCTGCACCAAGATCTTCAATAAATTTTGATTCCAACATAATTTCATCTATTTTAACACTCAATTCTTGTATAACAATTTTTTTTAATTTTACAAAAATTTCTTCCTTTTCATTAGACAATATTTGATTATTCATAACTTATGATTTATTTTAAGCTTTACATTAGATCCTGTATCTATACAATAAAAATTAACCCATGATTATAAGAAGATAAATTTATTATTTTATATTCTATTCTTCTCTCAAACTATTCAATCTTATATTATAAAGTTCAATTAATTAATAATACCATTTACACAAATACATGATATAAAGCATACACTCCATGTATCACTTTTTATCTATAAATATGCAAAACTCATTTAAAAACATCCATTTATATAACTTTTTTATTATTAACATAACTAATGCCCATTTAAGTCAGAAACTTTATAAATATTCAAAATTTGTCTTAAAGCTCTAGTAATATGAGGTACTGTTGTATTATATATAGTATAAATAGTCATTTGACGGGATTTTGCTATTTGTCTCAACTTAGTATTTTGCTTAACATTTGATCTTAAAGCTAATATAACATCTGATTGAAGAACATCTTTTGTCAAAACTATAGGTAATTGCAATGTATTAATAACGGCTTCTATTTGTTGCAAATTAATACAATAAGAATATAAAAATACAGACCGCTTATTATAATAACCTTTTGTATCTAGACTGTCTATTGAATAATTATTATTTAATTGAAGTGTAGACATAAATTTTTCCTTTTTATCTAAACACACAGATGAATGATTTAATGGTTTAGCTATATTATTCTGCTTTATATATTTTTGTTTAATATTAAAACTTTGATTAATACTAGAAGAAAAATCATTAGATTTCAAATATTCACATTGAATATCAATTTTACCATAAGAAGTTATTTTACGCCTTTGTATAATTGTATCCATACCTTGTAAAAGTTGGTCTACAGCTTCATCTAATTTTTCATGAACAATCCAATTATTACGCTCATGTATTTCAATAGCCATTTGAAATGCAGGCACAGCTTTTCTTTCCATTATACTCTTTTGAGAACCTCTACGTTTTGCCTCATCATCACCTAAAGTAACATATTGTATACCGCCAATTAAATCTGACAATATAGGATTTTTAATCAAACTTGCAAGATAGTTACCATGAGCCGTTCCAACTAATTGTACACCTCTTTCAGCTATTGTACGTGCTGCTAAAGCTTCTAACTCTGTACCTATTTCATCAATAATAATAACTTCAGGCATATGATTTTCAACAGCTTCAATCATTACTCGATGTTGTAATTCTGGACGTGAAACTTGCATTCTACGAGCTCGACCTATAGCAGGATGAGGAATATCTCCATCTCCTGCTATTTCATTAGAAGTATCTATAATAACTACTCTTTTTTCCATTTCATCTGCTAAAACTCTTGCTATTTCACGTATAGCTGTTGTTTTACCTACACCTGGCTTACCTAATAAAAGCAAAGATTGATTATTATCTAGTAAATCACGAATTATACTAATAGTACCAAAAACAGCTCTTCCAACCCTACAAGTTAAACCAATTATATTACCATTTCTATTTTTTATTGAACTAATACGGTGCAATGTTCTTTCTATCCCTGAACGATTATCTCCACTAAAATTTCCAACCCTTTTAATACAACAATCTAAATCTTGCCAAGATATAGTTCTATTAGATAAATATTCTGGCCCCTTAGGAAAACGAGCTTCAGGTTTTCTTCCTAAGTCTATAACTACCTCTAACAATAATTTACGATCAGGATGATTTTGTAAAGGTTGACTTATAAAGTCTGGCAATATATTTAAAAGCTTATCTAAATCATCTGCTATTAACATTTTATTTAAATTCAATATATATTTTACAAAATATTTTATATCTAGAAAGTATATTCTATTATATTATTATTAATTAATCTACAAAAAATTATTCGTAAAATTAAAAATTGTATTAAAGTAATAATTATAAAAGTGTTTGTTAATAGAAACTTATAATATTTTAAATAAAATATTAATGAATATAAAAATTAATGAGACTGTAAAAATTACAAAATTAAAAAATAATAAAAACTCGAAACTAGCTAAGTTTTTTTATAAAACTGGTACTATAATAGGTACAAAAAAAATTAAAAATAAAATTCTTGTATTTATTATAGAACTTAAAGATTATAGTAGAATTTGGATGCTTAAAAAAGAAATAACAACATTATCAAGATATAACTAAAAAGTTTTAACCAATACATATGAAATTTCAAATAAAAAATCTAAAACAACTTTTACATTCTGTTCAACAAAATAATATAGATGAAATTCATATCTATAGTAATACACTTAAATTAAGTATTAATAAATCATTAAATTTATTAAATAATACAAAAAATACAATAAAAACCATTGGAAATACATATCATCCAAAAATTAAGAAAAAAAATTATAAGAAACAAATTAAAGAAAATAATACAAATATTCTTAATTCACCTGAAACTTATTTTACAATAATATCACCAATGGTAGGAACATTTTATTGTTCCCCTGCTCCCAATGAACCTCCATTTGTAAAACTATATGACATTGTTAAAAAACAACAAACAGTATGTATAATAGAAGCAATGAAATTAATGAACGAAATAGAATCAGAAATTTACGGAGAAATTGTAGAAATCCTAGTAAAAGATGGAGAAATAATTGATTGTGGTCAAGCACTAATGAGAGTTAAACCTCTAAGCACATAATAAACAATAAAATAAATTAGATTTTAACTATTGTTAACAGATTTCTAACACAAGACTAATTCTATTTATAATAATATATTATAATAAAAACTCACATCTCTCTATTCATTAAATTAAGAGTTATAAAAATCACAATATAAACTAGTGAGCGTTTTATTTCTTGTCTCATTTTAATTTTTAAGCAAATAGTTAGGAGAAGCTCGATGACAATTAGCTCACAAGAGCAAGAGACAAAAAAAGTTAAAGTTACCGTAGACAAAGACCCAGTAGATACATCTTTCGAAAAATGGGCAAAACCGGGTCATTTCTCTAGAATACTTAGTAAAGGCCCAAAGACTACAACATGGATTTGGAACTTGCATGCTGATGCACACGACTTTGATAGTCATACAGTTTCACTAGAAGAAGTATCTAGAAAGATTTTCAGTGCTCACTTTGGACAATTAGCAGTCATTTTTCTATGGTTAAGTGGTATGTATTTCCATGGTGCTCGATTTTCAAATTATGTTGCTTGGTTAACCAACCCAACCAATATTAAACCAAGTGCACAAATTGTATGGCCAATTGTTGGACAAGAAATTTTGAACGGTGATGTTGGTGGAGGATTTCAAGGAATTCAAATTACTTCAGGGTTTTTCCAATTATGGAGAGCTTCTGGAATTACTACAGAATCTCAACTATATGCTACAGCTATTGGTGGCTTAGTTATGTCTGCTTTAATGGTATTTGCAGGTTGGTTTCATTATCATAAAGCTGCGCCAAAACTGGAATGGTTTCAAAACGTTGAATCAATGATGAATCATCACCTATCAGGACTACTTGGTCTAGGATGTTTATCATGGTCAGCACATCAAATTCACATTTCTTTACCAATAAATAAGCTATTAGATGCAGGTGTATCACCACAAGAAATACCATTACCACATGAGTTTTTATTAAATAGAGAATTAATAGCTCAATTATATCCTAGCTTTAGTAAAGGAATAATCCCTTTCTTTACATTAGATTGGAATCAATATTCAGATTTCTTAACATTCAAAGGAGGATTAAATCCTATTACTGGAGGATTATGGCTAAGTGATACAGCACATCATCATCTTGCATTATCTGTACTATTTCTGGTTGCAGGTCATATGTATAGAACAAATTGGGGTATTGGACATAGTATGAAAGAAATTTTAGAAGCACATAAAGGACCATTTACTGGAGAAGGACATAAAGGACTTTATGAAATTTTAACAACTTCTTGGCATGCTCAACTTGCAATTAATTTAGCAATGATGGGATCTTTAAGTATAATTGTAGCACACCACATGTATGCAATGCCTCCGTATCCTTATATAGCAACTGATTATCCAACGCAATTGTCTTTATTTACACACCATATGTGGATTGGAGGTTTTTGTATAGTAGGCGCTGGAGCACATGCATCTATATTTATGGTCAGAGACTATAATCCAGCACAAAATTACAATAATGTTCTAGATAGAATTATTAGACATAGAGATGCCATAATATCTCATTTAAACTGGGTTTGTATATTCCTTGGCTTCCATTCATTTGGATTATATATTCACAATGATACAATGAGAGCATTAGGTCGATCTCAAGATATGTTTTCAGACACAGCTATTCAACTACAACCAATATTTGCACAATGGGTTCAAAATATTCATACACTTGCACCAAACAATACTAGTCCGAATGCATTAGCTACAGCTAGTTATGCATTTGGAGGTGATATTATATCTGTTAGTAACAAAATAGCAATGATGCCAATAAAACTCGGAACAGCTGATTTCATGGTTCATCATATTCATGCATTCACTATACATGTTTCTGTTCTAATATTAGTAAAAGGATTTTTATTTTCACGTAACTCGAGATTAATACCAGATAAATCTAATCTAGGCTTTCGCTTTCCTTGCGATGGTCCAGGAAGAGGTGGTACTTGTCAAGTTTCAGGATGGGATCATGTATTTTTGGGTCTTTTCTGGATGTATAACTGTCTTTCAATTGTGTTATTCCATTTTAGTTGGAAAATGCAATCAGATGTATGGGGGAGTGTATCAGCATCAGGAACAGTTTCACATATAACAGGAGGAAACTTTGCTCAAAGTGCTATTACTATAAATGGATGGCTAAGAGATTTTCTGTGGGCTCAAGCATCTCAAGTTATTCAATCTTATGGATCTTCTTTATCAGCTTACGGCCTAATATTTCTAGGAGCACATTTTGTATGGGCATTTAGTTTAATGTTCTTGTTTAGTGGCCGTGGTTACTGGCAAGAACTAATAGAATCAATTGTATGGGCTCATAATAAAGTCAAAGTAGCTCCAGCTATACAACCTAGAGCGCTAAGTATTACACAAGGACGTGCAGTTGGTGTTGCACACTACTTACTAGGAGGCATTGGTACAACATGGGCCTTTTTCTTAGCACGAATAATTGCAGTAGGATAAAAATAAACAAGGAATAAAAATAAACAATGGGAACGAAATTTCCAAAATTTAGCCAAGCATTAGCGCAAGATCCTACCACTAGAAGAATTTGGTATGGAATAGCTACTGCACATGATTTTGAAAGTCACGACGGAATGACAGAAGAAAATTTATATCAAAAAATATTTGCTTCTCATTTCGGTCATATTGCTATTATTTTTTTATGGACTTCAGGAAATTTATTTCATGTTGCCTGGCAAGGTAACTTTGAACAATGGTCTGTAAATCCATTAAAAACTAAACCCATCGCACATGCAATATGGGATCCACATTTTGGTCAGCCAGCAATTAAAGCTTTCTCTAAAGGTGGAGCATCTTATCCAGTAAATATTAGCTTTTCTGGTGTATATCATTGGTGGTATACAATAGGCATGCGTACTAATAATGATTTATATAATGGAGCATTATTATTATTAATATTATCAGCCATTATGTTATTTGCTGGTTGGCTACACTTACAACCAAAATTTAAACCTGGATTATCTTGGTTTAAAAATAATGAATCTAGATTAAATCATCATCTATCAGGATTGTTTGGATTCAGCTCTCTTGCATGGACAGGACATTTAGTACATGTAGCAATACCAGAATCACGAGGACAAGATATAAACTGGAATAACTTTATAAATACATTACCACATCCAAGCGGATTACAACCATTTTTTACTGGAAAATGGAGTGAATATGCTTTAAACCCTGATAGCTTAAATCATACTTTTGGTACAAGTGAAGGTGCTGGCACAGCTATTTTAACTTTTCTAGGAGGATTTCACCCTCAAAGTCAATCATTATGGCTTACTGATATTGCTCATCATCATCTTGCTATAGCCGTTATTTTTATAGTTGCTGGTCATATGTACAAAACTAATTGGGGTATTGGACATAACTTAAAAGATATAATCGATGCACATAGACCACCTAGTGGAAAATTAGGTGCTGGTCATAAAGGTCTATTTGAAACGATTACCGATTCTTTACATATGCAACTAGGATTAGCTCTTGCTTCTTTAGGTGTTACTACATCATTAGTAGCTCAACATATGTATGCAATGCCTCCATATGCATTTATGGCAAAAGATTTTACAACTCAAGCTGCGTTGTACACACATCATCAATATATCGCTGGTTTTCTAATGGTAGGTGCATTTGCACATGGTGCTATATTTTTTATTAGAGATTATGATCCTGAAATAAATAAAAATAATGTTTTAGCAAGAATGTTAAATCATAAAGAAGCAATCATTTCACACTTAAGTTGGGTGTCATTATTTTTAGGTTTCCATACACTTGGTATATATATTCATAATGATACAATGATTGCTTTTGGAACACCAGAAAAACAGATTTTGATTGAACCTGTTTTCGCACAATGGATTCAAGCGAGTTCAGGAAAAGCATTGTATGGCTTTGATGTACTATTATCGTCTAGCTCTAGTATAGCAAATCAAGCTGGTAGTAACGTATGGCTACCTGGATGGCTAGAAGCTATTAATAGTGGAAAAAATTCACTGTTTTTGACAATTGGACCAGGCGATTTTTTAGTACATCATGCTATAGCTCTAGGATTACATACAACAACATTAATCTTAGTTAAAGGTGCTTTAGATGCAAGGGGTTCAAAACTAATGCCAGACAAGAAAGATTTTGGATATAGTTTTCCTTGTGACGGTCCAGGAAGAGGTGGTACTTGTGATATATCTGCATGGGATGCATTTTATTTATCTGTTTTTTGGATGTTAAATACAATAGGGTGGGTTACATTCTATTGGCACTGGAAACATATTACTATATGGCAAGGGAATGTAAGTCAATTTAATGAATCTTCAACATACTTAATGGGTTGGCTTAGAGATTATCTATGGCTTAATTCTTCTCCATTAATTAATGGATATAATCCATATGGGATGAATAACTTATCTGTATGGGCATGGATGTTCTTGTTCGGTCATCTTATATGGGCAACTGGCTTCATGTTCTTAATATCATGGCGAGGTTATTGGCAAGAACTGATAGAAACTCTTGCTTGGGCCCACGAAAGAACACCTTTAGCTAATTTAATTAGATGGAAAGATAAACCTGTTGCTCTATCAATTGTACAAGCTAGATTAGTAGGATTAGCACATTTTTCAGTTGGTTATATATTAACTTATGCAGCATTTGTAATAGCATCTACATCTGGTAAATTCGGATAATTTTATATACCAATTTTAATATATAATAATAAGCTCATCTGTTTTATTTAAAACAGATGAGCTTATTATTGCAATAAAACACCCAATTAGATAATATAAAATTTATAAAAAACTAAATATATATTAAAAAATGGCAAAAAAAAGTATGATCCAAAGAGAAATTAAAAGAGAAAAACTTTACCATCAATATAAAGAAAAAAGAGAAAAAATAAAAAAATTAATAAAAAAAACATCCAACTTTCAAGAAAAAATTAATTTGCAAAAACAACTCCAAAAACTACCACTAAATAGTGCACCTTTTAGAAAAAGAAATAGATGCTGGATGACTGGTAGAAGTAGAGGGTTTTATAGAAATTTTGGTTTATCAAGACACGCACTAAGAGAAATGGCACATGCATGCCTATTACCAGGTGTAAAAAAATCTAGTTGGTAATTATAAAAAAATAAATACTCTTAATAAAATACAAAAAAACTATATTTATAAGATAGAGTATTTATGAAACTAAACAATAATTATAAACCAAATTGATTACCTCTACGATACTGTAAATAAGCTGCAACCAATAAACCAGCTAATGTCACAGGAATTAAGCCTAAAACAATACCAGACAAAAGAGGTTCTACCATATTAAACCACCTTATAATAAAAATAATTATACTTAAAATATATGACCCAATAATAACCTTTATCTAAAACCAATAGCAGCTTGCCAAACAAATGCTAATAATAAGAAAAAGACAGGTATAACAGGTAAAATATCAACCAATGGACGAAATACCATATAGGCTTCTGGCAATTGTGTTAAAAGTATAGTTGTAAACATAAAATACACCTCTATTGATTTATACAAATTTAAAAATAAAAGATTTATACTTATAAAAATGTACACGAAATATAAACTCTTTTGAACTTTTCTTCTTATTTATTTATGTTTTACAAAAACCAACATGTATTAAATATAGAATTTATAATATATTATCTCTTTAATTCTTATAACCATGTTGATATAAATTATTATATATATAATAAATACATATTAATAATATATTGATAAATTTCAACTTTAAATAAGGAGAATGTAATGACTATAATCGTTCAACTACTTGTATTTCTTTTAATTGTGTTATCTACTTTATTAACAATAGGAATACCTGTCACATTAGCATCTCCTGGTCAATGGGAACAGTCTAAAAATTTAATTTATACTAGTGCAGGAATATGGGCAGGACTAGTCATAATAACTGGAATATTTAACTCATTTATTATATAAAGAAATAAATACAGAATAGATATTATTAATATCTATTTTGTATTCTTGACAATTAGTTTATTTTTTGCCATTATATTTTTACTAAGCGGGTATAGCTCAGTGGTAGAGCGCAACCTTGCCAAGGTTGATGTCGCGCGTTCGAATCGCGTTACCCGCTTTAATATTCTATTAGATACATTTATGCTTCACTAGAATCAGTATCTATTACAGAAGAATCCTCTTGGGTAGAATTATTATCTTTAGCATAAGCATTTTTTCCTATTTCCATTAGTGACTGTTGCAATATTTGTTGTGAAGATTTAATCATTTCATAATTCTCATCCTGAATAGCTTGTCTTAAATCAGCAATCTTATTTTGTATATTTTCTTTTTGTTCACTAGAAATTTTATCCGATACTTCTGACAATTGTTTTTCAGCTTGATAACAAAAAGAATCTGCCTGATTTTTTAAATCAACTTGTTCACGTTTTTGCTTATCTATTTCAGAATTTTTTTCTGCCTCTTCAACTAATTTTTCAACCTCTTCTTTAGGAAGAGTTGAAGCACCAGTAATAGTAATTGATTGTTCTTTACCTGTACCTTTATCTTTAGCATTAACGGATAAAATACCATTAGCATCTATATCAAAAGTAACTTCTATTTGAGGTACACCTCTCGGAGCAGGCATAATACCATCTAATCTAAAAGTTCCTAAACTTTTATTATCTTTCGTAAATTCTCTTTCTCCTTGGAGAATATGTATTTCTACATTAGGCTGATTATCTACAGCCGTTGAGAAAACTTCAGATTTTTTAGTTGGTACAGTTGTATTTCTAGTTATAATTTTAGTCATGACACCACCTAATGTCTCCACACCTAAAGATAGAGGTGTTACATCCAGGAGTAAGATATCTTTCACTTCACCCGCTAAAACACCTGCTTGGACAGCTGCTCCAATAGCCACAACTTCATCAGGATTTACACTTTGATTAGCTTCTTTACCAATAAGGCTTTTAACTAATTCTTGAACAGCAGGTATTCTTGTAGAACCACCCACTAAAACAATTTCATCTATACTACTTGTATCTAATTGAGCATCTTTTAAAGCATTATGAACAGGTATTTTACACCGATCTATCAGATCTTGACATAAATTCTCAAACTTAGCACGAGTAATAGTTTTTTCTAAATGCTTTGGACCAGTATCTGTTGAAGTAATAAAAGGTAAATTAATATCTGTTTGAGACAAATTAGATAACTCCATCTTTGCTTTTTCTGCAGCTTCTGTTAACCTTTGTAAAGCTTGCTTATCATTAGATAAATTAATGCCTTCATCATTTTTAAATTCATTAATTAACCAAGATACTATTTTATTATCAAAATCATCCCCTCCTAAATGTGTATCTCCCGAAGTTGACAAAACTTCAAATACACCATCTCCTACCTCTAAAATTGAAACATCAAATGTACCTCCTCCTAGATCAAAAACTAATATTGTTTCATTATTTTTTTTATCCAACCCATAAGATAAAGAAGCTGCTGTAGGTTCATTAATAATTCTCAAAACATCTAATCCAGCTATTTGACCCGCATCTTTTGTTGCTTGTCTTTGTGAATCATTAAAATAAGCAGGAACTGTAATTACTGCCTGTGTCACAGATTCCCCTAAATAAGTACTTGCATCTTCAACCAATTTTCTCAAAACTTGTGCAGAAATTTCCTCAGGAGCAAAATCCTTCTTCAAAGCAGGACATTCAATTTTGATATTTAAATTACTATCCGTTTTAACCACATAAGAAGATTGCTTAGATTCATTATTGACCTCATTTTTTTTACGACCAATAAATCTTTTAACAGAATAAAAAGTATTTTCCGGATTCATAACAGCTTGTCTTTTAGCTATATGCCCAACTAACTTATCTTGTTTTTTAGTATAAGCAACTACAGAAGGCGTTGTTCTCAAACCTTCTTTGTTAGGTATAACAGTAGGCTTACCACCTTCCATAACAGCAACTACAGAATTTGTTGTACCTAAATCAATTCCAACTACTTTCCCCATATTATAACCTTATTATAAATATTTTTATATTACTATTTTATCTATATAATGCAATAAATTAAGTATTGAATAAAGTAGTAATTACCACACAAATCATAAATATCTTGCAATAAGTTAAAAATTCAAAGATAATAAATATATTCTATTTACATTAATTGTTAGTCTGTGCGCAAAAATCTTTCAGAACTTGGAGGCAAATAACTTGTGTCAATCGGTCTGTTAGGAAAAAAAGTTGGTATGACTCAAATATTCAATAAGATAGGTGAAGCTATCCCAGTTACAGTTCTACAATTAGGTCCATGTATGATTACACAGATAAAGAATATAGAGTCACATGGCTACACAGCCATTCAGATAGGTTACTCCGAAACTAATAATTTAAATAAACCACAATTAGGACATTTAAATAAAGTTAATGCGCCACCATTTAAATACTTAAAAGAATATAAAACAGAATCTACAGATAATTTTAAAGTAGGACAAGTAATTACAGTAAATCAATTAAAAATAGGTCATTTAATAAACGTATCTGGATACAGTATTGGTAAAGGATTTACTGGATATCAAAAAAGACATCATTTTAGTAGAGGACCTATGAGTCATGGATCTAAAAATCATAGACAACCTGGATCAATTGGAGCTGGTACAACTCCTGGACGAGTATTTCCTGGAAAAAAAATGGCTGGAAGAATGGGGTATAAAAAAATAACAATTAAAAATTTACAAATTATAGATATCAATTCAGACAAAAATATAATTATTATTAAAGGAGCTATTCCTGGTAAACCAGGTAATCTCATTAGTATAACATAAACATACTTTAAGAAACAAATATGATTCAAAAAGAAATTAAATACAAGCTTTACAATACTCAAAAAAGTGAAATATTAAAATTAAATGTTAGTGAATACAAAGGAATATACTTAATTCATAGAGCAGTTATACAACAACTAAATAACAGAAGACAAGGAACAGCTAATACTAAAACAAGAAGCGAAGTTCGAGGAGGAGGTAAAAAACCATGGAAACAAAAAGGAACAGGAAGGGCTAGAGCTGGATCAAACCGATCACCTTTATGGAAAGGAGGAGGAACTATTTTTGGACCTAAAACTAAAAACTACAATATAAAAATCAATAAAAAAGAAAAAAATTTAGCCTTAAATACTATCCTATACAATAAAATTAAAGATACATTAGTAATTAAAGAATTTGGACACAACTTAAATTACCCCAATACAAAACTTCTACTAGAAGAAATTAATCAATTAGGATTAAATAACAATAAACAAAATAAAATTTTGATCATTGTAAATAAAAAAGAAAAAAATTTATTTTTATCTATACGCAATTTACAAAATATAGAATTAATTAGTATACATCAATTAAATATTATTGCACTATTAAAAGCTCACAAAGTAATTATAACTTTAAGTGCATTAAATCATATTAATAAAGCTTATCATGACTAACAATACTAAATCAATAAATATAGACATAATAAAACATCCTATTATTACAGATAAATCTACACAACTATTAGAAGAAAATCAATATAGCTTTGCTGTAGATAATCAAGCTGATAAAGAAGAGATAAAAAAGACTATTGAATATACTTTTAATGTAAAAATTAAACAGGTTAACACATGCAATAGATATCCGAAGAAAAAAAGAGTGGGAAAATTTATAGGATATAAGAAAAGATATAAAAAAGCAATTATTACTTTAGAAAATAACTATAGTATTCAATTATTTCCAGACAATTAAAATCTTAAAATAACTATTGATAAATCAAACATGGCTATTCGTCTATATAAAGCATATACACCAGGTACACGGAATAGAACTGTATCAACATTCAAAGAAATTACAACAAAAAAGCCAGAAAAATCTTTATTAGTTCATAAACATCGAATGAAAGGACGTAATAATCAAGGAGTAATTACAACCAGGCATAGAGGTGGTGGGCATAAAAAAAAATATAGAATTATAGATTTTAAAAGAAACAAATTACATATTCAAGGCAAAGTAGTAAGTATAGAATATGATCCAAATAGAAATGCACGTATAGCACTACTACATTACAGTGATGGAGAGAAGCGCTATATACTATACCCAAGAAGTTTAAAAATAGGAAACAAAATTAGCTCTGGACCAAATGCAAATCTTGAAGTAGGTAATGCATTACCACTAAACAAAATCCCTTTAGGTACTGCTGTACATAACATAGAAATTACTCCAGGTAAGGGAGGACAAATAGTAAGAGCTGCTGGAACATATGCGCAAATAGTCGCTAAAGATGGTAATTTTATAACTTTAAAATTACCCTCAAGTGAAGTTCGAACAATACATAAAAAATGCTACGCTACTATTGGACAAGTAGGCAATATAGATGCAAGCAATATTACGATAGGGAAAGCAGGAAGAAACCGTTGGTTAGGAAAAAAACCAACAGTAAGAGGCTTAGTCATGAATCCAGTAGATCATCCTCATGGTGGTGGAGAAGGTAGATCACCAATTGGCAGAAAACATCCAGTTACCCCCTGGGGTAAACCTGCTTTAGGTATAAAAACACGCCAGAAAAATAAATATAGTAATCGTTACATACTTCGTCGTCGAAAATAAATCATTAAATCAAAATCATGTCAAGATCTTTATCAAAAGGCCCGTATATAGAATCAAAACTACTTCGTAAAATTGATATACTAAATCAAAAAAACATTAAAGAAACAATTAAAACATGGTCTCGATCATCTACTATTATACCTAATATGGTAGGACATACTATAGCTGTTCATAATGGAAGGCAGCATTTTCCAGTATTTATATCTGACCAAATGGTTGGACATAAATTAGGCGAATTTGTCCCCACTAGAAACTTTAGAAGCCATATAAAAAGTGATAGAAAAACTAGAAGATAAATCCAAAATCTATATTAAAACATGAATATAAAAGATGAAAAACTAAAAGCTACATCAACAGGAAAATATTTAAGACTATCACCCAATAAAGTTCGTCGTGTCTTAGATCAAATAAGAGGCAAAAAATGTAATGAAGCATTGCTAATATTAGAATTTATGCCTTACAAACCATGTAAAACTATAAAAAAAATTTTACAATCTGCGATATACAACGCTACAACAAATTATGAAAAAAATAAAAATAAACTAATTATTAGTGAAACTTTTGCTAACTCAGGACCACAACTAAAACGTTTTCAAGCCAGGGCACAAGGTAGAGCATTCCCTATACATAAACCAACATGCCATATAACAATTAAAGTAGAAGAATTATAATACCTAAAATAAAAACATGGGTCAAAAAACACATCCGCTATGCTTCAGATTAGGAATAACTCAAGAACATCAATCAGCTTGGTATGTACCAATAAAAAAATATCCAAATTTACTAAAAGAAGATCATTATATACGAAAAACAATTAAACATAAACTTAATAATGCAAGCATATCTTTAATTAAAATCAACAGAAAAGTAGATCAAATTGAAATTGATATACATACAGCACGTCCAGGAATTGTTTTAGGTAAGATGGGTACTGGAATAGAAGAATTAAAACAACAACTAAAACAAAAAACTTTAGCCCATAAACAAATTAGAATTAACGTAATAGAAATTATAGAACCAGATAGTGAAGCAACATTAATTGGAGAATTTATTACACAACAATTAGAAAAAAGGATTGCCTTTAGAAGAGCTATTAGACAAGGAATTCAAAGATCTCAAAAAACAAACATTAAAGGTATAAAAATACAAATTTCAGGAAGGTTAAATGGAGCAGAAATTGCACGAAGCGAATGGGTGAGGGAGGGAAGAGTTCCATTGCAAACTTTGCGAGCAAATATAGACTATTCATACAGAACAGCACAAACTATTTATGGTATTTTAGGTGTCAAAGTATGGCTATTTAAAGGTGAAAAATTACCTCAAAAATAAGCACAATAATAATTTTTTTTAATATTAATATGTTAAGCCCCAAAAAAACAAAATTTAGAAAACAACATCGCGGACGAATGAAAGGTAATGCATGTAAAGGTAATACCATAGCTTTTGGTGAATATGCATTACAAACTTTAGAACCTGGCTGGATTACTTCTAGGCAAATTGAAGCCACTAGAAGAACTATAACAAGATATGTAAAAAGAGGTGGGAAATTATGGATACGCATTTTCCCAGATAAACCAGTAACAGCAAGACCAGCAGAAACAAGAATGGGATCTGGTAAAGGAGCTCCAGAATATTGGGTTGCGGTTATTAAACCTGGCCATATTTTATTTGAGATATCAGGAGTACCGCAGGAAATAGCCAAACAAGCCATGAAATTAGCAGCATATAAACTACCTGTAGATACAAAATTCATAACTAAAAATATCATAAAATAACTATGGGATTTAACAAAATCAGTAATTTTCAGAACCTAAGTATACAAGAAATAGACAGCCATATTTTCAAACTAAAAAAAGACATATTAAATTTAGAAATTAAAAAATCTACTAAACAATCTATCAAAAACCACCAATTTAAACATAAAAAACATGAAATAGCACAATTATTAACATTAAAAACTAAAAAAAATAACTAAAATAATATGCCTATTAAAGAAACTATTGGTACAGTAATAAACAATAAAATGGAAAAAACTATTACTGTTGCTGTTAAAACTCAAGTTAAACATAAAAAATATAGTAAAATCATTGCAAAGACTAAAAAATACTACGCACATGATGAACACAATGAATGTACAGTAGGAGATATTGTAGCAATACAAGAAACCAAGCCTATCAGCAAAATAAAAAGATGGAAATTTGTTAACAAAATTACTATATAATTACAAAGATGATTCAAAACCAAAGCTATTTAAATGTTGCAGATAATAGTGGAGCACGTAAAATTATGTGCATAAGAGTATTAGGTACTAGTAATCCACATTATGCTAAAATAGGTGATATTATTATTGGTGTAGTTAAAGATGCGTCTCCTAATATGCCAGTCAAAAGATCTGATATTGTTAGAGCAGTAATAGTTAGAACAAAAAAAACTATTCGTAGAAAAGATGGAATGAATATACGCTTTGATGATAATGCCGCAGTTATTATAAATCAAGAAAACAATCCTAGAGGAACACGCGTATTTGGGCCCATTGCAAGAGAATTAAGAGACAAAAATTTCTCAAAGATTATATCTTTAGCACCGGAGGTAGTATAATGAAAAAAAAGAAAAACAAAATTCATGTCAAACAAGGTGATTATGTACAAGTTATTAGTGGTACAGATAAAGGAAAAACAGGAAAAATTACAAAAGTTATTTATAAAAAACAACAAGTAATTATAGAAAATATAAATTTAAAAACTAAACATATACAACCAAAACAAGAAAAAGACACAGGAAGAATTACACAAATTGAAGGACCTATTCATAGTTCTAATGTGATGCTTTACAGTACTAATGAAAAAATTGCAAGCAGGTTCAGATATAAAAAAGATAATAAAAATAAGAAGCAAAGAATATTAATTAAAAATAGTGAAATTATAAAATAATATGAACAATTCTTTAAAAGAACTGTACTATAATAAAATTTGCCCTGACTTAGTTCAAAAATTTCAATACAAAAATATACATCAAATTCCTAAATTAACTAAAATCACAATAAACAGAGGACTTGGAGAAGCTGCACAAAATTCAAAAATACTTGAACATAGTATCAGAGAATTAACATTAATTACAGGACAAAAACCTATTATTACACAAGCAAAAAAATCTATTGCTGGATTCAAAATTAGAGAGAATGCACCTGTAGGTTTAACAGTAACATTAAGAAAAAATAAAATGTATGACTTTTTGAATAAACTAATAAATTTATCACTACCGAGAATTAGAGACTTCAGAGGTATTAATAAAAATCAATTTGACGGTAGAGGAAACTATAATCTTGGACTTAAAGAACAATTAATATTTCCAGAGATAGAATATGATAGCATAGATAAAATACGAGGACTGGATATATCTATAGTGACTACAGCAAATAACGATCAAGAAAGCTTAGCATTACTAACAGGCTTCGGCATGCCATTTAAATAAATTTAACATTGAAAAAAGGAGATGAAATAGAAAAAGTGGTTAATGATACAATTGCAGACATGTTAACACGTATTAGAAATGCCAATCTATCTAAACATCAAATTGTACAAGTACCGGCAACAAAAATGACTAGAAGTATTATTAAAGTTTTACAAGAAGAAGGCTTTATATACGAATTTGAAGAGATAGGTGAAAATTTAAGAAATTATCTTTTAATATCACTAAAATATAAAGGGAAAAGTAAACAACCTGTTATTACAGCACTAAAACGCATAAGCAAACCGGGACTAAGAGTATACGCTAACCATAAAGAATTACCGAAAGTACTTGGAGGAATTGGAATAGCAATAATATCAACATCTAAGGGTGTCATGACAGATAAAAAAGCTAGAAATAACGGTTTAGGTGGAGAAGTTTTATGCTATATTTGGTAATTCAATAATCATTAAGGAAACTTAAAATGTCTCGAATAGGAAAAAAATCTATAATTTTACCACCTGGTATTCAAAGCGAAATAAAGGAAGATATAATTACTATCATAGGTCCAAAAGGCACATTATCATATAATTTATCTAAAATGATTAATATTGAAAACAATAATAATCAATTACACCTGTCTCCTATTAAAATCAATAAAGAATCGAAAGCTTTGCACGGATTATCTAGGACTATTATCAATAATATGGTTATAGGAGTGTCAAAAGGATTTGAAAAAAAATTAGAAATTCGAGGTGTAGGCTATAGATGTCAAATGAGTGAAAATCATTTAATATTAAATATAGGATACAGTCATCCAATTATTATAAAACCACCTAAAGGAATTTCCATTAAAGTAGAAGAGAATGTTAATATAATTGTAAAAGGTATTGACAAAGAAAAAGTTGGTCAAGTAGCTGCAAAAATAAGATCAACTAGGCCACCTGAACCATATAAAGAAAAAGGCATTCGGTATAGTGGAGAAATAATTAGAAAAAAGGTTGGTAAAGCAGGAAAGTAAATATATTATAAAAAATGAAAAAAAAAATACAAGGCAATAGTCAACGTCCTCGATTGTATGTTTTTCGTTCCAAAAAACATATATATGCACAAATAATTGATGATATATCAAAAAAAATTCTCTTAAGTAGCTCTAGTATTGCAAAAGATTTAAAAACAACATTACCATTTAAAAACAAAACTAACTGTGCAATATCCATATTAGTCGGCAAAGATATTGCAAAAAAAGCTAAAACAAAGGGTATTAAATCTATAGTATTTGACCGTGGTAAGAAATTATATCATGGTCGTATAAAAGCATTAGCTGATTCAGTAAGACAGGAAGGCATACAATTTTAATATAAACTATTCATGATCAATAAAAAGAAAAACACAAAAAATAAAGAACAAGAATCAAATTGGGATGAACGTGTTGTTCAAATTAGAAGAGTTACAAAAGTTGTTAAAGGAGGAAAAAAACTAAGTTTTAGAGCTATTTTAGTAGTAGGTAACGAAAGAGGGCAAATTGGAGTAGGTACAGGCAAAGCTAGCGATGTTATAGGTGCTGTAAAAAAAGGAGTAGCTGATGCAAAAAAAAATATTATTCACGTATCTTTAACAAAATCAAATTCTATACCACATACGGTTCAAGGAATATCAGGAGCTGCACAAGTTATAATTAGACCTTCTGCTATAGGCTCAGGTGTTATAGCTGGAGGTTCTGTTAGAACAGTACTAGAATTAGCTGGCATAAAAAACATCCTCGCAAAACAAATAAGGTCTAATAATACCCTAAATAATGCCAGAGCTACATTAAACGCGTTATCAAAATTAAAAACTTTTTACAAGACAGCAAAAAATAGAGATATAAGAGTAATAGACCTCTATTAATTAAAATAAGAAACTCATGTTTTTTTTAAAACATTCTTGATATTATATGACTAGTACAATTCAACTTAAACAAAAACTTTTTATTACAATTATTATATTAATAATTGCAAGATGTGGCATCTTTATACCTATACCAGGAATTGACCACAACTCTTTTTATAGCAATATAGCACAAAATGATATCATTAATTTTTTAAATATATTTTCTGGAGGAGGATTTTCAACAATTGGAGTGTTTGCTCTGGGTATTGTACCATATATTAATTCTTCAATTGTTATACAGATATTAACAAATATTTTTCCTGAGTTAGAAAAACTTCAAAAAGAAGAAGGAGAATTAGGAAGAGAAAAAATAACACAAATTACTAGGTATTTAACATTACTATGGGCTATATTACAAAGTAGTGCAATAGCTTTTTGGGTTAAACCTTATGTATTCAATTGGAATTACTTCTTTATATTAGATTGTATATTAACATTAACAACTGGATCTATAATTATTATGTGGTTTTCAGAAATAATCACAGAATATGGAATAGGTAATGGTGCTTCATTATTAATCTTTCAAAATATTGTTTCTGGAATACCGAAAATTATCCTCAAATATACTAACAATATTTACAGTAAAGAAAGCATTTATAATTTCATACTTTTATCTATATTATTCATATTAATGTTAACTATTATTATACTGGTGCAAGAGGGTAAAAGAAAAATACTAATTTTATCAGCTAGACAATTAGGGAAAATACAAGAACTAAATCCTCAAAGCTATATTCCGTTAAAACTAAACCAAGGCGGAGTTATGCCTTTAGTTTTTGCGTCTGCGACTATGACAATCATACCATATTTTTCACAAATAATCCCCAACATTACAATACAAAAGTTACTACAACTATTTTATCCCAGTCATATTTTTTATTTACCACTTTATTCTATATTTATCATATTCTTTAGTTACTTCTATGCATCTTTGGTAATTAATCCAGAAGATATAGGTAAAAATTTAAAAAAAATGGGCGCTAGTATACCTAATATAAGGCCTGGCATAGAAACATATAAATACTTAAAAAATATTTTGAACAAAATCACTTTTTTAGGTGCCATTTTTTTATTTATTATTGGATTAGTACCATCTATTTTATCTAATATTACCCATATGAGTATATTTAAAGGCTTAGGAATAACTTCATTATTAATTTTAGTTAGTGTTGCTATTGATACAGCAAAACAAATACAAACTTATGTAATATCTCAACAATATGATAATATGATGGGGGAATAAAAATAAACTTAAATACTAAACTTTAAATACAATATATAAAGATCTTGACATGAAAGTAAGACCATCAGTAAAAAAAATGTGTGAGAAATGTAGAATCATACGTAGACATAGAAAAGTAATGGTTATTTGTGAAAATCCAAAACACAAACAAAGACAAGGTTAAAAAATTATCATTATCAACAGGATAAATTATGGCTAGAATTGCAGGTGTAGATCTACCCAAAAATAAGAGAATAGAAATTGGACTAACATACATATATGGCATAGGTTTATCACGTTCACAAGAAATACTAGATAAAATACAATTAAACAATAATATTATTATCAAAAACCTAACAGACCAGCAAATTATTGCTATTAGAAATATTTTAAATGAAGAATACGATATAGAAGGAGATTTAAGAAGAAGAGAATCCATGAATATTAAAAGACTAATGGAAATTAATTGCTATAAAGGTAAAAGACACAAGATTAGCTTACCTTTAAGAGGACAAAGAACTAGAACAAATGCTAGAACAAGAAGAGGGATTAAGAAAACTATGACAGGTAAGAAAAAAGCTCCTAAAAAATAAATAATAAATCATTAATTTTACAAGAAAATAATAATTTTCATGGCAAGACAAACAAAGAAAACAAACAATAAAAATAAAAGACAAATTATTAATGGAATAACTCATATAAAATCTACATTTAATAATACTATTATTACAATTAGTGATTTAAAAGGGGAAACCGTCTCATGGTGTTCATCTGGTGCAAGTGGCTTCAAAGGAGCCAAAAAAGGAACTCCATTTGCTGCACAAATAGCTGCAGAAAAGGCAGCTAAACGTGCATTAGAACAAGGCATGAAACAAACAGAAGTAATGGTAAATGGTCCTGGTGCTGGCAGAGAAACAGCTATTAGAGCACTACAAGCAACTGGTATAGAAATTACTCTAATTAAAGATATTACACCCGTACCACATAATGGTTGTAGACCACCGAAAAAACGAAGAGTATAAATTAATTTAATATATAAAATATAAATTTAATAAGGAACTTTCTTGAATGACTCATTTTCAAATAGAATGTATAGAGTCAAAAATAGAAGGTGCTCGTGAACAATATGGACACTTTATATTACAACCTCTAAAACAAGGACAAGGAATTACTCTTGGAAATTCATTAAGACGCACTATTTTATCTGATTTAGAAGGAACAGCCATTGTAGCAGTAAGAATAGCAGGAATTAATCATGAGTTTTCAACCATTACAGGTGTTAGAGAAGATGTTTTAGAGATTTTACTTAACTTAAAAGAAGTAGTACTTAAAAGTTATAGTTCAGAACCACAAATAGGAAGAGTAAGAATACAAGGACCAGCTATTATTACAGCTGGTTTATTTGATTTGCCACCTGAAATTAAAATTATTGATCCAAAACAATATATTGCCACTATATGCAATAATACAATTTTTGAAATGGAATTTCGTATTGAGAAAGGAAATGGTTATAGATTAATAGACAAAGGCGTTGACAAAAAATCTATTGACTTTCTACAAATTGATGCGATATTTATGCCAGCTACAAAATTCAATTATCAAGTAGAAGAACAACGTATTAATTCAAACATTATTCAAGAAAAACTATTAATAGAAATATGGACAAATGGAAGTTTATCACCACAAGAAGCAATCAGCCAAGGAGCTCATATATTAACCAACCTTTTTTATCCCTTAACTAATATAGACTTTAAATCAACTATTAATAATCAAAGTCAAAATGACGATAAAATACATGAAGTTTTAATTGAAGAACTCCAATTATCTGTCCGTGCATATAATTGTTTAAAAAGGGCACAGATACACTCTATATCTGATCTATTAGATTATTCGCAAGAAGAATTATTAGAAATTAAAAACTTTGGTCAAAAATCAGCTGAAGAAGTTATTGAAGCCCTAAAAGATAAATTAGATATTTATTTACCACAAGAAAAAGAAATAAATCATAACTAAAAATGAATAATACAAAAGCACAAAAAGCTTCAGATAAACAAACATGGTACTTAATAGATGCTAAAAATCAAACGCTAGGAAGAATGAGTACATATGTAGCAAAACTTTTAAGAGGTAAGTATGAAATAACATATACACCTAATATAAATTCACAAATATATATTATTATAATTAATGCAAAAGACATTATTGTTACAGGTGAAAAAAAATATAATAAAAAATATATTAAACATTCAGGAAAACCGGGAAGCTTAAAAATAGAAAACTTTGCAAATTTACATAAAAGAATACCAACAAGAATAATAGAGCACTCCATTAAAGGTATGCTACCAAGAAATAAATTAGGAAGAAAACTGTTTAAACAAATAAGTGTTTATAAAAATGAACAACATCCACATATAGCACAAAAACCTCAAACTATTACAATTAATCTATAGTACAACAAATGACTATCATATCTAACAACTCAAACATATCATACTCAGGTACTGGACGCAGAAAAACCTCTGTCGCAAGAGTAAGATTAATACCAGGATCTGGAAAATTAATTATTAATGGTAAACCAGGAGAATCATATTTACAATTTAGTCCGAACTATTTACGTATATCATATGGACCATTAAAAATATTAGGATTAAGTACAGAGTACGATATTCACGTAAAAACTCAAGGTGGTGGGTTAACAGGACAAGCTGGAGCAATTAGACTGGGTATAGCAAGAGCTTTATGCACAATCAATCCAGAAAATCGCATTACACTAAAGGCAGAAGGATTTCTTACTAGAGATGCAAGAGTAAAAGAAAGAAAAAAATATGGACTAAGAAAAGCTAGAAAAGCACCTCAATATTCAAAACGTTAAATATAATAATCAAACAATGGCAAAAAAAAACATACATCCTCAATGGCATACAGAATCAAAAGTATACTGTGATGGAAAACATATCATGACTGTTGGTTCAACAAAACCAGAACTATATGTAGATATATGGTCTGGCAATCACCCTTTCTTCACAGGTTCGCAAAAAATCATAGATACAGAAGGGAGAGTTGAACGATTTATGAGAAAATATAAAATAAAAGAAGATACAATTAATAAATAATTATAATTTATTAACATTGAAATGAAAATGTTTGACAGTATATATGACAATATTTATAATATTAAGAATATTCAAAAAAACTGAATATAAATAAAAAAATGCCAACGATTCAACAGCTTATAAGATCCGAGCGTAAAAAATCTGATAAAAAAACGAAATCTCCCGCACTAAAATCTTGTCCACAAAGAAGAGGTGTATGCACTAGAGTCTATACCACAACACCTAAAAAACCTAATTCAGCACTGAGAAAAGTTGCTAGAGTTAAATTAACTTCTGGTTTTGAAGTAACAGCATATATACCTGGTATTGGCCATAACATTCAAGAACATTCTGTTGTTTTAATAAGAGGTGGTCGTGTCAAAGATTTACCAGGTGTGAGATATCATATAGTTAGAGGTACATTAGATTCTGCTGGAGTAAAAGATAGAAAAAAAAGCCGATCAAAATACGGCACTAAAAAAAGTAAAAACTAATATATAATAAATATCAAAATGTCGCGTCGTAATCAAGCAACAAAAAGATTTATTAGTCCTGATCCAATCTACCAAAGTAAACTTATAAGTATGTTAACTGTACGAATATTACAACATGGAAAAAAAGGACTAGCACAAAAAATAATATACAAAGCCCTTGATATAATTGAAGAAAAAACATCTAATAACCCTCTAGAAGTACTTGAACAAGCTATTAGAAATGCAACTCCATTAGTCGAAGTTAAAGCTAGAAGAGTTGGAGGTTCAACTTATCAGGTACCAATGGAAGTAAGAGCATATAGGGGGACTAATTTAGCTTTAAGATGGTTGACTAAATTTTCCAAAGATAGATCAGGAAAAAATATGTCTATTAAACTAGCTAATGAAATTATAGATGCTTCTAAAGATATTGGCAATACAATAAGAAAACGTGAAGAAACACATCGCATGGCAGAAGCCAATAAAGCTTTTGCACACTACCGATACTAAATATAATAGCAAAAGAGGATAAAATTAAAATATGGCACGTGAAAAATTTGAACGTAAAAAACCACATGTAAATATAGGTACGATTGGACATGTTGATCATGGCAAAACAACATTGACAGCTGCTATATCAGCTACATTAGCTGCTTCCAGCAATACAAAAGCTAAAAAATTTGATGAAATTGATGCAGCTCCTGAAGAAAAAGCTAGAGGAATAACAATAAATACTTCACATGTTGAATATGAAACTGAAAATCGACATTATGCTCATGTAGATTGTCCGGGGCACGCAGACTACGTAAAAAACATGATTACAGGTGCTGCACAAATGGATGGAGCTATTTTGGTAGTATCAGCTGCTGATGGACCAATGCCACAAACAAGAGAACATATATTATTGGCTAAACAAGTAGGAGTACCTAACATAGTTGTCTTTTTGAATAAACAAGATCAAATTGACGATGATGAATTACTAGAATTAGTAGAACTAGAAGTGCGTGAATTATTAAGTCAATATGAATTTCCAGGTGACGATATACCTTGTATTCCTGGATCAGCATTAAAAGCACTAGAAGCAGTATCAGCTAACAGTAGTATTCAAAAAGGTGAAAATGAATGGGTCGATAAAATACATAACTTGATGAATGCTGTAGATGAATATATACCAACACCTACACGAGATACAGAAAAAACATTTTTAATGGCAGTTGAAGATGTATTTTCAATTACTGGAAGAGGAACAGTAGCAACTGGTAGAATTGAGCGTGGCATCATTAAAGTTGGAGATACTATAGAAATAGTAGGATTAAAAGACACAACAACTACAACAATTACAGGCTTAGAAATGTTCCAAAAAACATTAGATGAAGGCATGGCTGGAGATAATATTGGCATTTTATTAAGAGGTATACAAAAAAAAGACATAGAAAGAGGTATGGTTCTAGCCCAACCAGGTACTATTACACCACATACAGAATTTGAAGCTGAAGTATATATTTTAACAAAAGAAGAAGGAGGAAGACATACTCCTTTCTTTTCTGGTTATAGACCACAATTTTATGTTCGAACAACAGATGTTACAGGAACTATTAAACAATTTACTGCTGATGATGGTACAGAGGCAGAAATGGTTATGCCTGGAGATAGAATTAAAATGAGTGCTGAATTAATAAATCCCATAGCAATTGAACAAGGGATGAGATTTGCTATACGTGAAGGTGGAAGAACAGTTGGTGCTGGAGTAGTATCTAAAATTCTTATATAAAAACAAAAAGATATATGAAAATTGCTCAAGACAATAAAATTAGAATAAGATTAAGAAGCTATACACACCATTTATTAACAGAATCATGTAAAACAATAATAAACACAACAAATATAACAAATACTAAATCTAGTGGAGCTATAGCATTACCAACAAAACGTAAAATATATTGCGTATTAAGATCTCCTCATGTAGATAAAGATTCAAGAGAACATTTTGAAATAAGATCTTATACTCGCATTATAGATATTTATGATCCATCTTCACAAACAATTGATTCTCTTATGAAACTAAATATTCCGGCTGGAGTGGATATTGAAATTAAATTATAGTATGATAACAATAAAACAAATAAAAAAGAGAATATATATCATATATATTCTCTTTTTTTTAAATAATCCTTTTTTTAACAATACTAGTATAAATCGTCTTCTTTATGCGTTAAAATTGTGCAATCACTTGTAGCATATGCAACACAAGTTAGGACTAAATTTTCTTCTATTTGCTCTTCATCCAAGTAAGATTGGTCTTCCTGAGAAACAGTTCCTTCTGTTACTATACCAATACATGTAGAACAAGAACCAGCTCTACATGAATAAGGTAAATCGATACCTTCTTCATCTGCATGATCTAAAATATATACATCATCTGGACAATCTATTACAAAAGTTTGTTCATCTTTTTCATTAATCAATTTTACTTTATAATTCACAAGACTTTCTCCTTTTTGTTTTATTATATAAAAAAGAGTTTAACAATAAATATACAAGATATTTCTCACTCTTACATTTAATATTAGAACAGAAGAACAAAACCAATACAAGATTAAATTAAATAAAGCTAAAAAATTATAAAAAATGAAGTTAAACAAAGCTAAAAAATTTAGAAATAAATTTACAAAATTAATATAACCTTACAATGACATATTCATTAAAATATACCATAATTCACTTAAAGCCTAAAAATAAAATTATACAAAATAATAATCTAAATTATATATATGATGAAACTCATGCGCTAATAAAACGTTTATATCTACAAACAAAGAGAAGACCATCTACACTTATATCTGGTATCTTACAGCCCTTGCTATGGCTTATCTTATTTGGAGCTTTATTTCAAAACGCACCTGTAGGTTTATTCACAACAAATACTAACTATAATTCCTTTTTAAGTCCAGGTATTATTATCTTTACTGCTTTTACAGGTTCTATAAATGCTGGATTACCATTAATGTTTGATAGAGAATTCGGATTTTTTAATAGACTTTTAATTTCACCTATCAAATCACGGAACTCATTAATTACTTCTAACGTATTTTTTATTATTACAATTACAACTATTCAAACTTTATTTATTATTTTTTTTAACACCATTTTATATGGACACATACGTTACTCACCAATGGTTATCATTATAGCTATAATGATAACCTTACTTATCACTTTAAGTATTGGTAGTATTAGTATTTGTTTAGCTTTTATTTTACCAGGTCATATAGAATTATTAGCCTTTATTGTACTAGTTAATTTACCAATACTTTTTTCAAGTACAGCACTAGCGCCCTTATCGTTTATGCCATATTGGCTACAAATGATTGCAAGTATTAATCCTTTAACATACGCTATAGAAATAACAAGAAACTTATTAGATAAAACAATAATTGAATACAAAACATTAATCGTTCAAAATTTATGGATGACTATAACAATAGAACAAGGAATATGGATACTAATCATATTTAATATTATTAACCTAATTATAGTCAAAAATATTATTTATTATAAATTCGAATAAAAATATTAAAGCAAACAGTGTTATAATAACAATAAATAATAATTATCACAAAACAATGTAAGAAAGGCAAATATATTATTTTTTATGAAAGGAGGCATGTAATTCATGGGATTACCATGGTATCGTGTACATACAGTTGTTTTAAATGATCCAGGACGTCTGATTTCTGTTCATCTTATGCATACAGCTTTAGTAGCTGGTTGGGCAGGATCGATGGCTTTATACGAACTTGCAGTATTTGATCCATCTGACCCTGTACTAAATCCTATGTGGAGACAAGGAATGTTCGTTATGCCATTTATGGCAAGACTAGGCGTTACAGACTCTTGGGGAGGTTGGAGTATAACAGGAGAAAGTGTATCAAATCCAGGCTTATGGAGCTTTGAAGGGGTTGCTATTACACATATAGTTTTATCTGGGATGCTATTTTTAGCATCTATATGGCACTGGGTGTATTGGGATCTAGAACTATTTAGAGATCCACGTACAGGTGAACCTGCTTTAGATTTGCCTAAAATATTTGGAATTCATTTATTACTATCCAGTTTACTATGTTTTGGATTTGGAGCATTCCATGCAACTGGATTATTTGGTCCTGGAATTTGGATATCAGATGCATATGGAGTAACAGGAAAAGTACAACCTGTAGCTCCAGCTTGGGGTCCAGATGGCTTTAATCCATTCAACCCTAGCGGAATAGCTTCGCATCATATTGCAGCAGGGACTGTTGGTATTTTAGCAGGACTATTTCATTTAACCGTTAGACCTCCACAAAGACTATATAGAGCTTTAAGAATGGGTAATATAGAAACCGTACTTTCTAGTAGTATTTCAGCTGTTTTCTTTAGTGCTTTTGTAACATGCGGAACTATGTGGTATGGTTCAGCAACAACACCCCTAGAATTATTCGGACCAACGAGGTATCAATGGGATAGTGGTTACTTTCAACAAGAAATTGAAAGAAGGGTAGAAAACTATATTAATGAAGGTGCAACACCTGAAGAAGCATGGTCAAAAATACCTGACAAATTAGCATTCTATGATTATATAGGTAACAATCCAGCAAAAGGAGGTTTATTTAGAGCAGGGCCAATGGATAAAGGAGATGGTATCGCAGAAGCATGGTTAGGTCACCCCATTTTTCAAGACAGAGAAGGAAGAGAACTAACTGTCAGAAGAATGCCTGCTTTCTTTGAAACATTTCCTGTTATACTAGTAGATAAAGATGGTATTATCAGAGCAGATATACCATTTAGGCGTGCAGAATCAAAATATAGTATTGAACAAGTAGGGGTAACAGTTAATTTTTATGGTGGAAAATTAAATGGTAAATCTTTTATAGATGCACCTAGCGTAAAAAAATATGCACGTAAAGCACAATTAGGAGAAGTTTTTGAATTTGATAGAACTACCTTAGAATCTGATGGAGTATTTAGAAGTAGTCCACGAGGATGGTTTACATTTGGACATGCTAACTTTGCATTGATCTTTTTCTTTGGACACCTATGGCATGGCTCTCGAACTATCTTTAGGGATGTATTTGCTGGAATTGGCGCAGAAGTAACAGAACAAGTAGAATTTGGTATATTCCAAAAATTAGGTGATAGAAGTAGTAAAAAACAAGGTGCAGTATAGTTTTATTACTTAATGAATATACATAGCATACTTATAAACAATTATATAAAAATAAAAAGGAGAAACACGTGGAAGCTCTAGTTTACGTCTTTTTATTGGTAGGTACATTAATGGTTATATTCTTTGCCATATTTTTTAGAGACCCACCAAGAATAGCAAAATAATTCAAATATTATTCAATAAAAACATCATCTCGGCCAATATATAACAAAAACATGATATTAATACCACTCTCAAATTTCATATTTTAAATTTAAAATATGAGAGTGGTTAACTTTATATATATAATACATATTATTCTTCATGTTCTTCAAAAGGATCTCTTAGTTCTTTTGAAACTGGACCAAAAGCTGTATATATAGAATATAATGTTATTCCCAATAACAAACTAGAAATAAAAATACTAAGAACTGTTGCAGTTTCCATAAATAAAATACAAATAAAGTTGTTTTTTTATAATAATACTATTATAAACACAAAAAATATAAACACTACAAAAATAAAATATGGCACTAAGAACTAGACTAGGAGAAATATTAAGACCTCTAAATTCAGAATACGGAAAAGTTGCTCCAGGCTGGGGTACAACACCTATTATGGCAATATTTATGCTACTATTTTTTTTATTTTTATTAATTATACTACAAATATATAATTCTTCACTAATTTTAGAAAATGTAGATGTAGACTGGGCAAGCCTAGGTAGCTAAATTTAAATGAGAAAAGCATTATATTGCATAATGCTTTTCTCATTTAAGTATTTTAACTTACTAATTCAAGTTCATCTAGAGAAAAATTATTACTATTAACACCATTATAAGATTCTTTAGTAAACCTTACTAAAACAGGATATTTGATATCTTTTTCTACCTTAACAACTTTACCAGTATACTGAAACCAATAAGACTCTGGTCGTAAAATTTTTACTGTTGACCCTTTTTTAATCATAAAAAAATTAAGTGTAATATATGAATAATAATTAATTATTATATCAAATCAAGACATAAAAAACATTAACTTATGTAAACACAAAAACAAATTATATATAATAAAAACCATTTGAATAAATATAGTTGCCACTAAAATACAAAAAATGTTACATTCACTTAAATAATATAAATAATTAAACATTCATAAATTATATGAATTCAATAAAAATAAGGCTTAATAATTATGAAACTATCTTGGAAAACATTTTTACTATGGTCTTTACCAATAATGATTATTAGCTTTTTTTTATGGCAAGGATTCCTTACACCAAATAGTAATGACTTGAATAATAATATTGCAAATTCAAGAATGACTTATGGAAGATTTTTAGAATATTTAGATATGGGATGGGTCAAAAAAGTTGATATTTATGATAATGGTCATACAGCCATTGTAGAAGCTGTAGGACCAGAATTAGGTAACCGTTTACAAAAAATTCGTGTTGAACTTCCAGCAAGTGCACCAGAATTAATCACAAAATTGAAGAAAAATAATATAGATTTAGATGCACACCCAACTAAAAATAATACAGCTATATGGAATTTAGTTGGCAATTTATTTTTTCCTCTTTTACTTATTGGAGGTTTAGCTTATCTATTTCGACGCTCTAATAACACAAATAGTGGACCTGGACAAGCCATGTCATTTGGGAAATCAAAAGCACTTTTTCAAATGGAAGCGAAAACAGGAGTGATTTTTGATGATGTAGCAGGTATAGATGAAGCAAAAGAAGAATTTGAGGAAGTTGTCACTTTTCTTAAACAACCAGAATCTTTTACAGCTGTTGGTGCCAAAATACCTAAAGGAGTATTATTAGTTGGACCTCCTGGAACTGGTAAAACATTACTAGCTAAAGCTATTGCAGGTGAAGCAAATGTACCATTTTTTAGTATTTCTGGTTCAGAATTTGTAGAAATGTTTGTAGGAGTTGGAGCATCAAGAGTAAGAGACTTATTTAAAAAAGCAAAAGAAAACGCACCTTGTATTGTTTTTATTGACGAAATCGATGCAGTAGGAAGACAAAGAGGAACAGGTATAGGAGGCGGTAATGATGAAAGAGAACAAACACTCAATCAATTACTTACAGAAATGGATGGTTTTGAAGGAAACACAGGTATCATTGTAATTGCTGCAACTAATAGAGCTGATATATTGGATTCTGCATTACTAAGACCAGGAAGATTTGATAGACAAGTAAGTGTAGATGTACCGGATTTCAAAGGAAGACTAGCAATTCTAAATGTACATGCACGTAACAAAAAAATTGCACCCACAGTTTCTTTATCCATAATAGCAAGAAGAACACCAGGTTTTTCTGGAGCTGATTTAGCAAACTTATTAAACGAAGCTGCTATCTTAACTGTAAGAAGAAAGAAAAATGCTATTACACTAAATGAAATTGATACTTCTATTGATAGAATTGTAGCTGGCATGGAAGGTATGCCGTTAATCGATAGTAAAAGTAAACGTTTAATAGCTTACCATGAAATTGGCCACGCAATTGTAGGTACATTATTAAAAGATCATTATCCAGTACAAAAAGTAACTTTAATTCCACGAGGACAAGCAAGAGGCTTAACATGGTTTACGCCTTCTGAGGATCAAAATTTAATCTCAAGATCAGAAATTAAAGCAAGAATTATGGGTGCACTAGGTGGTCGAGCAGCAGAAGAGATAGTATTTGGTGACTCAGAAGTTACAACAGGTGCAAGTAATGATTTACAACAAATTACATCTATGGCAAGACAAATGGTTACAAGATTTGGTATGTCTTCAATTGGTCCATTATCACTAGAAAATGAAGAATCAAATCCTTTTTTAGGAAGAGGCATGGGATCCTCAGCAGAATATTCTGATGAAGTAGCAATAAAAATTGATGAACAAATTCAAAAAATTGTACAGGAATGTCATCAAAATACACTAAAAATTATTCAAGATAATAGAGTAGTTATTGATAGACTGGTAGACTTACTTATAGAAAAAGAAACTATAGATGGTGATGAATTTCGTGAAATCATAAGTGAATATACATCAATACCACAAAAGTATGAATATGCATAATAAAACATAATCGAGACTGACGGGATTCGAACCCGCAACTTCCGCCGTGACAGGGCGGTGCTCTAACCAGTTGAACTACAGTCCCATTTCAGTTAATTATAACGATAATTTAATAAAAGATCAATTGAATAGTATATTCAAAAACATTAAAAAAGGAGAAGAAGGGATTCGAACCCTCGATATGTGAATAAACATATAGCAGATTAGCAATCTGCCGCTTTCAACCTCTCAGCCACTTCTCCATCAATATCATCTCTGACATTCTATTGTAACTTTTAAATATGGCTTAGGCGGGATTTGAACCTGCGACCTTGGGCTTATGAGTCCCCTGCTCTAACCAACTGAGCTACTAAGCCAAGAAAGTTACAAATATATTATATCATTATATAGATAAAGAAACAAATTCTTTTAATAAAATTTAAAGAGTTAACATAGAACCACTTCTCTCTATAGTTAAAATTTCCAATAATAAAGAATGAGGCAAACAACCATTGATAATATGAACAGATTGAACATTTGAACGAAGAACATCTATACAACAATCAACTTTTGGAATCATTCCACCCGAAATCATATTTTTTTGTTTTAAATCCAAAAGATCAGTAATACTTAAAGTTTTCAATAAAGTACTGGAATCTGTAATATCAAACATAATACCGGGAGTATTAGTTAGAAAAATTAATTTTTCTACTTTTAAAGCCTTAGCTAAAGCTGCAGCTACTATATCAGCATTAATATTATAAACTTGACCAGTGGAATCAGATGCAATACTAGCTATCACAGGAATATAACCATCATTTAAAAGAGAATTCAAAATTTTTGGATTAACATTATGTACAGTACCAACAAAATCATTTTTATTTGAAGATAAAGGAGTAGCATTAATTAAATTTAAATCACGACCAGAAAGACCAATAGCATAATTACCAAATGAATTTAACATAGAAACTAAATTTTTATTGACTTTGCCTTCTAAAACCATTTGAACAATTTGCATTGTTTGATCATCTGTAACCCTAATACCATTTTCAAAACGAGGTTTGATATTAAACTTATATAACCAATCATTAATAATTGGGCCACCACCATGTACAACAATAACTTTAATACCAATTGAATGTAAAAATAAAATATCATCTATAACTTTTTTTTTTAAGGACTCATCCTCCATAGCAGCTCCACCATACTTAACAATAATTACCCGTCCAATATATTGACGAATTAAAGAAGATATACTAATTAAATCTTGCATAAACTGAGTAGAATTCAACATAAAAAATCCTAAAATATATATAGAAAATCAATAACTAGAAAAATTTATTATAAAAAGATAAAGACAAAATAATAATGAATAATTTATGGAAAAACATTAAAAAATTCCCATTATTTATAATCTCTGTGTTCATAGGGTTTTTCTTGACAACTATTCAGCCTTTTTTTAAGTTATTAAAAAATAAAAAAAATAGGCTTATAATACCAACAATTATAGCAAGTATATTACTAATTATATATAATACATTAAGATTAATGCTAGAAATAACATAAAAAAATGAAAAGTATAAAATTAAACATATATAATATTATATACTAATACAATATTTAAACCAATATTTATCTTTTAATTAATAATTAAAAGATAAATATTAAAATTTATATTATTTATCTAATACATACAACTACAAATTTTATGTCAACAAATTGTGAGAAAGTAACAGGTGCATTTGCTTTAATGGATAGTTTAGTTAGACATGATGTATTTCATATTTTTGGTTATCCTGGAGGTGCTATTTTACCAATATATGATGAACTTTATGCATGGGAACAGAAAGATAAAGTTCAACATATATTGTTTAGACATGAACAAGGTGCTGTACATGCTGCTGATGGTTATTCTAGATCAACAGGTAAAGTAGGTGTTTGTTTTGCCACATCAGGACCAGGAGCAACTAACTTAGTTACTGGTATCGCGACTGCTCAAATGGATTCTGTCCCTCTAGTTTTAATTACGGGACAAGTTGCTAGATCTTTTATTGGTACTGATGCTTTTCAAGAAGTTGACATTTTTGGTATTACTTTACCTATTGTAAAACATTCTTATGTTGTTAGAGATCCTAGGGCAATGTCGCAAATTATTGCAGATGCTTTTTATATTGCTCAGCATGGTCGTCCTGGTCCCGTTTTAATTGATATCCCCAAAGATGTGGGGTTGGAAAAATTTTTTTATCAACCAGTAGAACCTAAGAATGTATATTTACCTGGTTGTAGACCTATTGTGAAACCTAAAAATAAACAAATAATGAAGATTGTAAAGATGATTCAACAATCTAGTCAACCTTTATTATATATTGGAGGTGGTTCCATAATTTCAGGTGCACATTCTGAAATTAGACAATTAGCTATTAAATTTCAGATACCCATTACTACTACATTAATGGGGAAGGGTATTATCGATGAGAGACATAATTTATCATTAGGTATGCTTGGTATGCATGGAACAGCTTATGCTAATTTTGCAGTTAGTGAATGTGATTTATTAATTGCTTTAGGAGCTCGTTTTGATGATAGGGTTACTGGTAAACTGGATGAATTTGCCTGTAATGCTCAGGTTATTCATATTGATATTGATCCTGCGGAAGTAGGTAAAAATAGAATACCTCAAGTTGCTGTAGTTGGAGATGTAAAGTCTGTTATGAATGAAATACTTAGTTATGTTAATTCTGATAATCATGCGCAATACCTTAATGATCAGACAAGATCTTGGAGAGAAAGAATTCTCTTATGGAAACAAAATTATCCTTTATTAATACCTCAGAAAGAAGATAGTATTGCACCACAAGAAATTCTTCATTATTTGTCTAAAATAGCGCCTGAAGCATATTTTACAACTGATGTTGGCCAACATCAAATGTGGGCGGCTCAATTTTTAAATGTTTTACCGCGTCACTGGATGTCTAGTGCTGGCTTAGGTACGATGGGTTACGGTCTTCCTGCTGCTATTGGTGTTCAGATGGTTAATTTATCCCGACAAGTAATTTGCATTAGCGGTGATGCAAGTTTTCAAATGAACTTACAAGAGTTAGCTACTATTTCTTTATATAATTTACCTGTGAAAATTCTTATTGTTAATAATAAATGGCAGGGAATGGTTAGGCAATGGCAACAAGCATTTTATGGAGAGCGTTATTCACATTCTAATATGGACAAAGGTTCTCCTGATTTCATACAGTTATCTAAAGCTTTTGGTATTTTAGGAATTGAGCTGCGAAATAAAAATAGTATTGATCAGATTTTGCAATTTTTCATTAATTATGATGGACCATGTGTTTTAGATTGTAAAGTTGTTGAAGATGAAAATTGTTATCCCATGGTTGCTCCTGGTAAAAGTAATTCTCAAATGATAGGTGTTGTAAAACAGTCAAAAAAAATAAATGAATTAGCTAATATTAGTCAATTAGCTAATAACTAATATGATATAGAAATTTTTATTGTAAAAGCCCTTAATGAGAATTGAACCCATGGCCTTCTTCTTACCAAAAAGATGCTCTACCACTAAGCTATAAGGGCATATATAATCTTATTAGGCCGGGTTGGATTTGAACCAACGTAGGCTAAGCCAACGGATTTACAGTCCGCCCCCATTAACCACTCGGGCACCGACCCACTTACGATATTATATAATCTTACTAAATAAAAGAATAAAAATCAATAATAATTTATATTAGAGTGGATACAACTGGATTTGAACCAGTGACTTTTACGATGTCAACGTAATACTCTAACCAACTGAGTTATGTATCCATCTTAATTTCTTCACGTTTTAAACAAATTTTTGTTTTAATCTGGTTGCCTTCCCTGATCTATTACGCAAATAATATAATTTGGCTCTTCTAATTTTTGATTTTCTTGTTATTTGTATTTCTGTAATTCTTGGTGAATGAATTAAGTATACTTTTTCAACTCCGATGTTTTGTAATACTTTTCGTATTGTAATAGTTGTATTTAGGTTGGAGTTGTTTTTTGATATTACTACTCCTTCTGATATTTGTATTCTTTCTTTATTTCCTTCTTTAATTAATACTCCTACTTTTACACTGTCACCTACTTGTATATTGGGTAGGTTATTTTTTTTTAATTGATTCTCTATATCGTATATTATATTAGGTTTTACATTTACATAAAATTCCATAAATGTTGATTATTCTTGTTATATTTGTAATTATTATTATATTTTATTAAATATTGATTTACTTAGTCAAATGTTATTTATTTGCAAGTATCTTTAATTTAACTTTAGTTATTTATGTAATTGTGTTACTATTATATAGTATCAAAGGTAATAAAATATTCAACTGGTTCTTATATATGTTTGAGCGTTTTACTGAAAAAGCAATAAAAGTTATTATGTTAGCTCAGGAAGAAGCAAGGCGTTTAGGTCATAATTTTGTTGGTACTGAGCAAATTCTTTTAGGTTTAATTGGTGAGGGCACTGGAATTGCTGCCCAAGTATTGAAATCTATGAATGTAAACTTAAAAGATGCCCGCATAGAAGTAGAAAAAATTATTGGTCGCGGTTCAGGCTTTGTTGCTGTTGAAATACCTTTTACTCCTAGAGCTAAAAGAGTTTTAGAACTATCTTTAGAAGAAGCAAGGCAATTAGGTCATAATTATATTGGCACTGAGCATTTATTGATGGGGTTGGTTCGTGAAGGTGAAGGTGTTGCGGCACGTGTTTTAGAAAATTTAGCAGTTAATGTTGCTTCTATTAGAACAGAAGTTATTCAGATGTTAGGAGATAATGCAGAGGCTAATGCTAACGGTAATAGTACAATGCAGGCAAGAAGTAAAACTCCTACTTTAGAAGAGTTTGGATCTAATTTAACGGAGTTAGCTGTAGAAGGTGTCTTAGATCCTGTTGTTGGTAGGCAAAAGGAAATTGAAAGAGTTATACAAATTTTAGGTAGAAGAACAAAAAATAATCCTGTTCTTATAGGCGAACCAGGTGTAGGTAAAACAGCTATTGCAGAAGGTTTAGCACAAAGAATTGCCAATAGAGATATTCCAGCTATTTTAGAAGATAAATTAGTTGTTACTTTAGATGTAGGACTTTTAGTTGCTGGTACTAAATATAGAGGTGAATTTGAAGAGCGTTTAAAAAGGATTATGGATGAAATTAAATCAGCTAATAATGTAATATTAGTTATTGATGAAGTTCATACATTAATTGGAGCTGGGGCAGCAGAAGGTGCTATAGATGCTGCAAATTTATTAAAACCAGCTTTAGCAAGAGGTGAATTGCAGTGTATTGGTGCAACTACACTAGAAGAATATCGTAAGCATATTGAAAAAGATGCTGCATTGGAAAGGCGTTTTCAACCTGTTTTAGTTGGTGAACCTAGTGTTGAAGAAACAATTGAAATTTTATTTGGTTTACGAGATCGTTATGAGAAACATCATCAATTGAAAATGTCAGATGCTGCATTAGCAGCAGCTGCTAAATATGCTAATCAGTATATTTCTGATAGGTTTTTACCGGATAAAGCAATAGATTTAATTGATGAAGCTGGTTCACGGGTTCGTTTATTAAATTCTCAATTACCACCTGCTGCCAGAGAATTAGATAAAGAGTTAAGATCTGTTTTAAAAACCAAAGATGAAGCTATAAGAGCCCAAAAATATGAGAAAGCTGAACAATATCGAACGCGTGAAATGGAAATTAAAGCTCAAATTGCAGCTATTGCACAAAGTAAAAAAAGTGAGCCTGATTTACAGGTTGAAGATCCTATAGTTACAGAAGAAGATATCGCTGAAATAGTAGCTTTTTGGACCGGTATTCCTGTTACTAAGTTAACTAAAAGTGAATCTGAAAAGTTAATGCATATGGAAGAAACTTTACATAGTCGTATTATTGGTCAAGATGAAGCAGTTGTTGCTGTATCTAGAGCAATTAGACGAGCTAGAGTTGGATTGAAAAATCCTAATCGACCTATTGCAAGTTTTATTTTTTCTGGTCCTACTGGTGTAGGCAAAACAGAGTTAACTAAAGCTTTAGCTTCTTATTTTTTTGGAGCTCAGGAAGCAATGGTTCGTTTAGATATGTCTGAATATATGGAAAGGCATACCGTCTCTAAGTTAATAGGTTCACCTCCTGGCTATGTTGGTTATAGTGAAGGAGGGTATTTAACAGAAGCTGTTAGAAAACGTCCATATACGGTTATTTTGTTTGATGAGATAGAAAAAGCACATCCAGATATTTTTAATCTTTTATTACAAATTTTAGAAGATGGACGTTTGACTGATGCTAAAGGTAGAACTATTGATTTTAAAAATACTTTGTTAATTATGACTTCAAATATAGGTTCTAAGGTAATTGAAAAAGGAGGAGGTAGCTTAGGCTTTGAGTTAGGAGAATCTCAAACAGAATCTCAATATAATCGTATTAGATCTCTTGTTAATGAAGAATTAAAGCAGTATTTCAGACCAGAATTTCTTAATAGGTTAGATGAAATTATTGTATTCAGACAATTAACTAAAGATGAAGTGAGAGAAATAGCTGATATTATGCTGAAAGAAGTTTTTGAAAGAATTAAACAGCAAGAGATAGAATTAGAAGTTACAGAAAGATTTAAAAATCGTTTAGTAGATGAAGGATATAATCCTAGCTATGGTGCTCGTCCATTGCGTAGGGCTGTAATGAGACTTTTAGAAGATAGTTTAGCCGAAGAAGTTTTATCTGGCAAGATAAAAGCAGGTGATAGTGCTGTAGTTGATGTAACAGACGAGGGAAAAGTAACTGTCCTTCTTGGTGAAAAACTGGAGCTTTTATCTCCTTAAATTTTAAGTTTTTATTTAATTTAACCATATTATTTATATTTTAATTAAAATATAAATAATATGGTTTTTAAATTGCCAGGAACCAGATTTGAACTGGTGACACGAGGATTTTCAGTCCACTGCTCTACCAACTGAGCTATCCCGGCTTTTATATATTAAGATATCGTATCAGAATTATGCTATTTTTGCAACTATTTAATTTATTGATTGTTTAATTCATCTTGTCTTCAAATTTTGTGCTAGATAAATTAAATAAAAGTTGCAATGAACCAGTAATGCCATTTCTATTTTTCAATATATTAATATCAATGATTTTTTTTGCTAAGTTTGCATCTTTGTCGTATATATTATTAGAATATAGCATAATAATTATATCTGCATCTTGTTCAATAGAGTTATGTAAAATATTTTTTTTATAATTAAAATTACAATATTCTTCTTTACTAATTTCGTATACCAAACAACGATATGCGAAATTAATATATATATGGTTTTTTTTTATTCTCTTATATGCTTGATTTACAAGCATTTTACATTGGTTGATTTGATTGTTTTGTTCTATATATCGTGTTTTCGTCCATGTATTATATATTAAGATGGGATGATCTTCAGTAAGTTTAATTTGTTGATGATTATATATTTTATGGCAGAATATATATTCTATAAATAATTCAATTTTCTTTGTTGAGTTTTTTATATATTTCAAATAATTAAATAAATGATTATTTTTTGTTTTATCATTGATATATGAATTTATATATATATTTAATTTATTATGTAAAATAATATTTATTGCATGTTTATTATGAGTAGATATAAATAATGTATATGATATACATCCGCTTTCTTTAAGATCTGATAATAAAGGTTTTTTATTGATTCTTGTTTCAATACGTCTATTTAATTGTGAAAGTACAATAATGGGAATTTTTAATAATTGAGCTGTAACCTTTAATTTACGTGTTATATAGCTTAACTCTTCGTTTCTATTGGAAAATGTTGAATATTCGCTATTAATTAATTGTAAGTAATCAATGAATATTATCGTATTAATATTTATTTCTTGGCATATTTTTTGTGATGTATTAAGGATGTTTTCAATAGATATATTTGTAATATCATTAATATAAATTTTAGATATAAGTATGTTTTGACAAATATTAACTACTTTTTTCCATTCTTGTGGGTTAATTTCCCCTTGTAATATAAGATATAAAGGAATATTTGATCCTATGGATATGATTTTCTGTAGGATTTGTTTTCTTGTCATTTCTAGGCTAAAAATACATATTTGAGTATCAAATTTTTCTAAAATATTATATACTATATTAATAATAAAAGAAGTTTTACCTGTTGATGGTCGACCAGCAATTATAATTAAATCTCCAGAAGGCATACCTGTCGTAATTTTATCTAAATGTTCAAAGCCAGATCGTATGATTGTTTTAGAATTTTTTATTTGATTATTGTCACCAGTTAAATCTTGAAATAATTCACATAAAAAAAAATGTGAGTTGTCAAGATTTTGTTTATCTAATTTTTTCTTAATTTCATTTAAATAAAAAGAAGCTTGTAAGGATATTTTATTAATTGATATTTTATGATTATAGGATAAATTTATCGTATGATAAGAATATTGAATAAATAATCTTTTTATGTAGTTTTCAGATATTAATTTTAGTAATTGATTTATATAAAATGTTGTATTCTGAGATGTATTGAAGATTTGGCCTTGCTTAATTAGTTTGATTATAGTTCGTAGTGAAATTATATTATTGATATTTGAATTATCATTAATAATATAAAGTAAATTTTTTAAATTTATATGATTTTTTTTGTGAACTTTCTGCAAATATGCATAAAGAAATTTATGAGATTCAAGAAAAAAGTATTCTGAATTAATATTCTGTAGTAAATTTTTTTGTATAGATGGATTAATTATAATATAGCCAATTATTATTTCTTCTGCTATATAATTATTAGGTGGAACTAAATATTGATATAGGTGATTCATTATTATTTTTTGTTATTAATTTAATACTTTATTAATGTATTAGATTAATATAATAATATTTATTATAAAAACTAATATATAAAAATATATGTTATTTAATAAGTAGTAAGTTGAGAAAATTATTATGAAATTTTCATTTTTTTATTTTGATTAATGAGATTTTTGAATAAAATAAAACTTGTTTTATATGATTTATCAACTATGTTTTTCACAAGTTTTATATTTTTTCTTTTATTAGTTAAAGTAAATATTATTTTCTGTGATATCTGGTATTATATTTAGTGATATATTTGATTTTAAATTATCAAGTAATTTAATTGTTATTTGATATTTGCCAATACTTTTTATATTTGGTATCTGTATTTGTTTTTTACTTAATATATATCCAGTATATTCGGCTATTTTTTTTGATATATCTTTTTCATTTATTTGTCCAAAAATTTGCATTTTATTACCATGCTTTTTTTTGATGGTAATTTTATTAATTTTATCTAAGTATTGTAATGTATTATTTGCTTTTTCTTTATTAATTTTTATTTTTTGTTTTTCTTTTTGTTGTAACATGTTAATATGTTTTATTTTACCAGGAGTTGCAATTTCTGCTATGTCTTTTGGTATTAAGTAGTTAAATGCATATCCTCTTGTTACGTAAATTATTTTTTTATTTTGATTTCTATCTTTTTCATCTTTCAAAATCATTGTGATTTTTTTATTCATGTAGCAATCTTATTTCCTTCAATATATTTTTTTATTATTATATTTGATTTGGTATTTATATGAAATATGTTGATGAATTTATTGCCATTTACTGAACCCATCTTTGAGTCTATAATGCTTAATCTGTTCTCTGCTTAGTAGTTCTGATGCTATTATAGATCTAGAATTATGACTACAATAAATAATTACAATATTTGTACTGCTAAGTTTTTTAATTAATTCTAGGTTATTTTTATTTTTTATTTTTTTTAAAGGAATATTAAAAGCATTCGTTATATGATTTTTATTAAATTCTATTTTTTGTCTTATATCTATAATAGATATTTTATGATTTTTTTGAATATATTTATGTAAGTTATTGATATCAATGATTTTTGAGTTTATATATGTATTTGTTACTTTATCAACATGTTTGATATTTTTTATTTTTATTTTTTTAAATGATAAATCTAAACTATTATATATTAATAAATAACCACTTAAAGTTTTACCAATGCCCGTAATAATTTTTATAGCTTCTGTTGCTTGTAATATACCTATAATTCCTGGTAAAACATTTAAAACGCCAGTGCATAATTTATCTTTTAATTGTAAATAATGAGGATATAGATCAGAGTATCGAGGTCCATTTTTGTAGTTGAATACACTAATATGCCCTTCAAAATTTTCTATGGCACCATAAATATGTACTTTATGTAGTTTATTACAAATATCGTCAATTAAATATCTTGTATCAAAATTATCACTAGTATCTAAAATAATATCATAATTTTTAATTAATTGTTTTGCATTTTTTTCATGAATTTTTTCACAATATGTTGTGATTTTACATTGTGGATTCATTTTTTTTAGATTTTCTTTAGCTACTTTGCTTTTAAGTTGTTCTATGTTACTTGGGTGATATAAAATTTGTCTATGTAAATTAGATTTAGATATTATATCATGGTCAATTATTCCTAAATGTCCTAAGCCTGATAGTACGAGGTAAATAATTGCTGGGCATCCTAAGCCACCTGCTCCTATAACTAAAATTTTAGCATTCTTAAGTCTTAATTGTCCTTCCTCATTGAATTTATCAAGTGTTAGATGTCGTGCGTAATTAATATACTCTTCCGTTAGTAAATATTCTTTATTTAAATTAGGATTAAGCATTTGTAATTAATAATAGATTTAGTGATTTCTTAGATGATCTAGTTGAATTGATAAATATTTTTAAATTATAATTTTATTATAAATTATAATATATTTATACGTCTTTAGTTCAGTTGGTAGAACGTAGGTTTCCAAAACCTAATGCCGAGGGTTCAAGTCCTTCAAGACGTGTATAATTACTTCAATTTATTTTTTTAGATTTGTTTATCTTAGATGGTTTACAGTATAATCTTATTGCAAGTGAAATTTGTTGAGTTAAATTTTTCTTTGTTTTAATTTATTTTAAGTTTACATTTTCATTATCTAAATTTTATGGCGAAAAAAATAATTGGATTGGTTAAATTAGCTTTACCTGCAGGTAAAGCTACTCCAGCTCCACCAGTAGGCCCTGCTTTGGGTCAACATGGTGCTAATATAGTTATGTTTTGTAAAGAGTATAATGCTAAAACAGCAAATAAGGTTGGTTTAATAATTCCTGTAGAAATTTCTATTTATGAAGATCGTAGTTTTTCATTTATTTTAAAAACTCCTCCTGCATCTGTCTTGTTAGCAAAAGCAGCAGGAGTTACCAAAGGTTCTGGAAAACCAAATTCAGATACAGTTGGTTTTATTTCTCAAAAGCAATTAGAAGAAATTGCACAAATTAAACTTCAAGATTTAAATACTAATAATCTTAAGCAAGCTATGCAAATTGTTCTTGGTACAGCAAAAAGTATGGGAATTCAAGTTAATACTTTAGTATAATATGGAGACAAAATATATGCGTAAGCATTCACGCCGTTTTCAAAAAATTTTACAGCAAGTTGATAGTAATAAACTTTATAAACCAATAGATGCTATTAATTTATTACAAGATTTGTCAAATGTTAAATTCATTGAAACTATAGAAGCTCATATATCTTTAGGGTTAGATCCTAAGTATGCAGATCAGCAATTACGTTCAACCGTTGTATTACCAAAAGGTACAGGAAAAAAAATTAGAATTGCAATTATAACTAAAAATGAACAGGCAATACAGTCTGTGAGTGAAGAAGCTGATATTGTTGGTTCAGAAGATTTAATACAAGAAATAAAAAACGGTCGTTTAGATTTTGATAAGTTGATTGCAACTCCAGATATAATGCCTTCTGTTGCGAAACTAGGAAAAATTTTAGGCCCTAGAGGATTAATGCCTTCTCCTAAAGCTGGTACTGTTACTACAAATTTATATAATGCAGTTAAGCAGTTTAGATTAGGAAAGTTAGAATATCGTGTAGATCGTTCTGGTATTGTACATGTACCTTTTGGCAAATTGAATTTTTCCTCATTGGATTTAATGCTAAATTTGGCAGCCTTGTATAATTCTATTGATAAAAATCGTCCTTCTGGTTCTAAAGGTAAGTATTGGAAGTCAATATATTTATCTACTACAATGGGTCCTTCTGTTCTTGTTGATCATCTAGTGATGAAAGAAAATATAGTATAATATTTTATATAAAGCTTATTTTATTTGCTGGTATTTAAATTATCTTAAATATAGATCTTGAATTAATATGACAAAAATAAATAGTATTTTAGAAGAATTAAAATCTCTAACTTTATTAGAAGCGGCAGAACTTGTAAAAGGTATTGAAGAAACTTTTGATGTTGATGCATCTTCTACCGTTTCATCTGGGATGGTTATGATGCCAAATTCTGGTGGTTCGGTAGGATCTAATGAAGCAGATGAAAAAACTGAATTTGATTTAGTTTTAGAAGAAGTACCTGCTCCCAAGAAAATTGCTATTTTAAAAGTTGTACGTTCTCTTACTGGTTTAGGTTTGAAGGAAGCTAAAGATTTAGTAGAATCGGCGCCTAAAGTCTTAAAAGAATCGACTTCTAAAGAAGATGCGGAGGAGATGAAAGGTAAGTTAGAAGAAGTTGGTGCTAAAGTTTCTATTAAATAATAAAAAATAAATAATAATAAATATTAATTGTTATTATTATTTATTTTACTTAAATTTTGATTTAAGTTTTAAAAAAGACCTAAAGTTATAGCTTTAGATAATGGCATTGTAGCTCCAATTCCAAGCCATATGCTTATGAATGTGCCTATTAAAAATACAGTAGTTGCTATAGGTCTTCTAAAAGGGTTTTGAAATTTATTTATACTTTCGATAAAAGGAACAGTTATAAGTCCTAGTGGTACCGATGCCATAGACAAAACTCCAATTAGTTTATTTGGTATGACACGTAGCAAATTAAATGTTGGAAAAAAATACCACTCTGGTAAAATTTCTAAAGGTGTTGCGAAAGGATTTGCTTTTTCTCCTATAACTGATGGTTCTAAAATAGCAAGACCTACGTCACATGCAATAGTGCCTAAGATTACTACTGGAAACATATATAATAAGTCATTAGGCCAAGCAGGTTCGCCATAATAGTGATGACCCATTCCTTTGGCAAGTTTTGCACGTAATTTAGGATCTGTTAAGTCGGGTTTTTTAATAATAGACATTAATATTTTCCTTAGTGTAAAGATATAGAATTATTATAGTGGTCCAGAAATTCCTTGTTTACGGATCATTAGAAAATGCATTAGCATAAAAACAGCTGTTAATAGTGGTAATACAAATGTATGAAGACTATAAAATCTTGTTAAAGTACTTTGTCCTACACTTACTCCACCTCTTAAAAGTTCAACGATTGTACCTCCAACTACTGGCACTGCTTCAGGAACCCCTGTTACAATTTTGACTGCCCAGTAGCCAATTTGATCCCATGGTAAAGAATAGCCTGTAACACCAAATGATACTGTTAGCACTGCTAAAATAACACCTGTGACCCATGTAAGTTCACGCGGTTTTTTAAAGCCTCCTGTTAAATATACTCTAAAAACGTGGAGAATTAGCATTAATACCATCATGCTTGCAGACCATCTATGGATAGATCTTATTAACCAGCCGAAGTTAACATCCGTCATAATATATTCTACTGATGAAAATGCTTCTGCAACAGTTGGTCTATAATAAAAAGTCATCGCAAAACCACTTGCTACTTGTATTAAGAAGGATGTAAAAACTATACCACCTATACAATAAAAAATATTTACATGGGGTGGTACATACTTACTTGTAATATCATCAGCTATTGCTTGAATTTCCAGTCTTTCTTCAAACCAGTCGTATACTTTTCCCATCTTTTAGGTTTACATATATATAGTATTTTACGTTTAAGCTACTGTTTGTTTTAAGTATATTTATTATAACATATTAAATCTACTTAATGTTTATACTTATATATTCTTCATTTTAGCTATATAAAAATAGTGTATATTGATAGAGATTTTTTTATCGGTTGAATATTTTATAAATTTAGTATAATTTAAGTTTCTAAGAATCCTATTGGCTGTAGTTCTAGTAGTACCACTAATTTTGCCTATAGTGTATTGAGATATATAGTGAGGTATTTTTATATCTTTTTTATTGATATTGCCAAAGTCTAATGCATATAAAAGAAGAAGTTGAATTACCCTATTTTTAACATATTTATGACTCATAATTATATTCATCATTTCATATTTGGTATTTGTTTTTATATATATTCTTATAAGTTCTTTAAATATTAAATGATTTAAATTTCTATTAATATTGATTAGATTTTTCCATTGGAAGCTAATTAAAAAACTTTTGTTTATGGCTATTATTCGATAATAACAATTATCATCTTTCATAGAATTTATATATAAAATATTTTCAGCTCCTAATATAGCAATAGTTGTTTTTTTATTATTATCAAAATTTTTTATTATATAGACTATACCATATAGAATAATCATAGGTTGATTAGTATTTATATTCTTAGAAAAAATTATGGAATCATTTATATTTAATTTATATATATAAAAAGGTATATTGAAGTTTAAAAAATAATTAAGCCATTTCATTTGTTATAATTATATAGTCAATTTATATTTAGAATTTTAAGATTATAATAATGAGAAAACAAATTATGTTAATTGATGATGATATCTTTTTGTTAAATTCTGTATCTAATTATTTAATTTCTCAAAAATTTTCTGTATCTGTATTTAATAATGCTAAATCTGCCTTGGATCAATTAAGTAAAAAAATACCAGATTTAATTATTGTAGATATTATGATGTCAAACATAGATGGTTATCAATTTTTAATAATTATACGTTCTAATCAACTATTTTATGATGTACCTGTTATTTGTTTAACAGCTAAAGGAATGACAAAGGATAGAATTAAAGGATATGACCTAGGTTGTAATGCATATTTGACTAAGCCTTTTGATCCTGATGAATTATTGTCAATTATTAAAAATTTATTGAAATATAATGTTAAAGTTCAAAATACTGTAAGTTTAACAGATCAAAATAGAGTTGATAATTTTCAAAAGTCTAATTTGTTGTATGTAAGCTTAACAGAAAAAGAAAAAATTGTGTTAGAATTAGTAGTTAAAGGTTTAAGAAATAAAGAAATAGCTGAAAATTTAAACATCAGTATACGTAGTGTAGAAAAATATGTAAGTAAGTTACTAAATAAAACTTCTACTAGAAATCGTACGGAACTTGCACAATTAATGATAAAAAGAATTTATAAGGGCGAATGACGGGAATCGAACCCGCGAATGATGGAGCCACAACCCATTGCCTTAACCTCTTGGCTACATCCGCCATACTAGATACATTATAGTCTTTTTTTTTTATTACGTCTATATATTAATATTATATTACTTTATGAATCTTCAATATAATACAGTTACTGTTAATGGTGAAGTTTTTAATTGTCGTCATCAAATGTCTTTACATGACTTTTTGATTTATCTTAAGTTTGATACTAGAACTATTATTGTAGAGTATAATCAAGAGATTATATCTTTAACGAATTTTCATCAAATTGTTCTCAATAATGGAGATAAACTGGAAGTGGTTACAATTGTTGGTGGTGGTTAATTATATATTACGTGTTGAAACAGAAATTCTTCCTTGCTGCATATCTATATGTAAAATTTTTACTTTTACAATGTCACCTATTTTGAATATTGTATCAATATTTGTAATATTTTGATTTGCTATTTCTGAAATATGTAATAGGCTTAAAATATTATAAATTTCTAGAAATATTCCATATTTCTCAATTTTTATGATTTTACCATTAACTATGTTTCCAATTTTTATTTTCTTAGATAATATAGATAGGATAGCTTTTTTATAGCTCAGAATTAATTTATTGTTTTTTTCGTCTGCCATTAATAGTTTACATTGTATATATTTTTTTTGTTTAAGTGTTTTGTTGTCTATTAGTTTTAAATGAGAATTGGGTATAAAGCCTTGTATTCCTTCTAGTATAGTAATAATTCCGCCTCTATTTTGATTATATATTTTTAGATAGAGTATTGTATCTTCATTTTCTATTTGTTTGATCCTTTTCCATCCTCTTATATATTCAAGTCTTTTTATTGAAAGTATTAATTGATGTTTTTGTTTATTATAAGCAAGAATAAAAAATTCTCTTGTGGTATTATTGATAGAGTATGAATAATAAATATTCTGTGTTTTTTTATGGTGTAGAGAAATTTCTTCATAAGGTAGGTAGCAAACTATTGGCAGACCTATATCTACTAAAAACCCTCGTTTTTCCATGTTGAAAATAGTTCCTGCTACTATATCACCTAAATTAATGTTGTATTTGTATTCGTTAAGAACAAATGCGAAATTGTTTTCTGTAAAATTTTGATTGATTTGCATTTTTATAATTTTATTCTAATATTATTGTTCTATTGATAATTTATAAGATAGTTCGTTATAATTATCTAATTATAGAGTAAGCATAGGTAGTTGCAAATTTTTTAACAAATTTGAGGAAAGTCCGGTCTCTATTTAGAATTGTATAGCTATATAACAAATAGTATAGGTAACTATGAGGAAAGTGCCACAGAAATAAACCGCCATGTTTTTAGGTAAGGGTGCAAAGGTGCATTAAGAGTGTACCAGTAATATGATGAAAATGTTAGCTAGGTAAACCCCGTATTAAGAGTAAAGTTATATATATTGTTATGATTTTCTATATAAGTAAACAATTATAAGTACTTATTAAGACTGCAAGAAGTTTTATTATTAAAAACTCTAGATAAATAACTACCCTTTATGCAGCAATATATATGTATTAAAGAACAGAATCCGGCTTATGACTTACTCTTAAATACTTGAAGATATAGTTTGATGGATATATTTAATTGTCTGACTTAACTTTTTATCAATCTCATTAATATCATGATCGTTTAATGTTTTGTGTAGTGATCTGTATATAATTTTATAACTAACATTTCTTGATTTGTCTATATGATTTTTGGTATTATATTCATCTATTATTTCAACAGATTCTATTAATTTTTTATTATGTGATAATATTATTTTTTCAACTGCTTTAGCTGTTATTTTTTTATTTAATTTTAAACAAACGTTTCTTGTTACACTTGGATATAAAGAATATTTTGTGAAAATGTATGATAAATGTTTTTTGATTTGAATAGTTTTTAGAATTTCTTTTAAATTAATTTCAAAAATATAACTTTTGTGATTATGGTTTATTTCTTTTGAATAATTTGCATTTAATTCACCAAATATACCGATTATTCTTTGATTTGTTTTACTTCTTAATATAGCAAATTTATATGGATGACATATATTAATTATATTTTTATAATATTCAGTTATTTTGAAATCATTGTTCCATTCAATTTGAGCATGTATTTGCTCAAATAAACTTTCTAATAAACCTTTCGCTTGAAACCAGCTAAGTTCTTGTCCCTTTTCCGACCATAGTCTTCTTGAGAAGTTATCTTTTCCTATAATTCCAGCTACATGAATATTTTCTTTATAATATATTTCTTTTTGATTATCTATCAATCTTTTTACTTGAAATGTTTTACTAATTTCAAAACATTCCATAAATTTATTTTTTTGCTTATTATTATATTTTAAGGTGTTTAATAAGTTATATATTAAGTATTTTCGTAAGTATCTTTGATCTTCTTGTAATGGGTTATGTAGTGAAATGTAAGGTCTGGATTCTTGATTATTTGTATTTACGAGTGAGTAATGAATAATTTCGTATAACCCTAATTGGTTTAGAATATTACGAACTTTTTTTATAAGCACATTAATTCTAGAGATATAGCCTTTATATGGTCTTCGAGGTAATGTATCTATAAAATGATTAAAACCGTATATTCTTCCAATTTCTTCTGTAATATCTATTTGTCGTTTGATATCATATTTTCTATATTCTGGTATATTGACCTCTATGAAGTTTTGATGTTCTTTAGGTTGAAAATTTAATTGTTTTAATGTATTTATAATTTCTTGTGTACTTAGAGGTCTTGTTTGATTTATATTTCCTAGTATATTGTCTATATTTTTTGTATTAATTAAAATATTAGTCAATGGATTGTTTTGTTTATGCCATATATAGTTTGAAATTGTTTGTGTATATTTTGCTAGTTTTAAAATTAAAATGATGGTTTCATTATATGCATTTATAAAATCGTTTCTAGATAACCCTTTTACATGTTTTTGTGATTTTTCTGTTTTGTATTTTAATAATTTTGTTGTTTTTTTTACATATTGGGGTTTACATATATGGCCAAATATAATAACAGATGAAGTATTATCATCGCAATGAAAATTTGAGTTTGATTTGATTCCAAGTAGTGAAATAAGATTGTTTTTATATGTTAAGCTTTCAAAGAATTTGTTTGAAGTTTCGTCAGATATAATGATTGGATTTTTATTTTCTTTTATATTAATATGGCGTATAGCCATTGATTTTTCTCTAAATTCTTTATGGTCTATTTTATTGGAATCAAAAATTTCAATATCTTGTCCCCACTTAATATTTATATATTTACTTATATTAGATAAAGTATTATCTTGTACAATATCACATGCTTCTAATTTATTAATTAGCCATTCTGGTGAATCTTGTACTTGAATATTTTTGATAATTGTAATTTGAATATCAGATAAGTTTTTATCTGTAAATTTAGATTTAGTGAGTTCAATTGTATTGAATTGAATATTTTGTTTTTTGATTTTAATATTTTTGTTAACTTCTGGTATATTTTGGCTTTTAAAAATGGTCTTTAATTCTCTAGCTATTCCAATAATGCTAGCAGCGTCTGATCTGTTTGCTGTAAGACTTAATTCTAAAGTTGTATCGTTTATATGTTTTTTGTTATTAATTGCATCAATTTCAAATCCTGCCAATGTTAATTTTGTTATACTCTCTTCTAATGTAATATTTGGCAGATTTGATACTTCCTTGATCCATTTCCAAGAAAATTTCATATTTGTTGATTGAAATATAATTATATTTATAGTAGATAGAAATAGTGAATATGGATTTGTAATAGATTCATTTATATTATGTTTTATTTGGCTTTTGTAAATGATAAATTGTGATCATTAGCATATCTTTCCATAAATCGCATGAATCTATCCCAGTCTTTTGGACTTTTAATAATATATATTGATTCGATAGCTTGTGGTTTTCCGTTAATAAATTTTGCATTTACATCTTTTGTTACCATTGATCCTTCTTCATCTTTGAGGTACATACCTGTAATATCTCCTTTTTCTTGCATTTCAGATTTAAGAATATCTGGTTCATTAAATCTAAAGGTTGCTGTGCCAGTACTTCCATCTTTTGATCTAGTTAATTTGATCTCAGGGATTATTGTTTCATTAATACCATCAATAAATTGAATATTTGCCATTATTTGTTAGTAATTATTTAAATGTAGTTGTATTATAATTATAGTAAGTTTTTCCTGGATATATCATGTTATTTATATTTTTTGTATATAATTAATTATTGTTTATTTCAAAATTTAATCTGGGGTGGGAGGATTCGAACCTGCGAATGGCGGAGTCAAAGTCCGCTGCCTTACCGCTTGGCTACACCCCAATATAATTATTGTATCAATTAAAGGTGTTTCTTTGTCAAGTTTACTATATATAACTGTTAATTCATTTTTTCGAGAGTTTGAATTAAATGATCTATATTCATAATACTAAATTGTTCTTGTTCGCTTGTTGATAATTTTTTTAATGTTATACAGTTATTTGTGATTTCGTAATCTCTCATGATTAAACATGCTTTTGCTCCTTGTTTGTCTGCTTTTTTTAATTGTTTCTGTAAGCTATTATTATCCAAATCTAGATGATAACTAATGCCTTTGTGTTCTAATAATTGTATTATATTCAAAATTTCTTTTTCTGTATTCTGTCCATTGATTGCTAAGTATACAAGAGGTTTATTTTTTTGTTTTTTATCATTTAGTTGGTTTTTTATGGTAAGTAATAATCTCTCTATACCAATAGCCCATCCTACAGCAGGAATATTTGGTCCTCCTAATTCTTGTATTAATGAATCATAGCGTCCACCTCCACAAATTGTATCTTGTGTACCTAGTGATTTAGTTTTTATTTCAAATGCTGTATAGTTATAATAATCTAATCCTCTGACAAGTTGTTTATTTATATTGTATTGAATATTTAAAAACTCTAAATATTCACATACTTTTTCAAAATGTTTTTTAGATGGTATATCTAGATAATCATATAAGCAAGGTGCATTGTATATAATTTCTTTTGTTTTTATATTTTTACTATCTAATATCTTTAATGGATTTGTATATAGTTTGTTTCTTGAGTTATTATCTAAGTCATCTATATATGGTTCTAAGTATTCTATAAATGATTGTTTATATTTTTTTCTCTCTTCTAGTTGGCCGATAGAATTAATTTCCATCATATAGTCGGAACATCCAAGTTCCTTTAATAGTTTGTGTGCAATTCTTATTACTTCAGCGTCTGCCATTGGGTTTAAGCTCCCAATACATTCTAGGCCTAGTTGATGAAATTGTCTTTGCCTACCCTGTTGGGGTCTTTCATATCTAAACATGGGCCCTAAATACCATAATCTATTAGTTGTGTTGCTTTTATATAATTTATGATTTATAAATGCCCTTGCTATACTTGCTGTTCCTTCTGGTCTTAATGTTATTTCTCTTGAGTTTTGATCAATAAAATTATACATTTCTTTATTGACTATATCTGTTCCATTGCCTATACTTCTTTTGAATAAAGAAGTAGATTCTATAATAGGAGTACGAATTTCATGATAATTTGCTAATTTCATTATTTTTGAAGCTGTTTTCTCTATATGCTGCCATAAAACTATCTCATCTGGTAATATGTCTTTAGTCCCTCGTAGCAATTGCATTGTTTGTTTTCCTAACTTATTTATTAAGTTTGTATTATATTTAAATCGGGCAAGGAGGGATTCGAACCCCCGACACCGTGGTTCGTAGCCACGTGCTCTGATCCACTGAGCTACAAGCCCTTAATAAGTATCATTATATCATTTTTTAAGGATAAAAAAAATAATTTATATGAGTAAAAAAATATTGTATCAAGATAATGCTCGTAAAGCTTTAGAAAAAGGTATGGATATATTGTGTGAAGCTGTATCAGTTACTCTAGGTCCTAAAGGACGTAATGTAGTTTTAGAAAAAAAATTTGGTTCTCCACAAATTATTAATGATGGTGTAACTATTGCTAAAGAAATTGAATTACAAGATTTTATTCAAAATACAGGTGTTGCTTTAATTAGGCAAGCTGCATCTAAAACAAATGATGTAGCAGGTGATGGAACAACAACTTCTACTGTTCTTGCACATGCTATGGTTAAACAAGGCTTGCGTAATGTAGCAGCAGGTGCAAATCCTATGATTTTGAAAAAAGGTATTGATAAAGCTGTTAAATTTGTAGTTGCTAAAATAGCTGAGCAATCTTCGCCTGTGATTGATATTAATAATATTACTCAAGTTGCTTCTATATCAGCAGGTAATGATAAAGATATTGGTTATATGATTGCAGATGCTATTGAAAAAGTAGGTAAAGAAGGAGTGATTTCCATAGAAGAAGGGCAGTCTACAGTAACAAAGTTACAAATCAAAGAGGGGATGAAATTTGATAAAGGTTATATTTCTCCTTATTTTGTTACTGATTCCTCTCGTATGGAAGTTGTTTATGATAATCCTTATATTTTACTAACTGATCGAAAAATTACTCTAATTCAGCAAGAATTAATACCTATTTTAGAGCAGGTATCTAAGACAGGTAAATCTTTATTGATTATAGCTGAAGATATTGAAAAAGAGGCTTTGGCCACAATTGTAATTAATAAGTTAAGAGGAATTGTAAATGTAGTAGCTGTTAGATCACCTGGTTTTGGTGATAGACGTAAAGCTTTATTAGAAGATATGGCTATTTTAACTAATGGTCAGTTAATTACTGAAGATTTAGGTTTGAATTTAGATAATTTATCTATTGATCAATTAGGTTCTGCTAAAAGAATTTGTGTTACTAAAGATTCTACTACAATTATTGCTGATAGTAATTCTGTTAATATTAAACGTAGGTGTGATCAAATTAGACGACAGTTAGAGATTAGTAGTAATAATTATGAGAAGGAGAAGTTACAGGAGAGATTATCTAAACTAGTTGGTGGAGTTGCAATTATTAAAGTAGGTGCAGCTACTGAGACTGAAATGAAAGATAAAAAGTTACGTTTAGAAGATGCGATTAATGCTACTAAAGCAGCTATAGAGGAAGGTATAGTTCCTGGTGGTGGTTCTACTTTAGTTCATATTGCGGAATCTTTAAATCAATGGTCAAAGAGTAATTTGTTAAATGAAGAATTAGTTGGTGCTAATATTGTTGAAAAGGCTTTAATGGCACCTTTGTATAAAATTGTAGAAAATGCAGGAAAAAATGGTTTTGTAGTGGTGGAAAAAGTTAAAAATAGTGATTTTTCTATCGGTTATAATGCCAACCAAGATTTATTATTAGATATGTATGAAGCTGGTATTATCGATCCAGCAAAGGTTACCCGTTCTGCTGTCCAGAATGCAGCATCTATAGCCTCTATGATTTTAACTACAGAATGTATCGTGATTGAAGACTCGGAATAAAAATATACGTTTTATATTATTAGAAAGTATTTAATTAATTTATAGAAACCATCTGAATCTTGTATTTGGTTTAAAATATATATATATATAATAGCTATTTTCATATCTGGCATATTATTTTTTTTTTTATTCTTTCTGTATTTACTATGTATTAAATGTTGATTATATAAATATTGAAATCTTGTTTTATATTTTGAATTAATATTAAACTCTGAATTATTGCAATATTTTTTTAATATTATTAATGTTATATACTGAAATTCATTTAAACATAGACAATCATATATATGATATAAATCAATTATGCATTTACAGTTGTATAATACGTTATATTGTATAGTTTTATTTGTGTCTTGATACTGATTTAACTTCTTTTTAAAGGTATCTAAAAAATATATATCAAAAGTTTTAATACTTAAAATGAGTTTACTAAGTGATTTATTAATATGAGTTAGTTTACTAATCATTAATTTGTAAATTATTGTTTATTTTAATCAATGATTAGTTGCTAAAATTTAACTAATCATTATCAATTTTAATTTGTCAGTTATTACCTGTAAAAATAAAGTTTGGAAATTTAGCTTGTGCTTGTGATATAGATTTATTTTTTCCAGTTTCTTGCCAGAAATTTATTATTTCTGTTGCTTGATTTAAGATGGAAATTTTATCGTTTTCTGCAATCCATGGTTTAGATTCTAATTCAATTTTAAGTTGTTCCCAAGCATCATTTCTGGGCCAAAAAAAGTATGATGTTAATGGACTGAAATTTCCACCCACTATGTGGTCAATTGCAATGGCCACGTTATTTTCTAGCCATAATATTTTAAATGTAAATTTTTGCAAGTTTTTAACTCCTTAGTCTTTTGTTTGAATTTTATTTATTAAATAAGAAACTTTTGTAGTCATTTGTGCTCCATGTTTTAAACGTTTATTGATAAGTTCTATATTAAATTTTCCTTGTTTTGTAAGAGGATTGTAAAAGCCTACTTCTTCTATTGCTTTACCATCTCTTTTTTTTCTACTGTCTATTGTTATAATCCTATAACTAGGTTGTTTTTTTCTTCCAAATCTTTTTAATCTTATTTTGATCATAGTATGACAATATTAATTTATGTGATTGATTCTACTCTTATATTATTAAAAATTACTGTTAAGCATTGTAAGAAAATAATGCCAAGCATGGGAGACATATCCATACCAAATATCATAGGTATTGTTCCTCGGAATAATCGTAGATATGGATCTGTTAATCGATTTAATGAACAAAATGGTTCATTATACCAGTTTACTGTTGGAAACCATGCTAAAGATAATTTTAAAAGAATTAATATTAGGTATATTTCAGAGAAATTTGCAATTGATGTAAATATTAAGTTAAAAGAATTGCTGATAGTATTCATTGTTATTTACTAAGTATAAGCATATTATTGATATTTATCAATTCATATATTGATGATTTTAGTTGTGTATATTTCTAAATTTGAGTATTTTTTATTGATTACTTCTAGAACCTTTTTATTACATACAATACAAATAATTTTAATAGAAGTAATGTGTATTTTATAATCGTTTATTAATTCGTTGACAAAGTTTATTATTGAATTATTATTTAGTATTTTTTCTACAATTATAATTTTATTATTTCTAAGATATTGTTCCTGATTAGAATTAAAATAAATTTTTGCATTATTATTTTTGTCTTTACATGTATTAATATGGATTAGAGATAATTTTGGTATTAAGATTTTAAGATGGTTTATAATATTGTAGCATTTTTCTAGATTAGTAAATAATGTATATGATTCTTTAGGATTAAATATAGAGATCTCTTTGATTTGGTTAATATCTTTTATATAAATATTCGTTACTTTAATCCACTTTCTTAATAATTCATAAATCAATAAAAAGTTAATTTCATCATAAATAGGTTCATTAATTTTATTATTTTTTGAGAGAGAATATATAATTTGTGTAGATAGTATAGTTATTATGGGATGTGATATAATATATATATTTAATGGCATATATACTTTGTAATTATGATTATTAATGTTAAATATTATATCATCTTTTATTAATTTTCGTTCTTCTAATAATTTTAATAAATGGACTTGGGGTTTTTCACAAGGAGCAGAAAGCTGGAATGGAAGATTAGCTATGATCGCTTTTTGTATAATTTTTTATATGGAATCTAAATATTCTTTTGCTATTTTATATTTTCTAGGTTTATAAAATTCATGAAAACTATTCTTAATTAAGAATAGTTTTTATGAATTTTTTAGTTATTAATTATTAATCTAAAGGACGCATTGATAATACGGCTTCATTTTCTCTATTAATTCCTTTTTCAAATCCTGCAGCTGCAGCTCTAGCTCTACCTGCATGCCATAAGTGACCTATGAATAAGAAAAAACCAAGGAAGAAATGAGATGTTGTTAACCAGCTTCTAGGTGATACATAATTAACTGAATTAATTTCTGTAGCAACTCCACCAACTGAATTTAGTGATCCTAAAGGTGCATGTGTCATATATTCAGCAGCTCTTCTTTCTTGCCAAGGTTGAATATCATTCTTTACTTTATTTAAATCAAGTCCATTGGGTCCTCTTAATGGTTCTACCCATGGAGCTCTTAAGTCCCAAAAGCGCATTGTTTCACCACCAAAAATGATTTCTCCGCTTGGTGATCGCATTAAATATTTTCCAAGCCCTGTAGGTCCTTGTGCAGAAGCAACATTTGCTCCAAGTCTTTGGTCTCTTACTAAAAAAGTAAAAGCTTGTGCTTGAGAGGCTTCTGGTCCAGTTGGTCCGTAGAATTCACTTGGGTAAGCTGTGTTATTGTACCAGACATAGTTAGATGCTGTCAGTCCCATGATTGACAAAGCACCTAGGCTATAAGATAAGTATGCTTCACCTGACCAAACGAATGCTCTTCTTGCCCAAGCAAATGGTTTAGTTAAGATATGCCATATTCCACCTGCAATACATATAACGCCAATCCATACATGACCGCCAATTAAGTCTTCCATGTTGTCAACGCTAACTACCCATCCATCACCACCAAATGGTGATTTTAATACATAACCAAAAATTACAGATGGGTTTAAAGTTGGATTATTGATAATTCTTACATCGCCTCCTCCCGGAGCCCATGTATCGTATACTCCTCCAAAAAAAAGAGCTTTAATAACTAATAGAAAAGAACCAATACCTAGGAGAATTAAATGTATTCCTAAGATAGTTGTCATTTTATTCTTATCTCTCCAATCATATCCAAAAAATGGAAAAGATTCTTCTAAGGTATCTGGACCAATTAATGAGTGGTACAGTCCACCAAAACCAAGTACGGCTGAAGAAATTAAATGTAATACTCCTACTACAAAATAAGGGTAAATACTTGTAATTTCTCCACCAGGTCCTACTCCCCAGCCTAATGTAGATAAATGAGGTATTAAGATAAAACCTTGTTCATACAATGGTTTTTCAGGTAAAAAATGTGCAACTTCAAATAAAGTCATTGCTCCTGTCCAAAAAACCATAACTCCAGCATGTGCGACATGTGCACCTAGTAATTTTCCAGACACATTAATTAGTCTTGCATTGCCAGACCACCAAGCAAAGCCTGTAGATTCTATGTCTCGTCCGCCTACACCAATATTATTAAAGGGCGTTTCCACGTGGTAAAACCTCCTCAGGGAATATAAAGTTTTCGTGAGGTTGATCTTGAGCTGCCATCCATGCACGAATACCTTCATTTAGTAAAATATTCTTTGTATAAAATGTTTCAAATTCAGGGTCTTCAGCTGCTCTTAGTTCTTGTGATACAAAATCATAAGCTCTTAAGTTCAGTGCTAGACCTACAATGCCAAATGCACTTGTCCACATACCTGTTACAGGTACAAACAACATGAAAAAGTGTAACCAGCGTTTATTTGAGAATGCAACTCCAAAAATTTGTGACCAAAATCTATTAGCTGTGACCATAGAATAAGTCTCTTCTGATTGAGTTGGTGTAAATGCTCTAAAAGTATCAGCTGCATCACCATCCTCAAATAATGTATTTTGTACAGTTGCTCCATGAATTGCACATAATAGAGCACCTCCTAGTATACCTGCTACACCCATCATATGAAATGGATTTAGTGTCCAATTATGAAATCCTTGTAGGAAGAGTAAGAAACGAAAGATAGCAGCAACTCCAAAGCTAGGAGCAAAAAACCAGCTTGCTTGTCCTAATGGATACATTAAAAATACAGAAACAAATACGGCAATTGGTCCTGAGAATGCAATTGCATTGTAAGGTCTAATTCCAACTAGTCGTGCAATTTCGAATTGTCTTAAGCAAAAGCCAATTAAACCAAAAGATCCATGGAGTGCTATAAATGCCCATAATCCACCTATTTGACACCAACGTGTAAAGTCACCTTGAGCTTCTGGGCCCCAAAGCAGTAGTAGTGAATGTCCCATACTATTAGCTGGTGTAGATACAGCAGCTGTTAAAAAATTACATCCTTCTAAATATGAACTGGCTAATCCATGAGTGTACCAAGATGTAACAAAGGTTGTCCCAGTTAACCAACCACCTAATGCTAAATAAGAACATGGAAAAAGTAATAGACCAGACCATCCCACAAATACAAATCTATCTCTTTTAACCCAGTCATCAATTAGATCAAATTTGCCTCGATTTTTTTCTTGTCCAATTGCTATAGTCATAAATTAAATATCTAAAGCAAGCTAAATAAGTAAATACTATATTTTAAATTTAGTTGTAAATCTTTAAAGATTAAGTTGAACACAATTATTATGATATGACTTTACTTTTCTTTACGGTTATCTATAATTATAAGTGTAATTTAAATGATATGGAGTTTCTTATTTCATTATTTTTTTAAATAGTTCTCTAAGTTTCTTGGTTTATTAATTATATTATGAAAGATGTATATGTATATTTATGTCATTTAATAAGTTTTATTATAAGTAAAATTATTATATTTATTTCTTTTTTATATTAATATGACAGTTATATTATATGCAATTGTTATTCATAATTTATATTGAAAAATATTAAATGAGTAAAGACACTATAATCTAGTGTGAGAATTGATTTTATAAGGTTCAGTTTTATATGTTTATAAATGTTGAAAGATTGTTATCTTTATTAATTAAATATGTTTTATTTTAAAAAAAATAATATTAAATGTAATATATATAAAGTAATTGGTGATTATTGTATAGTTTCAATAATTCGTTGAAATAAGTAGCCTGTTCCTCTGGCTGTTAATATTAAGTCTGGGTTGCTTGGATCATCTTCAAGTTTAGCTCGTAATCTTGAAATATGAACATCCACTACCCGTGTATCTACATGTCTTTCCGGTGTGTATCCCCATACTTCTTGTAAAATAGATGATCTCGAAAAGGGTTCTCCTGCACGACTTACTAAAAGTTCCAGTAGACTAAATTCCATACCTGTTAGTCTAATACGAGTATTATTTTTATATACTTGTCTTTTATTTATATCTACTTTTAGAAACCCAATATTAATTATACCTGAACTGGGTATACTGTTATATGTTGGAATTTTATCTACACGTCTAAGTACAGATCTAATTCTTGCCTCTAATTCTTTAGGTGAAAAAGGTTTTATAACATAATCGTCTGCTCCCAGTTCTAAGCCTGTAATTCTATCAGATACATCGCCAAGTGCAGTTAGCATAATTATTGGCACATCTGATTCTTTCCTTAATTCTTGGCATACACCATAGCCATCTAATTTAGGCATCATAACATCTAAAACAACTAAGTTTGGATATTCTTTTTTAAATACAGCTAGTGCTTCTTCTCCATCAGATGCACTTACTACTTCATATCCAACAATAGACAATCTTGTTTCCAATATTCTTCTTATACTTGTTTCGTCATCTACTATTAATATTTTTTCTTTTTGATTATCCAATGCTTGATTCTCCTAAAAACTATCACAAAATTCTTCTTGAAAAGATTTAGCTATTATAGTATATTTTACAGTTTTGATAATTTTCTATAAAATTTAAAAATATTTTAGCTATTTAAACTATCAGTAAGGCTTTGTAGATAAAAAAATAAATTATTAATCTTAATTATGTTTATAATTGTTATTTATGTCATTTTATAAGACCTTCTGGTTTTTATTATGATATTTCTATTGATGATTTGGTATCGAAATTGTATTCTTCGACACCGGTAAGCTTAAGACAAGCTTTTGAAAGACGTAGAGTAGTTAGAAAACTTTGTAAAAAGTTGTACAATGTTATTCATTTAATGCCTGATTTTGATATAAAGTTAATATATTTTAAAAAGTCTCTTCATTCTCTTCGAGTAACACGTTATAAGTTAGCATTAGCTCCACACTCTTAAACTTTGTCCTAAGATTATCGTTAAGTTAGTAACTACGCCATTCTTATTTATTTATGAAGCTAGTAAAAAAGTTGAAAAAAAATTAACCAAAAGTTTGTCTATAGCTACAGGAATTGTTGATGGCCTATTAATAATTGCATTTATTACTATTATTTTTGATAGTAAAGCATGCTCAGCATGATATGAATGTTTTACGCGCTAACGTAACTCAAGATACTTATTCATTACGAAGAAATATTCATAATATAAGTAAGCGAGTTGTTATTTTAACAAATCATGTAAAAAGTAATACTATTGCGATTAGAAGTTTGAAAGGAGGAGACGAATCTTTTAAACCACCCATAAATATTTTTATTAGCTTGAAAGTTTCTGATTTAGTGTAACGTGGTAATTTTAAAAAATTTGTACATGCAGGTTTGTCATTAGATGCATGGCGGGATTTAACTCAATTGCCAGTATTAAATATTCCTAATCGGCTTTTGCCAGCTCAATTTCCTTTGAAAAAATGTTATGGAAAATTAAAAAAAGGATCTTCCTTAAGTTTTCTTTTTCATTTATATCGTGATAAGTTTGTTCCATCTATATATAGGTTGAAAGGAGTATCTTCAGAAGTGATTTTGAATGATGAATATCAAGATTTATTGTATGAAATTAGTAGATTATTTACTGAAAATTTGCCTATCATACTAATGAAGAAAAATATGAGTCATTTAAGATTTGTAAAATCTATTTATAATGATAAATATATTTATCAAACGTTTAACATGGCTTATCCATTGGGAGAAAAACCTAGATAGGCTAAAAACAATAGAAAATACATACCAAGGTAGGAGGGCTACTAGGAGGGCTATATTCCCTGTTATTGTGATGATTTATAAACTAATCATATCAAATATCACGATAATATGAACAAACATAAGCAAGAACTAAACCGCATTCGTGAATTAAATAGAGCAAGGAATCGTATGTTTCTTGAGGCAAAGCGTGTTAAAGGTGAAAATTTACTGAGAGTATGGGTAAATGCGGAGAAGGGTAATGTCGTAAAGCTTAAAGACTTTTTATCTGCATTATCATAAACAGAGATTTCATCTCTTCTTAAAATACTAGAAATAAAAAAATCATCAAATGCTCTGATAACAGATGCATCTTTTTTTGACTGTTTTGCCAAGGAATGTTAAATTTCTGATTCTTCATTGTGTTTAGAAGTAAAAATTGAATTAAGACTTTGATCAAAATAGCTTTTTAGCCAAAGTTATGGAGTAAAATCCCGTCAATTGAGTAAAAAATAGCTTATATAGTGTCTAAACTTCGCTATTATTATATTATTATTATACAGATTGATCAGTAATGATAAAAAAATGGATTTTTATTTACGGCTAAAAGGAAAAATATGTTCAGTATTGACTAATTAATAGTTGAACTTATACATTTTTAAAACATAAAAAGAAACAAGTTTCTAAGTGCAAGTTAGAACTTGTTTAAAATATATTTATTTAGTGAAATATAAAATCAAAAGTATTTATGGTTAATTTATCAACATTGTTTACAACTAATGAGAATGAAGATATTAAAGTTACTGCTCTATTTAATGAAATAGATAGTACTTTTAAGTCTAATCCTTATTTTTCTTCGTTATAATATTATACTAAAAAACAAACTAAACTTAGTAATAAACAAGAAGATGATATCAAATTTTGTTTACATATTTTATCTTTTCTTGATTTTAAGCTTTCAACTACAGCTGTTATAAGAATACTATTAAAGTTTTTATTTAAGTATCGTTCCTTAAGTAATGTTTTATCAGATAAATATGCTTTTAATATTGCTAGTATTTCATTAACTCAAGCTAATATAAATAAGAATCGTGGTTCTTCTTCTAAATATTTAGGTCATACTATTAGTTCTTCTGTCTCTTTTTTTTATCCTAATGAAATTCTTAAGATGTCTGATTTTTAAACTTATTTTTTTCTTGATACTTCTAATGTATCAAAATTATATAATTTCGATTCTTCAAAAGACTCTCAAAATTATTTACAGATTGAAATGATGGTAGGTATTTGGAATGCTTTTTATTTAACAGTTTTCATGTGTATTTTAAAACAATATAAGTTGCTGTCTAATCTTTTTATGAATCCTGTAGATGTAAGTGAGGTTCGTTTGTTAAAAATACAGTCTATTGATTTGAATTCTAATTCTATAAATCTGGATGTTTATCAGGTTATTGATTTTATTCAATTTAGTTATTCTAGTTCTGGCCGTTTAAAAGTTTTTCATTCATTATAAAAACTTTCTAGAACTCATGTTTCTGGGATGCAGCAAGTATAAATGTCTGAAGATAAAAGTATTACTCATGATGCTCTTATACAGTATTCTGGTAATTTATTTAATCTTATGTTTTCTCAAGTGTTTAATTCTTTAGTTGTACGCATAGAGTTTGCTAGTTTGATGAGAATTATGTTACAAGCTGAACAAGGTTATACATTAATTAATTGGAAAACTTTTGGTGATTTAGGTAATTGTAAACTACGTTTACTATATTGTTATTTATGTCATTCTAATCAAATAAAAAAAATATTTGTTTATATATTGAAAATTTAATAAATAATTAATTCTATATAGATTTTGGAGTAGGGCTTGACAAAATTATATGAAAACGATTACTCTGTTTTCATGAATTGTTGAAAGGTATTACTTTAAATTTTTCAGTAACTCAAAATAATTATTAATTTAATTTTTTATTGAATTATTCTGGATAACACGGAGAGTTTGATCCTGGCTCAGGATGAACGCTGGCGGTATGCCTAACACATGCAAGTTGAACGAAAGCTTAATGCTTTAGTAGCGGACGGGTGAGTAATACGTGAGAATCTGCCTTTGGGAGGGGAATAACAATTGGAAACGATTGCTAATACCCCATGTGCTTTTTAGTGAAAAAGAGAAATCTGCCCGAAGATGAGCTCGCGCCTGATTAGCTAGTTGGTAAGATAAAAGCTTACCAAGGCAACGATCAGTAGCTGGTTTGAGAGGATGATCAGCCACACTGGAACTGAGACACGGTCCAGACTTCTACGGGAGGCAGCAGTGGGGAATTTTCCGCAATGGGCGCAAGCCTGACGGAGCAATACCGCGTGAGGGAAGAATGCCTGTGGGTTGTAAACCTCTTTTCTTAAGGAAGAAACAAATGACTGTACTTAAGGAATAAGCATCGGCTAACTCCGTGCCAGCAGCCGCGGTAATACGGGGGATGCAAGCGTTATCCGGAATCACTGGGCGTAAAGCGTCTGTAGGTGGTTTAATAAGTCTGCTGTTAAATATTAGGGCTCAACCCTAAGCAAGCAGTGGAAACTTTTAGACTAGAGTATGGTATGGGTAGAGGGAATTCCCAGTGTAGCGGTGAAATGCGTAGATATTGGGAAGAACACCAGTAGCGAAAGCGCTCTACTTGGCCTTTACTGACACTCAGAGACGAAAGCTAAGGTAGCGAATGGGATTAGATACCCCAGTAGTCTTAGCCGTAAACGATGGATACTAGATGTTGCGCGTATCGATCCGTGCAGTATCGTAGCTAACGCGTTAAGTATCCCGCCTGGGAAGTATGCTCGCAAGAGTGAAACTCAAAGGAATTGACGGGGGCCCGCACAAGCGGTGGAGCATGTGGTTTAATTCGATGCAACGCGAAGAACCTTACCAGGGCTTGACATATTACAAATTTTTATGAAAGTAAAAAGTGCCTTCGGGAATGTAAATACAGGTGGTGCATGGCTGTCGTCAGCTCGTGTCGTGAGATGTTGGGTTAAGTCCCGCAACGAGCGCAACCCTTGTTTTTAGTTGCCATCATTTAGTTGGGCACTCTAAAAAAACTGCCGGTGACAAACCGGAGGAAGGTAAGGACGACGTCAAGTCAGCATGCCCCTTATGTCCTGGGCTACACACGTGCTACAATGGTTACGACAAAAAGTTGCGACCCTGCGAAGGTAAGCTAATCTTTCAAACGTAATCTAAGTTCGGATTGCAGGCTGTAACTCGCCTGCATGAAGGTGGAATCGCTAGTAATCGCCGGTCAGCTACACGGCGGTGAATCCGTTCCCGGGCCTTGTACACACCGCCCGTCACACCATGGAAGTTGGCTATGCCCAAAGTCGTTATCTTAACCTTTATTGGATGGAGGCGCCTAAGGTATGGCTAGTGACTGGGGTGAAGTCGTAACAAGGTAGCCGTACTGGAAGGTGCGGCTGGATCACCTCCTTATTTAGGGATATAAAATTTATCTTAGATCGTCTAATATTATTATAAAATAAAAGGGCTATTAGCTCAGTTGGTTAGAGCGCACCCCTGATAAGGGTGAGGTCACTGGTTCAAATCCAGTATGGCCCAAGTAATAAACAGAGGGGGTATAGCTCAGTTGGTAGAGCGCTGCTTTTGCAAGGCAGATGTCAGCGGTTCGAATCCGCTTATCTCCACATAGTGAAGTTCTAACTTCATGTTTATTGTTATTATCTAGTTAATAAATTTATAAAGTAATTAAGAGCTTACGGTGGATACCTTGGTATCTAGAAGCGATGAAGGGCGTGACTACCAACGAAATGCTTCGGGGAGCTGGAAGTAAGCTATGATCCGTAGGTGCCCGAATGAGGAAACTCTTTAATACTACCTACTGAATTAATAAGTAGGCAAGAGCAAACCTAGCGAACTGAAACATCTTAGTAACTAGAGGAAAAGAAAGCAAAAGCGATTCCCTTAGTAGCGGCGAGCGAAATGGGAACAGCCTAAACCACTTTAATAAGTTTTAGTGGGGTTGCGGGACAGATAATTTAAGATGAAAAAAGTTAGGTGAAATAGTTGGAATACTATATCATAGAAGGTGATAATCCTGTAGCTGAAAACAAAATAGTCTTCATCTGTATCCCAAGTAGCATGGGACACGTGAAATCCCGTGTGAATCAACGAGGACCACCTCGTAAGGCTAAATATTCCTAGATAACCGATAGTGAAACAGTACCGTGAGGGAAAGGTGAAAAGAACCCCGGAAGGGAAGTGAAATAGAACATGAAACCGTAAGCTTACAAGCAGTAGGAGAACGACTTAACGTTTGACTTCGTGCATGTTGAAGAATGAGCCGGCGACTTACAGGCAGTGGCAGGTTAAGATAAAGAATATCGAAGCCATAGTGAAAGCGAGCTTTAATAGAGCGTCTGTCACTGTTTGTAGACCCGAACCCGGATGATCTAGTCATGGCCAGGGTGAAGCTTAGGTAACACTAAGTGGAGGTCCGAACCGACTGATGTTGAAAAATCAGCGGACGAGCTGTGATTAGGGGTGAAATGCCAATCGAATCCGGAGCTAGCTGGTTCTCCCCGAAATGCGTTTTGGCGCAGCGATTGACGCTTAATCTTAGGGGTAAAGCACTGTTTCGGTGCGGGCTGCGAAAGCGGTACCAAATCGAGGCAAACTCTGAATACTAAGTGTGTAGTCAATCAGTGAGACAGTGGGGGATAAGCTTCATTGTCAAGAGGGAAACAGCCCAGACCACCAGTTAAGGCCCCCAAATAATATCTAAGTGATAAAGGAAGTGGGAATGCAAAAACAACCAGGAGGTTTGCTTAGAAGCAGCAATCCTTTAAAGAGTGCGTAATAGCTCACTGGTCTAGTGATCCTGCGCCGAAAATGAACGGGACTAAGTTATTTGCCGAAGCTGTGGGATGTTTACATCGGTAGGGGAGCGTTCTGTGTTAGGTTGAAGCATTAATGTAAATGAATGTGGACAAAGCAGAAGTGAGAATGTCGGCTTGAGTAGCGAAAACATTGGTGAGAATCCAATGCCCCGAAAACCTAAGGTTTCCTTTGGAAGGTTCGTCCGCGAAGGGTTAGTCAGGGCCTAAGGCGAGGCTGAAAAGCGTAGTCGATGGATAACAGGTTAATATTCCTGTACTGTTTGTTATTGATAACGAGGGACGGAGAAGGCTAAATCAGCCGGATTTTGGTTACCGGTTTAAATTATTGAAGGTGAAGATAGATGGTGAAAACATCTTGAGCTAAAAAATGAGTACAAGGTACTACGGTACTAAAGTGATTGATGTCATACTTCCTAGAAAAGCTCGAAATATCTTAAATAACAAATACCTGTACCTTAAACCGACACAGGTAGGTAAGTAGAGTATACTAAGGGGCGCGAGATAACTCTCTCTAAGGAACTCGGCAAAATAGCCCCGTAACTTCGGAAGAAGGGGTACCCTTGTAGGGTTGCAATAACTAGGCCCAAGCGACTGTTTATCAAAAACACAGGTCTCCGCGAAGTCGTAAGATAATGTATGGAGGCTGACGCCTGCCCAGTGCCGGAAGGTTAAAGAAGTTGGTTAGTGTTAAAACAAAGCTGGCGACTGAAGCCCCGGTGAACGGCGGCCGTAACTATAACGGTCCTAAGGTAGCGAAATTCCTTGTCGGGTAAGTTCCGACCCGCACGAAAGGCGTAACGATTTGGGTACTGTCTCGGAGAGAGACTCGGCGAAATAGAATTGTCTGTGAAGATGCGGACTACCTGCACCTGGACAGAAAGACCCTATGAAGCTTTACTGTAGCTTGGAATTGAATTTGGGTATGCTTTGCGCAGTATAGGTGGGAGGCAAAGATAATATATTTGCGGATATATGGGAGCCAACAGTGAGATACCACTCTAAGTATACTAGGATTCTAACTTTGAAAGTCGTTAACCGGCCAAAGAACAGTTTCAGGTGGGCAGTTTGACTGGGGCGGTCGCCTCCTAAAAAGTAACGGAGGCGTACAAAGGTTTCTTCAGACTGGTCGGAAATCAGTCTTAGAGTATAAAGGCATAAAGAAGCTTGACTGCAAGACCTACAAGTCGAGCAGAGACGAAAGTCGGTCTTAGTGATCCGACAGTTCTGAGTGGAAAGGCTGTCGCTCAACGGATAAAAGTTACTCTAGGGATAACAGGCTGATCTCCCCCAAGAGTTCACATCGACGGGGAGGTTTGGCACCTCGATGTCGGCTCATCGCATCCTGGGGCGGTAGTACGTCCCAAGGGTTGGGCTGTTCGCCCATGAAAGCGGTACGCGAGCTGGGTTCAGAACGTCGTGAGACAGTTCGGTCCATATCCGGTGCAGGCGTTAGAGTATTGAGAGGCTCTCTTCTTAGTACGAGAGGACCGGAAGAGACACACCTCTGGTGTACCAGTTATTGTGCCAACAGTAAACGCTGGGTAGCCAAGTGTGGTAAAGATAACCGCTGAAAGCATCTAAGTGGGAAGCATACCTCAAGATGAGTACTCTTTAAGATCACAGTAAGATTAACTGTTTGATAGGCGTCAAGTGTAAGTATAGTAATATATTCAGCTGAGACGTACTAATAGATCGTAAACTTTCTAAATTTATGCTTTATAATAACAAGCTTATGTCTTGATACTTATAGCGTAGTGGAACCACTCCAATCCATCCCGAACTTGGTTGTTAAACACTACAGCGGCGATAATACTGATAGGGAAGCCTTTTGGAAAGGTAGCTCAGTATCAAGACTCAATGTAATTTTATATCTGTAATTATTTACTTAATTAGTTATTGTTAAATATCTAATGATATTATTATTTAGTTTTAAAGCTTTTTCTAAGTTATTTACTAGTAATCCATTCCCTTGGTAGTTCATTTGTACATATATACCATCATAATATTGGCTAATATTATAGCTTAAATGTCTTCTGCCTCTATGTTGTATAAAGATATTTTGTCCACCTAAATTGTTTATAAGTGCTTTATATGTATTAACTAAATTTAAATTTTTATTTTCTGTAATATCAGGTTTCAAAATATATATTGTTTCGTAGTTATTCAATCTAATCATAATTTGTTATTGAAATTTTTATATTATAATCTATTATCTATTTGTATTCTTACAGCTTGCGATATAACTGGTATTTTAGCATATTTACCTTCAATTGATTTTGCAACAGCGTATGTAATAGTTGATAGTACAAACCAAAATAATGTATTACATAACATGAAACCATATAAGCTCATGCGAAATTCAATTGGTAAAGCTCTAAAAGTAGCACCTAATAAAGAATTTATTAAAAATAATAAAATAGATTGTAAAACATTAAATCTGATAAAGGGTCTATCAGGAATAGGGCTTTTAGCTCTTACAAATAGATAATATAGTATAAAAAATACTGCAAATGCTAATGCTGGATGTGTAACATAAAATATTACTATTGGCATAAGAGTCTTTTTATATATACTCATTAAACTAAAAGGATAGTCTGGTAAGATTTGCTGTCCAAAGTTTTGTAATCCTTCTAAAAGAGGTAGCCAGTAAGGAAGTGTAGAACTTGCTCTATCTACAATTGTAATATTTGTTTTATTAAAATTATTATTATCTTTTTTTAAGTAAATATAAGCTTGATATAATACTATACCAATTATACTACTTAACAAAGTACTGATTATAATTATAATCCATATAGGCAATTGATTAGCCATAGTAATATAAATGTGATTAATGTTGAAAATAAAAAAGTATAATTTTATTGTTTTATTTTATATTTTAATGTTTCATTTTCTTTAATTAATAAATTTTAAATATTTTTATAAGTTTTATTTGTATAAAACTTAATTTGATTTTACAATAGAATTATATATATTTTCAAATTTTTTTTGAGCATCTTAATTTGTTTATATAAAATTATGTTATCTTTTTATTTTAATTATGTTATTAGTAATAAATGAAAAAACTTTCTCTTCATGCTTAATGCTTGGTACAGGCAAGTATAAAAGTTTAAAAGAAGCTCAAGCATGCATTGCTGCAAGTGATACAGCTATTGTTACAGTTGCAATAAGAAGAGCTCAAAGAGCAAAAGTTATGGGGCAAAGTAATTTAATTGATGGTCTTGATTGGAAGAAGTTATGGCTTTTACCTAATACAGCGGGTTGCAAAACAGTTGAAGAAGCAATACGTATTGCTTCTTTAGGTAAAGAAATTGCAAAACGTTTAGGTCAAGTTAATAATAACTTTATTAAGCTAGAGGTTATACCTGATCCTAAATATTTATTGCCAGATCCTATTGGTACTTTAAAAGCTGCTGAGTACTTAGTTCAAAAAAATTTTACAGTTATGCCTTATATTAATGCAGATCCTGTGCTAGCTAAGCAATTAGAAAATATAGGTTGTTCGACAGTTATGCCTCTAGCTTCCCCTATTGGTTCAGGAAATGGTCTTCAAAATAAATTAAATATTCAAATTATTATTGAAAATTCAAATATTCCTGTTATTGTTGATGCAGGTATTGGTACTCCTAGTGAAGCCTGTCATGTTATGGAATTAGGTGCATCAGGCGTTTTGTTAAATACAGCTATTGCAAAATCATCTAAGCCTCAAATAATGGCAGAAGCTATGAAAAGGAGTGTAATATCTGGAAGAATGGCATATCTTGCTGGAAGAATGAAGCAAAGTTTAAATGCAAATCCTAGTTCGCCTGTTCATGGTATACTACAGGGTTAATTGATTTTATTATTTTTTATTAATAGAGAATTATATGATTTTAATTATAGATAATTATGATAGTTTTACTCAAAATTTAGTTCAATATGTTGGTGAATTAGGTTTTGCAATTAAAGTTATGAGAAATGATGAACTATCTTTAACTGATATTACTATCTTAAATCCTAGCCATATTATTTTATCTCCAGGTCCAGGTAATCCATCTAATGTAGGTGGTATATTGCTTAATTTAATCTACTATTATGCACATAAAATTCCTATTTTGGGAGTATGTTTAGGGCACCAAAGTATTGGTTATGTTTATGGGGGTAATATAATCCAATTAAATGAACCTGTACATGGTAAAATTAGTAAAATTTTTCATGATCAAAAAGATATATTTAAAAATTTACCAAGTCCATTTTTGGCAACTCGTTATCATAGCTTAGTGATTGATAATAATGATTTTCCTAGTGAACTTGAAGTTACTGCATGGACAGAAGATGGTAAAATTATGGCATGTCGTCATAAACAGTATGATTTATTAAGAGGTATACAATTTCATCCAGAAAGTTTATGGACTGATAAGGGACGGAAAATAATTGAAAATTTTTTATATAAATAAAAACTTATATACTTAAAGGGTTATTTTTATATAGTCTCTTTGAAGTTCAGTTAATTCTTCTTCAAAAGTTAATTGTCCTCTATTTGTTATGCCTTTTAAGTTAATTTTATTATTTTGACCACTAATCCAGATCTGATGGTAGGATGAGTAACTTGTAATAATACTTATTATTAGTATGAAAAAACCAAAATATACAATCGGAATTCCAGGATCTGTTTTAATTTGTATTCCTGTACTGGGTATAATTTCTTTAATTGTAATCTTATGGTTATTTATGTTAAAAGTTTCATTTGTTTTAATGCTTTGCAATAGTTCGCCCGATGAGTTGTATATGAATATTTGGTTATTGAGTCCACTAACTAAAAAAAATAATGATTCATGATTAGTCAAATTAAAATTATATATCCATGTTCTGATTTTATTAATTTTGATTTCTTGTAGTTTTTGTTGTATTAATTTGTTGTCTATTTGAATTTTTAAACCTTCTAAATTCCATGATGTTTGATAAAATGTTAATCCATGAAATTTTAATGGCGAATTTACAGAAATTTTTTTCTGTATTAAATTTTCATTTTTATTGTTTTTTAGTGATATTAATGAATAAAATTGTTTTATAGAAGAATTGGGATGATATTCTATAAAAAAGTTGTCTATTTTTCCTATGATATTATATGGTAAATGACTATATTTACCGGATTTTATAGAGTTTTGTACATGAAATATTTCTCCTTCTGGTATTATTTCTTGACTAATGAAACCAGTAAAAAGTCCTAACATATTACCTGTGAGAGTAATGATAATGCTAATATGTACAAATATAGGGGCTAATCTTCCTACTAAACCTTTATATCCATAAATTTTATTGTTACGTTGGAAAACGTAATAGTTATATTGGTTTAAGCTATAAATTATATTGATAAATGATTTTATTGGTAAATAATTAATATTAGAGTTGTTATATTTGCTATAAGGCATAAATTTCCAGTGACGTGCATTTCTTAGACTTGGTAATTGCTGTGAGAATGTACAAGTTGTTAAACTACAAAAAAATAAAGTTATGAGTAGTATAAACCACCAAGTTGTATATATGTGATCTAATCCAAAATATAGAATATTTTTCCAATTAAATAAATAGCTTATATGAGATTTCATAGGATAATTAGATTGATAATAGTCAATATTTTTATCTTGTTCAATAATAGTACCCAAGATACTGGTACTACCTATAGTTAAGAGTAGTATTATGGAAAAATTTAAATTACTTAATTGTTTAATGATTTTCCATTTTAAAGTTTTATATTTTAAATATTTCATATTTTATATAGTTGTATGAGATGATTATAGGGCAAATATATTATCTAGTAAATTAAAGCAACCTAGCACTATTAGTATAGAGCCTATAGTCGGTAAAAAATAGTTCCAGGTATTATTTATTATTTTTGTTTTTTTATATGTTGATATAAATTTTATGAAAAAAAAAACGGGTGAAGTATAGCCAATTAAATAAAATAATATATATAGTATGCCCCATAGTATGTTAGAAGAATGATTTAACCATACTGTAATGGCTATTAATATTGGTGTACTACATGTTGATGAATTAATTCCAATAGTAAAACCTGTAATTAAAGTTGTAGTAAAAAAATTGTTATTATTATTGATTTTTAACCATTGATTGAAAAATGAAAAGTTTGGTTGTAGTAGTTGTAATGAATTAAGGCCAATGCATATTGTTAATATAGAAGAAAATATAGGTATATAAATGGTTATTCTATTATAAGATTGTGTAAATATAGTAATTATTGTAATAATTATTAGATTACTAATCATTAAGCCATATATAAAAGCATTTTGATATTTTTTTGTTTGTAGATTTTTTATAGATGATAGGCTAATAGGTAATATGGATATTAAACAAGGATTAAAGAAAGTAAATACACCACTTATTAGTGATAAGATACAACTATATAGGTAAGAGTAATTTAGTCTTGAGTAGAATAAGATGTATATTTGTTGTTGTAAATAATATGACTTCATTTCTAAAAAATTAATAATGTGGCTCATTTTTATTATGTTTATTTGATTATTATTTTTAATCTCCCCAGGAAGGATTTGAACCTACGACCAATCGGTTAACAGCCGATCGCTCTACCGCTGAGCTACTGAGGATTCTTATATAGATTATAAAAAGTATGATAACAAAAAATAAGTATTATTACAAGTTTTATTTAGAAGGATGTATTGTGTTTTTTACTTGTATTTTAAAACATTTTTTGATATGATCTAATATTATTAAGTTAAAAAAAAGGCAGACGTGGTGGAATTGGTAGACACGCTAGATTTAGGTTCTAGTGAGAGTTTCTTGTGAGAGTTCGAGTCTCTCCGTCTGCATTTGAATCATATATTATATAGTTAATAATTTATAAATATATATCTTAAGAATTCCATCTTTGAATTACTAATTGTATAGATCCATCTTCGAGTATTTTTTGATTAATATTTTTAAATCCATATTTTGCACTTTCTTGAAGAATAGTATTGTAAGAATATTGTTGAGTGATTTTCTCTAATAATTTTGTATATGGTATATTCATGTTCCATAATTGTAAATCTGCTAACAAAGAATATTCTTTGCCATCCCAGAAAAACATAAATAAATCTTGACCATTTTGTTCAATTGTTATATTGTGAGAATGCACTTCATGGTCATATATATTTATATTGTTCCTATTTGTGTTTTTATAGGTGAAATTTAAATCTTGCAATGTTTTTTTTAGTATCTCTTGGTTGGTAAGAGATGTTTTAATACGACTTAGATGTGACATTTTATTATTATGCTATATAAGTTATTAATCATTATGTATTTTAGAATAAGTATATTATTGTTGAATATTCTTATTCTAATTATTTTATAGTCTTATTGATATACTATAAAAGGTCAAGTGAAAAGATGTGTTTTGTAATAGACTTACTGAACTATTGTTCTTATAACAACTTATTGCTTTACAAGGTTTAACTGTTTTTGTAATAATATAAATAACAAGTATTGTACACTTGGGAAGCATCTCAATTTATCCTAAACACAATTTTTATTATTATGACTGCTACTTTAGAAAGACGCGAAAGCGCAAGCCTGTGGGAACGTTTTTGTACTTGGATCACTAGCACTGAAAACCGTTTATATATTGGTTGGTTTGGTGTTCTAATGATTCCTACACTATTAACAGCTACATCAGTATTCATCATTGCATTCGTTGCTGCACCTCCAGTTGATATTGATGGTATCCGTGAGCCAGTTGCTGGTTCTTTATTATATGGAAATAATATTATTTCTGGCGCAGTTATTCCTAGTTCTGCGGCAATCGGTATCCATTTTTATCCTATTTGGGAAGCTGCTTCTTTAGATGAGTGGCTATACAATGGTGGTCCTTACCAATTAATTGTATTACATTTCTTATTGGGTGTATCTTGCTACATTGGTCGTGAATGGGAACTAAGCTACCGTCTTGGTATGCGTCCTTGGATTTCAGTTGCTTTTACAGCACCTGTAGCGGCAGCAGCAGCAGTATTTCTTGTTTACCCTATCGGTCAAGGAAGCTTCTCTGATGGTATGCCTCTAGGTATCTCTGGTACATTCAACTTTATGCTTGTATTCCAAGCTGAACATAACATTTTAATGCATCCTTTCCACCAATTAGGTGTTGCAGGTGTATTTGGTGGTTCTTTATTTAGTGCAATGCACGGTTCTCTAGTAACTTCTAGTTTAATCCGTGAAACAACTGAAAACGAATCTGCTAACAATGGATACAAGTTTGGTCAAGAAGAAGAAACTTATAACATCGTTGCAGCTCATGGTTACTTCGGACGTTTAATTTTCCAATATGCTAGTTTCAACAACTCTCGTGCTTTACACTTTTTCCTAGGTTTATGGCCTGTAGTAGGTATTTGGTTTACAGCTATGTCTGTTAGTACAATGGCTTTCAACTTAAATGGTTTCAACTTTAATCAATCTGTTGTTGATAGTCAAGGTCGTGTAATTAATACTTGGGCTGATATTCTTAATAGAGCTAACTTAGGTATGGAAGTAATGCATGAACGTAACGCTCATAACTTCCCATTAGATTTAGCTTCAGGTCAATCTTTACCTGTTGCCCTAGTTGCTCCATCTATTAACGGGTAGTTAATAGTAGAGACATATAAGAATTAGCACTATAATTTAGAAAAAAGCAAAAAACATATATAAAAAGATATGTTTTTTGCTTTTTTATTTTTTCTTTAAAGTATTAGAGTAAATAAGAAAAGGAATTATGTAATTCTTTTTAGGGTTTAATAGATGTATAATATTTTTTTTATGAAAATAAATGAAGTCTTTAGAAAATAAATCTGTTTGATAATTTTTATTCTTATAATTTATAGTTATTCTTTTTTTTAATTTTTTATTAAAAAATAAATATTTAATATTTTTATTCAGTAAGTACTTAGATATACTTGTATCTATTTTATGTTCTTTACAATGATGATTTTTATATATTTTTAAATATGTATTATTGCCATTATTAAAGAGTTCTTCCAAACTTTGTCTTCTTCGTCTTCTTGTCAATTCAACTAATCCTAATTCAGATAGTTGTACAATTTGTGGTTTGGCATAGTCTAATTGTAATAATTTTGTGAAATGTTCAAGTAACTGCAATTGATCTTGTTGTGATAACATATCTATGAAATCTACAATAATTACTCCATTAATATTACGTATCTGTAATTGATATGCAATTTCAATCGCTGCATAAAAGTTGGTTCTTAAAATAGCTTCTTTAGAGTTATCAGATTTATTAAAAGATCCAGAGTTTACATCTATAACGGTTAAAGCTTCATTACTTTCTATGATTAAATGACCTCCTGAAGAAAGCTTTACTTTTGTTTTTAATGCTTTTGATATATTTCTTTTAATATGAAAATGCTCTAGAATACATTCGGGTCTTTTGTATAATTGAATTCGAGTGTTTCTTGTACAACTCCATTTTTTGATATAGTATTGGATTTGTTGTAGTCCATTTTCTGAGTCTATAATAATATTCTTGATATTAAGTTTGTAATAATCTCTAATTATTTTCTGAATTAAATTTTTTTCTTTGTAAATTAAATTAGGGATAGGAGAACAGAAGGCAATTTTTTCGATTGAATACCATTGTTTTTTTAAAGAATTTAAATCATCTATTATTGCTTTAGTAGTTTTTCCTTCTGCAGAAGATCTTATTAATATTCCCATCATAGATGGTTTAAGAAGAATGGCTAATGAGTGTAAATGTATGCGTTCATTGTGGTCATAAATTTTATGTGAGACACATATCGTGTTATAGAAAGGCATTAATACAGTGTATTTGCCATATAGGTTGATATTTGTTGTTAATCTAGGTCCTTTATTTATAGTTGGTTCTTTTATTATTTGAACTAAAATTTTTTGATTAATTGAAAGTATATCATGAATATGATTAATGTATCTATTTTTTTTTAAGTGTTTGATATCATTTATATGTATAAATCCACTTTTTCCATGATTACTTATTTTTATAAAAGCTGCATTTATACTTGAAAAAATTTTTTGAACAATACCTATATAGATATCGTTAACTTGGTACGTTTTATTTATAGGAATAATTTCTTGTATTTTATTATTTTGTAAAATAGCTGCTATATTATTAAAACGTGAAATTATTATTTTTTTTACCATTTTTAATATATAGCTTCTAAGATTTATAGAAAAAATAAATGTACATAAAACTTTATTTTTAGATATTTATAATTTGTTTTTCATAATATTTATCTGTTATTTGTTATCATTAGTACTAATTACATGTATTCTTTTAACTTTTTTTTGAATAGCTTGAAATTTAACTATGCCATCAATAGTTGCGAATATAGTATAGTCTTTACCCATTTTTACATTTCGTCCAGGCTTAAATTTGCTACCTCTTTGTCTAATAATTATGGATCCTTTTGTAATATTTTCTCCTCCATATTTTTTGATTCCTAATCGTTTTGAATTTGAGTCTCGTCCATTTTTAGTACTTCCACTTCCTTTTTTATGTGCCATATGTAATTATTTTTTATATTTTATATTGCAATTTTTTCGATTAATAATCTAGTTAGTTTTTGTCTGTGCCCTTTTTTTGATTTGTTGTTTTTTTTAGGTTTTATTTTAAAAACAGTTATCTTTTTACCTTTCACATGTCTTAAAATTTTTGCTCTTACAGTAATTGATTTAAGGCAAGGATGTCCTATTTGTATATTATTGTTATTGTTTACCAGTAATATTTTATTTAATTTTATTAAATCTCCTGGTTCACCTGGTATATAATTTAGGTCGTAAAATCTTCCTTCTTCAATCCATAATTGTTTACCGCTTGTTTCAATGATCGCGTAATTCATATGAAATTTTGTAAAAATATTAAAAAGTTAATTATATATTATTTATGATTCGTTTAGTCATAATTATACTATAAATTTGTATTCTATTATTTTTGATTTATTACTAATTTCAATATTATCTCTAGTATGATATTTGTTGATTAATATACTATTTTTGATTCCAGATTTATTGAATTTTGTGAATTTGTGTCCTTCTATGATAATCCCATCAGGCAATAAGAAGCTATAGCCATTTTTTAGTTTTCCATATATTGGACCTACAGGGAATTGAAATTTTTTAGCTTTATTTAATTTAAATTGTCCATATTTATTTTTTGAGGTAAGTAAAAATTCAAAATGGAATTTATTATTAAATGCATGAATTTGATAGTCTTGGTTTTTTATTATTAAACCGGTTTTTAATATATATAGAGATATACAATAGCGAAAATTGGTTTTTGCATATTTTTTACCTAAAAGAATGTATTTTTCTATTCCTTTAGATATATATATGTTTAGTTTTTTTTTCTGTTAATAAGGCTTAAGCTAGATAAAAGACCTAGTAATCCAGATATATGGTCAATATTTTTTTCTGTAACAATAATGTTTGATATTTGATTGATTTTTAATTTTTTTTTTCCATTAAGTGTTGACATCCTTGATTACAATTTAAGATCCAAATATCTTTTGAATATTGAAAATTTAAAATTATACTTGTCTGTATATTTATAATTGATGGGTGATTACGGGTTAAATTTATGATTTTCACTTCGTATTTTTATATTATGTATTATTTTCATTAAAATTATTGTTTTCAATATAGATAAAGCTATTAGTTTTTCCATTTAATAATGATTTTGCAAGAGAAAGAGCTTTTTGGCTTTTAAAATAAGCTTTGTGTTTCCAATTCGCTTTTCTCGATTTTGATTTTGATTTTGAAGTTCTTTTCTTAGGAACAGCCATGATTTTATTTCTTTTGAAAAAATTTAAATTTTTTATTATAAATTTTTGATTTTATTAAGGAAGACAAAATATTATATATTTTTGTGTTCCTTATGAATATTAACAATTATTTACATTTGTTGAATTACATACTGCGAAATTGTTGTATTGCGACTCTACCAATATTATATAAAGCCCAAGAACCAGCTGCCAATACTGGTGTTAATACTATAATTAATCGTACGTCCATATATTTTTTCCTAAAATTCGTGAATAACTAAATTATATTATAATTGCAATTCAATTATTAATATGATTTTTTAGACAATCTTATATTGATATTTTATATTAATGTATAATTTATTATATAGTTTAATTGAGTATATAAGAAGAGAGTTTTATATTAATTATAATAGTTATATAATACTTATGTAAATTTTATATTTTCTTAATGATTTATTAGTATATATGCAAGATTTACCTTTTAATTTGGATCAACTAAGAATTTTAAAAGCTATTATTAAAGAAGGTAGTTTTAAACGTGCAGCCGATAGTTTATATGTATCTCAGCCTGCAATTAGTTTGCAGATTCAGAATTTAGAAAGACAATTAGGTATTCCATTATTTGAAAGAACTAATAAACAAGCAAAATTAACAGAAGCTGGCAACTTATTACTTAGATATGGCAATAGAATTCTTGCTTTATGTGAAGAAACTTGTCGTGCATTGGAAGATGTACAAAATTTACAAGGAGGTACACTTGTAATTGGTGCTAGTCAAACCACAGGAACTTATTTAATGCCAAGATTAATAGGTTTATTTCGACAAAGATACCCTCAAGTCACTGTTCAGTTACAAGTACATTCTACAAGGCTTATATCTTGGAGTGTTGCGAATGGACAGATTGACTTAGCTGTTGTTGGTGGAGAGATACCTAGTGAACTTAAAGATGTATTACAAGTTACTTCCTATGCAGAAGATGAATTAGCATTGATCTTACCAACTTCTCATACTTTTTCTAAATTATCTGACATCCAAAAAGAAGATTTATATCATTTAAGATTTATTGCTTTAGATACAGAATCTACAATTAGGAAGGTGATTGATAAAGTTTTAAATCAACACGATATAGATAGTAGCAGGTTTAAAATAGAAATGGAATTAAATTCTATAGAAGCAATAAAAAATGCTGTGCAGTCTGGATTGGGTGCTGCTTTTGTATCGGTTTCTGCAATTGCAAAAGAATTGGAATTAGGTATATTGCATTGGGCAAGAATTAAAAATGTAACTATTAAAAGAATGCTATCTATTATTGTAAATCCTAATAGATATAAATCAAAAGCAGCTGAAACGTTTAGTCAAGAAATTTTAACTTTATTTGTAACACCTGCACAAGATAAGCTTTTTATTGAAGGTTAAATATTATATGGTTTTTTTATAAAGACTCGGACTTGAATTCTCCAGTTAATACAAAGCTTATTCTTAGTTTTATCCATTCAATAAAGTCTTTATCTAAAGATATTATAGCAGCAGGTGTACTGTTGATTTTCTTTTTTAAGTCTTTGAATTCTGGTTGATAAATAAATGAAGGGTTGTTAACAAACCAAAAATCTATATTTTTTTTTTTGCTTAAGTAATGATTTGTTCTTTCTCTTAAAATTTCTTCAATAGGTTCTTCTTCAACCAAAAATTTTTTGCTTGCAATAGCAAAATAATAATTATTCATGTGAGTAAATTATTTAATGTTAATTGTTAATTTTATATTTATTATAATATTACATTGATCAATTTAATATGTAGTATAATAATTGTTTTTTCATTTTTAAATATTTGTTATGATAAATCAGTAAAGTATATAAAGAGCTATATATGTTATTATAAATTTTTCAATTATTTGTAAATTGACATATTAAAATCGATTACATGTTATTAAAACTATGACTGAATATTGGCCGCATTATCAAAGTCTTGAATTAAATAAACAAGTTGTAAGTTTATTTTATAATACACGACAAAAATTGTATTATAATTTATCAAATTATACAAACTATAGATTATATATTGATCTATTGGATAACAATAATAAAAGAAAATTGTTCTCTAGTGTTTTGGTGGAATTGGAGATAATTGTTTTAGATATTATCGCATTAGATTTAACAATTGCAAGTATTAAGTTGCTAAGTTCTAAAATTTTATTTGATTTAATTTATAAATCTTTGAAAAATTTTGTGCCTGCTTTACAATATAATTATAGTAATTTTTTCAATGATTTTTCAGTTTATTTAAAAATTATTTTAAATGAATATCATTTACTGATTGAATGTTTATTGATTTATTTAACTCATGGTTCTTCTGAAATGCAAAGTCAGTTTTTTGTTTTTGATTATAAAAAAACACCTATAACTCATGTGTATATTTTATTTGAAAATTTATTAATTCAAGTAAGTGATGCAATTATATACTGTATTGTTAGTAGAATGAATTCTTTATCTAACATTATTAACTTTATAAAAAAAAATAATTTATCTAATATTTCTTATTTTTCTATGAGATCTATTGCTTTATTCCTTAATACTTTATTGATTCAAAATATTATTCATTTATATATTAGTCAACCTAAAGCTATTTATAATTCTAGGTATAAAGTATGGTTATTAAGTTCTTCTGGTTTAGTTATAAAGTATATTTATATATCTAGATTAGATGATATTGATTCACTTTCCAGAGTGCAGTTAATAATATTTTTTTTAGTAGAAATACAAGATATAGTAATACCACAAGTAGAAAGATTTGTGTTTATTATAAGTAAAGTTTTTTTATATGTTTTAGTGAGTTTTTTGGGGAATAGTGTAATATTTTGTATACGCTTTATATTAAGCAGTATTTATTATAATTATAAATAACTTTTTTCTGGTATTTTAAATATGTATTAGTTTGTTGCTTACTATGGCTTAAGTTTTTTTAAACAATTATAATATATATATGTATTTTTTATTTTTTATTTTTTTACAAATGAGTCAAAAGCTAAACATTAACTTGGAAGTTTCAAAGAAAATGAATGAACTAAAACTTAGTGTTGTGTTAAAACAACAATTGCGTTTAAGTCAAGAGATTTTTTCTTATGGTTTAGTGGGGGAAGAGGCTTTGTTGGATTTACTAATAAGTCGCCGTATAATTACAAAAGTTAATATATCTTGTTTAGATGGAACTTTATTTCAAACTCTTTATTCTTCTAATTTTCATGTAATTCAGCAAGGTTTAAAGAATTATTTTCCTCATGGTTTAATTGAATTTGAGTCATCATTTGATTTAGATTATAGGAATTTACAAGATTTATTGCAAAACTATCGTTATGAGGAGGCAGATCGTTTAACACAAAAAAAATTATGTAAGCTAGTTGGTTTAGATGATATTAATAAAAGAGATTGGTTATATTTTACTGATGTACCGATGATACCTGCAGATGATTTATTAATGATAGATTTGCTATGGAGAATATATTCTAGGGAAAAGTTTGGTTTTTCTAAGCAAAGACAAATATGGTTAGCTAATAATTGTAATTGGAATAGATTGTGGCAAAGTATAGGTTGGACTTCTAAAAATCAACCCCTTCGTTATCCGAATGAATTTAATTGGAGTTTAAATGCTCCGTCTGGGCATTTGCCTTTATTTAATCAGTTGCGAGGTGTACAAGTTTTATCTGCTTTATTTAATCATATAGCTTGGGTAAATTTATGAATTTTAATTATTGATTTTTGATTGTTTTATTAAGTATATAAAGTGATTAAATAGATATTCTGAATCGTGTGGACCTGGACTTGCCTCTGGATGATATTGTACAGAAAATATTGGTTTATTTTTATGCACAATGCCTGCTATAGTAGAATCATTTAAATTGAAATGGCTAATAGCTATTTGTTTATTTAATGATGAATTAAGTTGTACTGCGAATCCATGATTTTGACTAGTGATTTCAGCTTTTTGGTTCATTCCTGTTGGATGATTAAGACCACGATGTCCAAATTTTAATTTAAATGTTCGGGCTCCAAGAGCTAAACTCAAAATTTGATGTCCCATACATATACCAAAAATAGGTATATGGCAAAAATTAATAATATCTTTTACATTATTAATAATATCAATCATAGATGATGGATCACCTGGTCCATTAGATAATAATATTCCATCAATTTGCAGTTGTTTGATTGTAGTATAATTACTATTAGCTGGTAATACTGTTATTTTGCATCCATAATTTATTAACCGTGATAATATATTTTTCTTAACACCTAAATCAATTACTCCAATATGAAATAAGTAGTGATTTTCAAAACGAGTTTTCTGATTCAGGCGAGAATATATGTTAGAGTTTTTATTATTTAGTAAAAATGGATATAAACTTTTAGTTGTTACTTTATCAACTAATTTGTTGCCTATCATATTAGAAGTTGTTTTAATCATTTTTTCTATAATTTGAGTATTACATATGTTATCTGTTATGCATCCATTCATTGCACCATAATTTCTCAAATGTTTTGTTAGTGCTCGTGTATCTATTCCAAATATATGTGGGATTTTTTTCTGTATTAAATAATCTATTAAATTTGTTTTGTATCTCCAGTTGCTTGGTCTATCAGATATATTTTTAGTTATAATACCTTTTATGTAGATTGTGTTAGCTTCATTATCTTCTTTATTAATGCCAGTATTGCCAATTTCTGGGTATGTAAATGTAATAATCTGGTCTGTATAACTAGGATCTGTAATAATTTCTTGATATCCTGTCATACCTGTATTAAATACCACTTCACCAGTAGATTTAATAGAATTATGAAAAGACCATCCATGGTATTTACTGCCATCTTCTAGTAAGAGCATGGCTGGATAATGTTTACGCTTCATTTTTATTCTTTAATTATTTTATATGTTTTAAAATAGATAGTTTAATTAAACTATCTATGCTTTTTTGAGCTGAAATTATATTTCAGTATTATTAGGGCTCATTTACCACCCTTTTGCTGCTTGTGATAATACATAATTTGCAACATTGTCTATATCTTCATCTGCTAAACGTCCACCAAAAGCTGGCATAGCGTTTTTACCATTTTTTACCTGGGTTGTAATAGCTTCTATACTATTCATTCCATTGGTTTCTAGTATGTCTTCTTTTAAGGTTTTTTCTGGCATAATGGCATTATTTCCTCCTGCATGACATGCAGAACAATTAGCTGTAAAAATTTGTTCACCAGCTTCAAGATCTACAGCAAAGCACTGTACTGAAAAAAAGAAGGTATTAAAAATAAAAAATAATGTAGATAAAAGTTTCATTATTGGTTTGTCTCCTAAGGAGTATATGATTTACTATATATTATATAAAGATTTTAATAGTTTTTGATTAATATTTCTATTAGTAATAAATTTTACCTCCTCCCCATTTTTCTGCCCCTATTTTAGGTTGCACTAATATATGACCTGCAATTGCAAATAAATCTTCATCTGTTAAATTTTTCATTTTAGGAAAAATGTCTGCGCTTTTAATACTAGGATGTAACTCGGCAATAGAAGTTTCTCCATCAAAGCTTGTGGGATTTTTCATATAGTCAATTAAAGCATTAATACTATCTCTTGGTGGCGTTGCTAGTTGTAATGATTCAAGTTCAAGACCAATATTAGGGTTTGTTTTTGTGATTCCTCCATTATGACATTGAGCACATGAATTATTGAAAAGTCTTTTACCTCTTTTGACTTGTTCCGGAGTTAAAAGTGTAGTTTTACCCGACTCTTCTAATTGTACAGTTCTAGTAGTTTCGTCTAGTTCTATTGCGTTAACTGAAAAACATAACATACTAGAAACTAAAGAGATAAATACAAAAAATGGCCAAATACGTTGTTGTTTCATAATTATATCTAAATAGTTTTTAATATTTTGCGTAATAATACTTATGATAAATAAACAGATAAAAAAAATACTTATAAAAGATGTGTTTTTTGTCTATAAATAGTAATTAAAGTTAATTATTTAATTATATTTATTGTAGTGTCACTTTTACATTAAATACCTTTAATCAAGTTTTCTTAATATTATTATATATATTTATTAACATTCACTGTAGTAAAAAGATAGTAATTTATGTAAAGTCTTTTTCATTTCTGTTCTTGGAATAATTAGATCTATGAAACCATGCTTAAAAAGATATTCAGACGTTTGAAAGTTCTTAGGTAAATCTTCTCTTATAGTTTGTTCTATAACTCTTCTACCAGCAAATGCTATAAGAGCATTTGGTTCTGCAATTATAATATCTCCTAGCATAGCAAAACTGGCAGTTACTCCACCTGTTGTTGGGGAAGTTAAAATAGGAATATAAAGTAATCCTGCTTGTTGGTGTTTTTGTAATGCAGAAGATATTTTTGCCATTTGCATTAAACTAAGCATACCTTCTTGCATTCTAGCGCCTCCGGAAGCACATAATATAATAACTGGCTTGTTCATTATAGTTGCTTTTTCAATTAATCTTGTTAATTTTTCTCCAACTACAGAACCCATACTGCCACCCATAAAACGAAAATCCATAATACCAAATGCTACACTAATATTATGTATATTTCCTATTCCAGTTTGTACGGCGTCTAATAAGCCTGTCTTAATTTGCATATCACGAAGTCGTTTTTCATAAAGTTTTTTATCACAAAAGCCGAGTGGGTCTGTAGATGCAAGATTATTATTAAGAGGAAGCCAAGTGTCTTTATCAATTATTTGTTCGATTCGATCATAACTAGAAGTAGGAAAATGGTTTTGACATTCTGGACATACTTTTTGATTTTTATCTAGGCTTTTATAGTACATAAGTAATCCACAATTATTACATTTTATCCATAAACCTTCAGGGATTTCTGAGGATATTTTTTTTATATTGTTTTTGATAGATATATTTCTTTTAGTAGCTAGCCATTCAGATAAAGACATAGTTATTGATGTATTTATAATATAGAATAATAGTATTATTATTTCATTTCTTTTTTAAAGCTAAGGAGGTGACATATTTATCAAAAAATTGAATTTGTATGTTCTCCTTAGTTATATTTTAATTTCTTAATGTTTTATCTTTTTGGCTTACAAATAGAAGTGCTAATGTAATAGGTATAACTACAATTAGAGCACCTAAAATTAAGCTATTTAAAAAACTAGATAGAGATGATGTCATATTAGATCCTTATTTATCTATATTAAATTAAAATATTAGTTTATTAATCAATAGACTTTTATAATTTAATAGTTTAATAGTTTTTATTTTTATATACTATTAAAAATATATATCTTTATTGACCATATACCAATATTTTAAATCTAATTTGTATACGAGTTTTAAACTTTTTATTTATTTATTAACATTTCCATTGTATTACTACTGTTCCCCATGTAAGTCCAGCACCAAAACCCGAGATAACTATAATATCGTCCTTTTTGATTTTTTTGTTTTTTAATGCTTCATCTAAAGCGAGTGGAATAGATGCTGCAGATGTATTACCATATTTATTGAGGTTAGATATGATTTTATTTGAGTTTATGGATAATCTATTAGCAACAGCGTGTAAAATGCGTTCGTTTGCTTGATGTAATAGAAGCCATTGTATATTTTCAGGTAATATATTAAGTGATTTTAAGCATTTTGATATACTAACAGGAACTTGAGATACTGCAAATTTATAAACTTCTTTTCCATTCATGTGCAAGTATTTAAATTGACCTTGATCAATGTCTAATATGTTATTTTTTTTGTTATTTATATAATTTTTTTTGTAAGGTATAGATAATTGGTGTGCTTCTTTTCCATTTGTATCTAGTTGAAAACCAAGTATTCCATTATCTTGTTTAGCACATGACTGTATAATTACTGCACCTGCACCATCTCCAAATAAAATACATGTATTTCTATCAGACCAATCTATCCATTTAGATAGAACATCTGCACCAATAACAAGAATATTATTATAACTACCATTTTGTATAAATTGTGCTGCAGTGACAATGCTTAATACAAAACCTGAGCATGCTGCAGTTAAGTCAAAAGCAACAGCTCTATTGGCTCCAATTTGTGCTTGTACTTGTGCTGCACTTCCAAAAAGATCGTTAGGGCTAGATGTTGCTAAGATTATTAGGTCAATATCTGATGGATTCATTGATGCATTCTTCAATGCTTTAATTGATGCCAATGAAGCTAAGGTTATAATCGATTCTTCTTTCTTGTTTAATATTCTTCTTTCTTGTATTCCAGTACGATTAACTATCCATTCATCTGATGTGTCAACTATTTGGCTTAATTCTTCATTCTTTATGCACAAGTCTGGAACGGCAGAGCCTGTTGCAAGAATTCTTGCTCCTTGTAGAATTGATAATACCATATTACTTTTAAAATTCAGTTGAATTATAAAAAATCAATATTTTCCATTGAATATTTCACATAAATATTCATATTTTTATTTTATTTTTCAGTTATGTTTTTATTGTTAACTGAATTTTAAATCAATATTTGATATTTTTCTTTTGATGATATATATCAAATAGTAAAACCCGGAAAATATACCTTTGTAATTTAGCTTGATTGCTGCTACTTTCCAGTTCTGACAAATTTCAGCTATTACCTATGTAATTTTCCGAGTATATTATTATTATAGCATTACAGATGTTGCTTAATCAACTATTTTTTGTTTGATATTATTGTGACATTCCTTGTATAATAAAATCAAAATAAGGGCATATCAATTCTATTTCATCATTATTTAGTATGTCTATAGTTGCTTCTTTTAAGCATTCAATAGCATCTATCATACCTAAAATTGGTACTCCCAATGAATTATACATTTCTCTAACTCCTATAATTCCTATCTTTTCAATAGATGTTTTGTCGTTAGCTAAAATACCATAAGTAATTAGTCTTAAATACCATCCATAATCTCTTAAACATAAAGATCTTTTACTTGCCCCTTCTGCATTTCCACCTGGTGCAATATATTCTGGGTGAATTTGAAAAATAGTTTTACTAGCTTTTTGTATAATTGTTTGTTCTTTATCACGTAATTTGCTGCTTACTTTTATTCTTTTTTCACCTGTTATTAAATAGTCTCGTATAGATTGTAATTCGCCTATACTAGGGTATCTTAGTTCATTATCTGCTTCTAAAATTATTTGACTAACTAAACTCATTTGTTTTTTTATAAATTATATTATTGATATTTCTAATATTAATAAACATTAATCAATAAAATAAAAAAAACAAGCTTATGGTATATAGCTTGTTGGTTATATGATAAGTTATATTATTATCTTATAATGAAAAGAACAAAATATCTGGAAAAAAGCGATTGATTTCAATAATGAAACCAGCTGTAAATGTAATCCATATAGCTCCTACGACTGGAATTGTCGACAAATATGTCAGTAAGTTTTTATTCATAAAGTTGTTTGATTTATATTTATAATTTTATGTATTTAATTAACGTGGTGATACAGTAATATCACTATCATTAGCTAATAATTCTCCATTTGTGAATTCTTTTATTGCTTCTAATGGCCATATAAATCCAGAAACAGAGAATTTAAGTGCAAGAGGTACATCAAGAATAATTTCTTTTTCAGTGGGTTTATTGGCTGTAGAAATTTTCTGTATATATTTTCTTCCTACCCATCCTATCCAACCTGTAATATATATAAACAAAAGGCCAGGAGCCATAAATTCTCCTGCATGATTCCATCTTCCATCAGTTATTAAATGGGGTAAGCCATCTGTTCCACACAATATACCTGATTGACTATATGTATTAAACCTTATTTGTGTTTTTTTAATTTGTTCTTGTATTGCTAAAGCTGGTGGTGTTGTAGGTTCATATTTTTGCATTCTAGTTTCAAGTTTTTTAATACTATTGTTTAATCTTTTAGCGAATGCTGGAGAATTTTTACATGGTTGTAAATTAGAGACTTCTGCAAATGTACTAATAGGTTGTGTTAATGTTAGTATTGTAATCATCCATGCTATTGCAAATATTTGTTTCATAATTTAAGTTTTATTCCTTGTGCAATAATTATTAATATAACAAAGGGTTATATATGAAGTAATATATGATAATTGTTTATATGTTAAACAATAGCGGATAAATACATTCTTTGATACACATAGTAACATTTATTGAAAATTTGAAGTATAAAATTCATTCGAAATGTTTTATTTATGATTATTTTAAGTATTTATTCTAATTTTTGTGAAAATAATAATATCATTATGGATTTTTGGAAAAAATTTTTTAAAGCCAATCCTATTCTTGAGAGCTATAATAACATAGATACAAAATCTTCATTGGAAGATGTTGTATTAGTCAAGCATTTAGAAACTAAAGGTAAATTTGTAGATATTTATATAACTACGAAAAAAAATATTAATTTATATGAATTAGAGCAATTATGTGATGCAGTGGGATGGGTGCGTAGACCATTAAAAAAAGTGAAGCTTGCTATTGACCATAGTTTTCTTATAATATGTCTTTTTTATAAAAAAGATCGCTATAAAAAATTGATAGGTTTTGCTCGAGCTACATCTGATGCAGTTTTTCATGCCACTATATGGGATGTCGTTATTCATCCAGATTTTCAAGGAAAAGGTTTGGGAAAAATATTGATGAATCAACTTGTAGTTGAGTTGAGATGTGCAGATATTAGTACGATTACATTATTTGCAGATCCTCATGTTGTAAGCTTTTATCATAATTTAGGTTTTATTGCAGATCCTGATGGTGTAAAAGGCATGTTTTGGTATCCAAGATAATAGATTACTAATAGTAGACATAAAATGTATTATATTATATAATTCATATTGTATTAATTAAACGGGATATAGCGCAGTTTGGTAGCGCGCCTGCTTTGGGAGCAGGATGTCGCAGGTTCAAATCCTGCTATCCCGATTATAAATATCTTATCAATGTTTTAAGTTTTTTTCTTGCTATTGTATTGTTTGAATCTATTGTATTAATTATATTATAAATTTCATAAGCTTCTTTATGTTTTTTCATGAGTGTATATATTTTGCCTAAGCTCAAAAGTGTAATCATATTGTTTGGTTCTCTGTTAAGAGCTTTTTGATAATAATAATGAGCAAGGGGATATATTTTCATTGAACAATAACAGTATCCTATAATGTGGTAATATTCTATGGGTGAATTTTTTTCTTTTTTAATTTTCTTTTCTATTTCTAGAATACAATTTAACCAGTTTTTTTGTTTGATATGAACTTGTAATATATAAAAAAGTTTTTGTTCATCGTTGTTATTTTTTAGGTATAAAAACTTATGATTTTTCAAGATTTTATATATTTCAACAGTTGTTATAAAGCAAGCAACAAATAAAATTAGTATTAAAAAAGCTAAATATATTTTTATCATTATGGTATTATGTAAATGGTCAGAATAAAATTTATTATTAATTATTCACTAATACAATATTATACATTTTTAGTTTTAGTTATTTATGAGTAAAGGTACTTTACAAGGTAGTAATCGTAAAAGAATTAAAAAATCTGGGTTTAGATCAAGAATAAAAAGTCCAAGCGGTAGACGTATTTTAAATAGAAAACGTAGGAAAGGAAGAAAAAAAATTAATTTATAAATCTTTTGATTTGAAATGGTTAATTTATTTATTGAATTATGTATTAAGAAAATATGTGTTTCAAGCAAAAATTGAAGTTATTAATGTCGTCAAGACATTTATTTATGTATATTTTAACAAATGAAGAAGAAAGATTAGAGTATGTAATTAGCAAAATAATTTGTCAAGAATTTAACAGTAATATTTATTCTTGGGATTTCATTGATGGATATACAAGTAATCCCAATTATTTAGGTCATGCTCAACGTAACCCTTTAGCTGCTCTAGAGTTTATTGAAGCTCTAGATTTTAGTGTTACTAAAGTGTTTATTCTAAAAGATTTTCATTTATTTATTAATGATATTAGTATAATTCGTAAGATAAAAAACTTATCAATAAAGTTAAAAAACATTAATTTTAATATAATTATAGTTGCTTCTGAAGTTAATATACCTGTTCTTCTTAAGGATAATATTTCTTTGCTAGAATTTCCTAAACCTAATGTAGAAGAAATTAGTATAGAATTAAGACGTCTATTTAATGTACTTAATATAAAGTATAAGTTTGACCTTGAAAATTTGGCATTTGCTTGTAGAGGAATGTCAATGGACTTTATTAGAAAGTTGATAGCTAAATTGGTGCTTACACAAAAATCACCATCTGATATTTTTCATTTAATTACCGAAGAAAAAAAACAGCTTATACAACAGACGGATATTTTACATTTTTGTTCTGTTAGTAACACAATACAAGATATTGGTGGTTTATTTTTTCTAAAACAATGGCTACAAAAAAGATCTAATGCATTTTCAAAGCAGGCTCAAAGCTATGGATTACCTATTCCTAAAGGTTTATTATTAGTAGGGATTCAAGGAACAGGCAAATCTTTAAGTGCTAAAGTTATAGCTCAACATTGGCAGTTACCTTTATTTAGATTAGATGTTGGCAAAATTTTTGGTGGTGTTGTTGGCGAATCTGAAAAAAATATTAGAAAAGTTATTCAACTGTCTGAAGATCTTTCACCTTGTGTTTTATGGATAGATGAAATAGATAAAGCTTTTAATCGTTTGACTAGTAGCACTGATAGTGGAACCAGTAATAGAGTTTTAAGCACTTTATTAACTTGGCTATCAGAAAAAGAGAAGCAAGTATTTGTGGTTGCCACAGCTAATGATGTATTGTCTTTACCATCTGAGATGTTAAGGAAAGGTCGATTTGATGAGATATTTTTTTTAAATTTGCCTAATTTACAAGAGAGAAAAATGATTTTTAAAATTCATTTAATGAAGGTAAGACCATTGACTTGGAAGCAATATGATATTGAGTATTTAAGTGAATTAGCTACAAATTTTTCTGGTTCTGAAATCGAACAGTCTATTATTGAGGCAATGAATAATGCTTTTTATGAGAAGCGAGATTTTAATAACAATGATATTATTAATGCTATTTCTGATATTATACCTTTAGCATTCACAGATCATTCTAAAATAAAATCTATGCAAGAGTGGGCGAAATTAGGAAAAATCAGATTGGCCTCAAAATAA